AAAAATCTTAGATTTTTGTAGCGCCGAAGGACAGCGCAAGCCACGAAGGAAAAAATCTTCGATTTTTGTACCGCTTCTTTCAAGTCAAAAAGCAAATACATTTTTTTACAAAGTAAAAAAATGTCAAGTCTCTCCGTAGGAAAAAAACCAAAGGTTTTTGATAAAGCGAATCCATTTTTTGACAAAGTAAAAAAATGTCAAGTCTCTTTCAAAAAAAACTACGTTTTTTTTGATAAGCGAAGCTTTTTGAACTTCTCAAAAAAACTACGTTTTTATCAAAAAGCAAAGCTTTTTGAAGAAAGAACTTCTTCAAAAAAACGTACATTTTTTACAAAGTAAAAAATGTCAAGTTGTCTTCGAAAAAAACCGTGTTTTTTTGACAAAGCTTTGCTTTTTGAATCAAAGAACCTTCGGTTATCAAAAAAAACTACGTTTTTTCAAAGAACCTACGGTTATCAAAAAAACTACGTTTTTTTAAAAGAACCAAAAAGCTTTGCTTATCAAAAAAAAAAAAACAAAGTTTTTTTTTTTTTTAAAGACTTGAAAGAACCAAAAAGCTTTGCTTATCAAAACCCTTTGGTTGCCTTGCCTTGCGCTTTGCGCATGGCAGGGCATTTGAAAGAATTGAAAGACTTGAAAGAAACTTGACATTTTTTTACAAAGTAAAAAAATGTATTTGCTTTTGATAAACCTTCGGTTCTCTTTTTTGAAAGGCGCGCAACCCTTAGGTTTTTTTTAAAGGCAAGGTGCTGGTGCGTAGCAGGGCGAACAAAAAACGTAGTTTTTTTTTCTTTTTGCATATCATGCAAAAAAGCTCACAAAACCCTTTGGTTCTATTTTTTAAGAAGTGAGCACAAATTCAAATATTTTAGAAGCATTCAGTAGCTCACTATACTTGGGTCTTATTCGCCAAAGGCGACAAGAGGTTAAATAAATAAACATACGAAGTTGTTTGTTTTGTATTCGCTTCGGCTCTACCCTTAGGTTCGCCTGTTCAAAAACCTTTGGTTTTTGAAAGGCGACAGAGCAGAAGCGAATAAAAAAAAATAAAAAGAATTGTTCTGAACAAACGCGGATCATTTCCTTTTTGCGCCTTTTGCCTTTTGCCGAAAGTTATAAGTAAAGTTAAAAGCTGCAGCGTTTAAATAAACTTAATTTCGTTTTTTCTATAATAGCTTTGATAAGTTTATTAAAGCGCTGCAGCGCTTCGGCTAAGGCTTACACTATTAAAGTGTTAAAACACTCGTTTTTGGGCGTGGCCTTGCACATTGAAGTAATAACACTTCAATGTGCAAGGCAATAGCCTATTTCATCACTCCTGTGCTCCGCGTAGGTTATGACAACCTACGCTTTTCAAAACTCCTACATTTTTACTTTGTAAAAAATGTCAAGTCTCTTTCAAAATGTAAGGGAGGTTTTTGAAAACCGCTACTGCGGTGCGTAGAGAGCTAGCGTTGCGTAGCAAACAAACGGCGGAGCTAAACTTTTTTAAAGAGTGAGGTTTGCACTGCCTTGTCAGCACTTCTGGGAAGCGTAAGTTACCTTGCACTTTAGGAAGGTAAAGGTGCAAGAAATAGCATATAATAATAATTATACTAATCATAAATTTAAAATGTTAAGTCCTAAAAGAACAAAATATAGAAGACACCACCGTGGTAATTTAAAAGGTAAAGCTACTCGCGGTAACAAAATTGCATTTGGTGATTTTGCTTTACAAGCATTAGAACCTTGTTGGATTACTTCTAGACAAATTGAGTCAGGTCGACGTGTATTAACTCGTTATGTGCGTCGTGGAGGTAAATTATGGATTAGAATTTTCCCAGATAAGCCTATCACAATGCGCCCAGCAGGTACACGTATGGGATCTGGTAAAGGTGCTCCTGAATATTGGGTAGCTGTTGTGCACCCTGGTAAAATTATTTATGAAATGAAAGGCGTTTCAGAAGCCGTTGCACGTCAAGCATTACGTATTGCGGCTTATAAAATGCCAGCTAAAACAAAATTCTTAGCAGCTAATACATTACCGTAACCAAAAATTAGGTTTGATTTTATTTGAAAATGTTCTCTTGCCTTTTAGCCAACGGCGAAGAAGGCAGGCACAGCCTATTTCAAAAAATTTTACACTATTTTAAGTTATCCGCTTTCTTTCAAAAGGGAAGTTATTTCTTCAAAAAGCAAATACATTTCTTTACAAAGTAAAAAAATGTCAAGTCTCTTTCAGTTCAAAAAGCAAATCCATTTTTTTACAAAGTAAAAAAATGTCAAGTCTCGCTTCTTCCCCAAAAAACCGTAGGTTTATCAAAAAGCAAAGCGTCTCTTTCACAAAAACTACGTTTTTTTTGAAAGAACAAAAAGCGCTTCTCCGTAGGAAAAAAACCTCCGGTTATCAAAAAGCTTTGCTTTTTGAAAGAACCGCGCTTCTTCTTCAAAAAAACGTAGTTTTTTTGAAAGACTTGATAAGCTTTGCTTTTTGAACTTCCTTGTTCAAAGAACCTTAGGTTCTTTGGTTCAAAAAGCAAAGCTTTTTGTTCAAAGAACCGTAGGTTCTTTGAAAAAAACGTAGTTTTTTTTTATAAGCGAATACATTTTTTGACAAAGTAAAAAAATGTCAAGTCTCTTTCTTCAAAAAGCTTTGCTTTTTGATAAAAACGTAGTTTTTTTTGATAAGCGAAGCGCTTCTTCCTTGAACTTCTCAAAAAAACTACGTTTTTTTTGAAAGAACTTCCTTGAACTTCTTCAAAAAACTACGTTTTTTTCAAAGAACCTTTTTTTTTTCTTTGGTTCAAAAAGCTTTGCTTTTTGTTCAAAGAACCTACGTTTCTTTGAAAAAAACGTAGTTTTTTTGATAACCGAAGGTTCCATTTTTACAAAGTCAAAAATTTAAACTTCTGCTTTTGCTGCAGTTTGGCTCCTCGCTCTTCTCGCACTTCCTGCCTAGCCGTCTGTCAAAAAACCTTCGGTTTTTTGAAAAGGCAAGGGACAGGTGCGTAGAAAGCGTAAGAAGAGACCTTCGGTTTTTTTAAAAAGCAAATATTTTTAAAACCAATGAACTTACAGCACTTTAATCAATTTTTGAAATAGTATTTTGAAAAGCAGAAAACGCTGTAAAGCTTAAAGAAAGCTAAAAAAAGGAAATAAAAAGAAATATTTTGCGCTTTCAATGTATGCTCACAAAAATAGCGCATCAAGGGGAGTTAAAAAAAGCGAAACGTCTCTTTCCAAAAAACGTAGTTTTTTTTGGAGTTTTTTCAATTAAAAAAGCAAATACATTTTTTTACAAAGTAAAAAAATGTCAAGTCTCTTTCAAGTCAAAAAAACGTAGTTTTTTTGATAACCATAGGTTTTTTTAGAAGTTCTTTCAAAAAAAAACTACGTTTTTTTTTGAAGAAGTTCAAAAAGCGAAGCTTATCAAAAAACCTACGGTTTTTTGAAAGAGACGCTTCGCTTATCAAAAAACCTACGGTTTTTTGAAAGAGACTTGACATTTTTTACTTTGTAAAAAATGTATTCGCTTTTTGAACTTCCTTGTTCAAAGAACCTTAGGTTCTTTGAAAAAAACGTAGTTTTTTTGATAACCTTCCGTTTTTATGCACCTCCGGTGCTAGAAGCGCGAATACATTTTTGACTTTGTAAAAAATGTCAAGTCTCTTTCTTTAAAAAGCAAAGCGTCTCTTCAAAAACCAAAGGTTGTCTTCGTTCAAAAAAACGTAGTTTTTTTGAAGAAGTTCTTTCAAAAAAAACGTAGTTTTTTTTGAAGAAGTTCAAAAAGCGAAGCTTTTTGAGACGCTTCGCTTTGTCAAAAACCAAAGGTTTTTGAAGAGACGCTTTGCTTTTTTGTTCTTTCAAAGGAAGAAGCAACGTAGTTTTTTTTTGGTGCTAACAAAAATCGAAGATTATCAAAAAAAACTACGTTGCTTCTTCCTTTGAAAGTACCGCGCTTCTCCCAAAAAGCGAAGCTTTTTGAAAAACCTACGGTTCTTTGAAAAAAAAAAACGGAGTTTTTTTTGAAGACAAAGCGAAGCGTCTCTTCAAAAACCTTTGGTTTTTGACAAAGCGAAGCTTTTTGAACTTCTCAAAAAACCTACGGTTTTTTGAAAGAACTTCTTTGTTCAAAGAACCGAAGGTTCTTTGACAAAACTGTAGGTTTTTTGAAGAAGAAGCACAGTTCTTTGAAAAAAACTACGTTTTTTTGATAACCTCCGGTTTTTATGCACCTATGCGCTTGCACCTTACGCACCTTTTCAAAAAACCTTTGGTTTTTTGAAGCACCTTACGCACCAAAGGTGCGAGTGCGAGTGCGAGTGCATGCGCACAAATGCCCTGCCATGCATGCACTTGCGCTACGCTACAAAAATCGCGTCAAAAACCGAAGGTTATCAAAAAAAAAAACTTTGTTTTTTTTTTAAAGAACTCCCGATTTTTGTTGCGCTTCTTGCACTTCAAAACCCAAAGGGTTTTGAAACGGTGCATGCATCGGTGCAAGAAGCGCAAGGCAAGGCAACCAAAGGGTTTTGAAGTGCAAGAAGCGCTTTTTGAACTTCCTTGAACTTCTTTCAAAAAAACTCCGTTTTTTTGAGAAGAAGCGAATTGAAAGAACCTATTTTTGTAGCGCTTCTTCTTCTGCCCTTGAGGAGGGTTATCAAAAAACCAGAAGAAGCGGTTTTGGGCAGAAGCGAAGCGAAGCGCACAAAACCCGCTTCTACATTTTCGACAAAGTCAAAAATGTCAACCGGTTCTCTTTTTTGAAGAAGAGAAGAAGCGCGTTTTATTTAAAGAGCCGAAAGGTTTTTAATAATCTTATATTTTATAAAAAAATATGCATTTTTGAAAAAACCGTAGGTTTTGACAGCCTGCGGCAACTTCAAAGCAGATGCTAAACGCGCAAAAGCAACGGCAAAAAAGAAAATGCATTTTCTTTTGATTTCCTTACCTGGCCAGTTTACCTTTTGAAAAGAAAGGTAAATAAGAAATGCGCAAATGAATTTGTTATGATGAATTTTAAAGTTAAAGATATTCCAATAGTATTATGTTATTCTGTCTGTATATAAATGAAATTTAAGCTTCTTTTGGCTTCTGCGCTTTGCTTTATTCTTTTTCTTGAAGTTTTGCCTCGCCTACGTCGGAGGCTTACCTCTAGGAAGTTAGCTAAAAAAAGCACTTTGATAAAAAAAAAACGTAACGACGCCTTTCAAAAACCGGCAGTTCAAAGGGAGTTCAAAAAAGAGAACCGAAGGTTTTTTCCTACGTTTCGCCTACGGCGAATAGGCGTACAAAAATAGGGAGAAGCGAGTTTTGTAGCGAAGCGCAAGCCTTTTCGCCTTTCAAAAAATAGAACCGAAGATTTTTTACTGCGCCTTTACAAAAATCTTCGATTTTTGTAGCCTTCTGTCAAAAAACCATAGGTTTTTCAAAAAGCAAATAAATTTTTTTACTTTGTAAAAAAATGTCAAGTCTCTTTCAAAAACCTACGGTTTTTTGAAAGAAGCGGTACTTTCAAAAAAAACGGAGTTTTTTTTTTGATAATCGGTTCTTTCAAAAAGCAAAGCTTTTTGATAACCTCCAGTTTTTATGCACCTATGCGCTTGCACCTTTTCAAAAAACCTTTGGTTTTTTGAAGCACCTTACGCACCTTTTCAAAAAACCTTTGGTTTTTTGAAGCACCTTACGCACCTTACGCACCAAAGGTGCGAGTGCGAGTGCGAGTGCGAGTGCGAGTGCGAGTGCATGCGCACAAATGCCCTGCCATGCGCAAAGCGCAAGGCAAGGCAACCAAAGGGTTTTGAAGTGCAAGAAGCGATTTTTGTTAGCACCAAAAAAAACGTCGTTTTTTTGAAAGAACAGTCTTCTTCAATCTCCTATGGAGATTGAACAAGAAGCGAGAGGACAGGCTTGCGCTTCGAGCTTCAAGAAGACGCGAACTGCCTTTGAATTGAAAGAACAGGCAAAAAATAGACGATTTTGAATTAAAAGCCTTATGTATCCTTCACTGCTCTTCTCTGTTGAACTTCAAAAGAAGTTCAAGAAAAAAATTGAAATTCTCCCTGTTGTTTTCTGTCCAATGTACAGTGAAGAAGAAAGTTACACCTTCGTTGCACCCCCCCTGCGCGAAGCGCAAGAGATCGGCTCAAAACCTACCAAAGGTAGGGTTTACGCGGTCCTTGCTCCTACCCCCGCCTTTTTTGCTTTCTTCTATTGAACTTCTTCGCCTACTCGCACTTCTGTCAAAAAACCTAAGGTTTTTTTGGGAGAAGCGCACCACTACATTTTTTACAAAGTAAAAAATGTCAACTTCGCCTACTCTTCAAAAAACAGCTTTTGTAGCGAAGCGAACTGCCTTTGAACTTCCTGCTTTTATAACCGAGGAGAAGAAGCGCTACATTTTTGACAAAGTCAAAAATGTACGCAGTGTGAGAAAAGAAAAAACGCTAAATAACATAAGTTTACAACAAAGGTGGCCATGCGAAGGCTTGTTCTGTTGAACTTCCGCTGCCGCGAAGTTCAAAACAAAAGCAGCACAAAAGAAGGTTTTATTATTTATCATAAAAAGAATATCCCATAAAAACAAACCATAATGATTAGACCTCAATCTTATTTAAACGTCGCTGACAACAGTGGCGCTCGAAAATTAATGTGTATTCGTGTGTTGGGTTCTGGCTCAGGTAATATTGGTGACACAATTATTGCTGTAGTTAAAGATGCTTTACCTAATATGCCAACAAAAAGATCAGATGTAGTAAGAGCAGTAATTGTACGTACAAGCAAAGGTCTTCGCCGTAAAAATGGAATGACTATCAAATTTGATGACAATGCTGCTGTTATTATCAACAAAGAAGGAAACCCGAGAGGAACTCGTGTTTTCGGACCTATTGCCAGAGAATTAAGAGATCGCAATTTTACAAAAATTGTTTCTTTAGCACCAGAAGTACTATAAAGGTTCTCTCTTACGAGATTATCCTTAAACCACGCTATCAAAAGCGGAGCACTTCTTCTTCTTCAAAAAAGAGAACCGAAGGTTTTTGAAAGGCGAAAGGGCCCTTCTTCAATCTCCATAGGAGATTGAATATGGGCGTTCAAAAGGCGAAGCGTCTCTTTCAAAAAAACGGAGTTTGTCTTCAAAAAAAACAAAAGGTTTTTGTCAAGGAAGTTCAAAAAGCGAAGCTTTTTGAGACGCTTTGCGCTTCTCCTCAAAAAAACTACGTTTTTTTGAACGAAGACAAAGCAAAGCGCTTCTTCTCAAATGCCTTGCCATGCATGCACCGTTACAAAATCTTCGATTTTGTAGCGATACAAAAATCGAAGATTTTTGTCAGCACAAAACCCTTTGGTTGCCTTGCCTTGCGCTTTGCGCATGGCAAGGCATTTGAAGTGCAAGAAGCGCAAGGCAAGGCAACCAAAGGGGTTTGAAAGAATTGAAAGAACTTCTTCAAAAAACGTAGTTTTTTTGGAGTTCAAAAAAGAGTTCTTTCAAAAAAAACAAAGTTTTTTTTGACAACCGAAGGTTTTTGAGCCGAAGGTTTTTTTCCTACGGCCCTTGCGCTTCTTGCACTTCAAAACCCAAAGGGTTTTGAACCGAAGGGACCGGTGCATGCATGGGCGTACAAAATCGAAGATTTTTGTAGCGTTCTTTCAATTCAAAAAGCTTTGCTTTTTTGTTCAAAGAACCTACGGTTCTTTGAAAAAAACGTCGTTTTTTTGTTCAAAGAACCTTCGGTTCTTTGAAAAAGCAGAGCGCTTCTTCTCAAAAAACCGAAGGTTTTTTTGAAAGAGACGCAGTTTTTGAAAGAAAGAACGCTTGTAAAATAAAAAAGAAACAATCTAATTGATTGTTTACCCTTTTAAAGAGTGAGATGAGTTTATATTACAAATTTAAAGGAAGCTAATATATATATTTTCTATTTTGAAATAGCTGCTGAATTTATAACGAAGTTCAAGAAATAGCATAGAGTAAAGATAGAAGAAGCGATGTATATAGAATTGTATTTAACTTTAAAAAAAAAATTTGTATTAATATATAAATATGACACAAAGATTAAAAAAACAATATATTGAAAATATTGTTCCAAAACTAATGAACAATTTTAAATATGAAAATATTCACCAAGTACCTAAAATTGAGAAAATTGTAATTAACAGAGGTATTGGGAGTGCTTCACAAAACCAAAAAATGGTTGATTCAGCTCTTAAAGAATTAGGTATGATTGCTGGTCAAAAAGGTGTTATCACACGTTCTAAAAAAGCAATTGCTGGTTTTAAATTAAGAGAAAAAATGCCCGTGGGTGTTACTGTAACGTTAAGAGGTGAACGAATGTATGGCTTTTTAGACCGATTAATTCACTTAGCTTTACCACGTGTACGTGACTTCCAAGGTATTAATGCAAAAAGTTTTGATAAAAATGGTAACTATAGTTTAGGTTTAGAAGAACAACTAATGTTCCCTGAAATTGAATATGATAAAATTGATCAAATTCGCGGTATGGACATTTCAATTGTTACAACTGCACAAAAACAAGAAGAAGGACTAGCTCTTTTAAAAGAATTTGGATTACCTTTTAAATCGTAATACTTTCATTTATTTGACGCTTTGGCACGCCTGTTCCAGTCCCAAAGGGAACACTGCACCTTTGGTACAGTGCAACACTTCAAAAAGCGAAGCGTATCTGCTCACAAAATAGCTTCTCCCTATTTTGTAACGCGCAACTAGCTTCGCATCAAGGAAGTTCTTTCAAAAAAACGTAGTTTTTTTGAGAAGTTCTTTCAAAAAAACCGTAGGTTTTTTTGATAAGCTTCGCTTTGTCAAAAACCAAAGGTTTTTGAAGAGACGCTTCGCTTTTTCAAAGAACCTTCGGTTCTTTGAACCAAAAAAAACGACGTTTTTTTTTCAAAGAACCGTAGGTTCTTTGAAAAAAGAAGTTCTTCAAAAACCAAAGGTTTTTGGTGCGCTTTGCTTCAAAAAGCTTTGCTTTTTGATAAAAGCGAATCCATTTTTTGACAAAGTAAAAAAATGTCAAGTCTCTTTCAAGTCAAAAAGCAAATCCATTTTTTTACAAAGTAAAAAAATGTCAAGTCTCTCCGTAGGAAAAAACCTTTGGTTTTTGACAAAGCGAAGCGTCTCAAAAAGCGAAGCTTTTTGAACTTCTTCAAAAAAAAACGTAGTTTTTTTTTGAAAGAACTTCTTTGTTCTTTCAAAGGAAGAAGCAACGACGTTTTTTTTGAAAACCTTCGGTTCTTTGACAACCATAGGTTTTTTGATAAGTTCTTTCAAAAAAACCTACGGTTTTTTTGAAAGAACTTCTTCAAAAAAACGTAGTTTTTTTGAACGAAGACAACCGAAGGTTTTTGACAGCTTCGCTTATCAAAAAAACGGCGTTTTTTTGGAGTTCTTTCAAAGGAAGAAGTTATTGAATTTCTTAAAAAGAAATTCAAGACGTAGTTTTTATCAAGGAAGTTTAAAAAGCGAAGCGTCTCTTCAAAAACCTTTGGTTTTTGACAAAGCGAAGCGTCTCTTCAAAAACCTTTGGTTTTTGACAAAGCGAAACTTATCAAAAAAACCTACGGTTTTTTTGAAAGAACTTCTTCAAAAAAACGTAGTTTTTTTTGAAAGAACTTCTCCAAAAAAAACGTAGTTTTTATCAAAAAGCTTTGCTTTTTGAAGAAAGAGACTTGACATTTTTTTACTTTGTAAAAAAATGTATTTGCTTTTTGAAGATAACCGAAGGTTTTTTTCCTACGGAGAAGCGAATTGAAAGAACTGCATTTTTTGAACTTTTGAATTGTCAAAAGCTGCTGCGCAATTGCTCGATTTTGAACTAACTTTTCAAATCGAAAGAACCTGTGTTTTTTTAAAGGAAGTTCTTAAAAAAAAAAACTACGTTTTTTTTTAAGAGTTCTTCAATCTCCTATGGAGATTGAATAGTGCAGAAGCGCTCTTGTCTGCCCAAGGCAAGTAACTCGCGGTGCGCTTCTGCTTTACCCCCTTGTTGAACTTCGCTGCAGCAGAAGTTAAAGACTTGATCTAAAAAAAGTCTGTGAAGAAGTAAAGATAGGAGGTAGCATCACGCTGCAGCAAAACACAGGTTATTTGTTAATTTTTAATTTTTAAGAAAAAGTTAAAAATAGTATGGAATGAATAATAATAATAATGCTAAAACTCTTAAATTCGAAATATAAAGAGTTAAAAAAAAAATGATTACTTCATCAACAAAAGGCTTCATTCACGATAGTATTAGTGATATGTTAACGCGTATTAGAAACGCGTGTTTAGCTAAAAAATCCAATGTTATTGTCCCGCACACAAAATTAAACCATGAAATTGCCAAAATTTTAGAAAAAGAAGGGTTTATTCAAGGTTATCAAATGGTATTAAATTCTAACGATATTCTTATTCGTTTAAAATATCGTTCAAAAGATTCATACAGTGGAAAAACAAAAGAATCTTGCATTACAAATTTAAAACGAATTAGTAAACCGGGCCTTCGCATTTATGCAAACCATAGAGAAATTCCAAGAATTTTAGGTGGTACAGGAATTGTTATTATTTCAACTCCAAGTGGTATTTTAACTGATAGAGAAGCTCGACTAAAAGGTATTGGTGGGGAATTAATTTGTTCTGTTTGGTAATTCTATATACCCAATAAAAGCTTTTCAACTTTTGCACTTTTGCGCTTATAAAAAAACAGAAAAACGCTACATTTTTTGCGCCTTTTCTTAAAAAAAAACGACTTCTTCTTCAAAAAGAAGTCAGTTCAAGGGCAGGAGAAGAAGCGCGCTACGTTTTTTTTTACAAAGTAAAAAAACGTCGACTCGCGCTCCTGGCTTGCGCTTCGCTACAAAAATAGTCGATTTTTGTAAAGCCAAGGCGCTAACGAAGGAAAAAAAACCTTCGGTTTTTGAAAGGCGCAGGAAAAAAAGCGACGCTTATCAATTCAAAAAGCTTTGCTTTGTCTTCAAAAAGCAAAGCGTCTCAAAAAGCTTCGCTTTTTGAACTTCCTTGACAAAAACCTTTGGTTTTTTTTGAAGACAAACTTGACATTTTTTACTTTGTAAAAAATGTACGTTTTTTTGAAAGAACTCCCTGCCAAAAATTGCTGCAGCGATTTTTGTAGCGGCCTTTGGTTCAAAAAAATAGGGAGGGAGCTCAAGGGCAGTTCAAAAAGCGAAGCGCTTAGCTTCTTTTCAAAAAAAAAACGTAGTTTTTTTTATAAGCGGTTCTTTCAGTTCAAAAAGCAAAGCTTTTTTGTTCTTTCAATTCTTTCAAAAAAACGTAGTTTTTGCAAAGAACCGAAGGTTTTCAAAAAAACGACGTTTTTTTGAAAGAACCAAAAAGCAAAGCTTTTTGAATTGATAAGCAAAGCTTTTTGAAGATAACCAGTTCTTTCAAAAAAACGTCGTTTTTTTGGTGCTTTTCGCCTTACGCCTTCTACGCACCTTTTCAAAACCCTTCGGGTTTTGAAGTGCGAGAAAAAACCTTTGGTTTTTGAACAGGCTTGCGCTGTCCTGTTCAAAAACCAAAGGTTTTTGAACAGGACAGCGCAAGCCACGAAGGAAAAAAATCGTCGATTATCTTCAAGGAAGTTCAAGGAAGAAGCGCTTCGCTTATCAAAAAAAACGGAGTTTTTATCAAAAAGCAAAGCGTCTCTTTCAAAAAACCATAGGTTTTTTGAAGAAGAAGCGCTTCGCTTTTTGAACTTCTTCAAAAAAACTACGTTTTTTTGAACGAAGAAAGAGACTTGACATTTTTTTACTTTGTAAAAAAATGTATTTGCTTTTTGTTCTTTCAAAAAACCGTAGGTTTTTTGGTGCTAACAAAAATCGCTTCTTGCACTTCAAAACCCAAAGGGTTTTGAAAAGGTGCATAAAAACCTCCGGTTATCAAAAAGCTTTGCTTTTTGAAAGAACCGATTATCAAAAAAAACGTAGTTTTTTTTTGAAAGTACCGCTTCTTTCAAGTCTTTCAAAAAAACTACGTTTTTTTGAAGAAGTTCTTCAAAAACCAAAGGTTTTTGATAAAGCGTTTCTTCAAAAAAAACGCCGTTTTTTGTCAAAGAACCTACGGTTCTTTGAACCAAAAAGCAAAGCTTTTTGAAGACAACCGAAGGTTTTTGACAGCTTCTTCTCAAAAAACCTACGGTTATCAAAAAGCAAATACATTTTTTTACAAAGTAAAAAAATGTCAAGTCTCTTTCAAAAAACCGTAGGTTTTTTGAGAAGTTCTTTCAAAAAAAACTACGTTTTTTTTGAAGAAGAAGCGCTTCGCTTTGTCAAAAACCTTTGGTTTTTGAAGAGACGCTTCGCTTTTTGAACTTCTTCAAAAAAACTACGTTTTTTTGAAAGACTTGAAAGAGACTTGACATTTTTTTACAAAGTAAAAAAATGGATTTGCTTTTTCAAAGAACCCTCGGTTCTTTGAACCAAAAAAAACGACGTTTTTTTTTAAAAGAGACTTGACATTTTTTACTTTGTAAAAAATGTATTCGCTTTTTTTAAAAACCGTAGGTTTTTGACGAATCGGTTCTTTGAAAAAAACTAAGTGTTTTTTGATAACCGGAGGTTTTTGACGGAAGAAGCGTGCGCTTCTTCCTTATTCGCCTTATTTCACCTTGGTACGTAGCATTTCCAAAGAAGAATAGAAGAAGCGTTGAAAAATTCAAAAATTATTTGTATAATAAATTAAAATGATGTAAAAAGTTTTTGTGTTTAATTTCGAAATAGATGTTGTGAATAAACTAAAAACAATAAAAGCGCGTTAAAAAACACTTTAAACTTTGCTATATTTAGTATTTATGCAGAAGCGCACGTTGTTTCGCGCTATTCACATCTCCAAAAGGAGATGTGAAGGGCAGAAGCGAAAGAAGAAGCGAATTATTTTCTTATAACACTTCTTTTATGCAGAAGCGTTTTTATAACACTAATAAATAAGCGATTGCGCCCTTTTTTAGTTACAAATCCGGCTTATTTCTAAATTTTGAATTGTTATTTTAAGGGTTAAACTTATGACAATTAGTTCACCAGAACGTGAAGCAAAAAAAGTAAAGATTGCGGTTGACCGTAATCCAGTTGAAACAAGTTTTGAAAAATGGGCGTGCGACCTGAAAAAGGAATTTGACACATAATTTTGTTTAATACAAAATAAAAACATAACACATTGTGCTTTACACTGTACCTATAGTGCAGGCAAAGCTAAACCAATAAAATTATAAGCCTAGTTTTCGTATTTGGAAATTAGGCTTATAATTTTCATATTTCATTATTTTTTTAGACTCTTTTTATTGTTATATGACATATTATTTATATGTCACTAGCTGCGTCTTCAAAAAACCAAAGGTTTTTGATAAAGCGCTGCGCTTGCACCGCGGCAGAGGTGCAAAGCACAGCATACATTTTTGACTTTGTGAAAAATGTAGCGTCTCTTTCAAAAAAACGTCGTTTTTTTTTGTTCAAAGAACCGAAGGTTCTTTGAAAAAGCTAAGCTTATCAAAAAAAACGTAGTTTTTTTTTGAAAGAACTTCTTCAAAAACCTACGGTTTTTGAAGATAAGCTTTTTTTTGAACACGGCCTTTGGTGCGCACAAAAACCGTAGGTTTTTTTTTTTCGCCTTCCCTTTGTTCAAAAAACCCGCCTTTCTTCAAAAAGCAGGCAGTTCAAAGAAGAACCGCGCGTATCAAGGGGCCCGAAGGGACGAAGCGAAGCGCGCTTCTTCTCACGCTTACATTTTTTACAAAGTAAAAAATGTATTAGCTTTATAAAAAAAACTACGTTTTTTTGGGAGAAGCGAACTTCTCATTTTTTACAAAGTAAAAAATGTATGCAGCGTCTCAAAAAGCGAATACATTTTTTTACAAAGTAAAAAAATGTCAAGTCTCTTTCTTCAAAAAGCAAATACATTTTTTTTACTTTGTAAAAAAAAATGTCAAGTCTCTTTCTTTAAAAAGCAAATCCATTTTTTTACTTTGTAAAAAAATGTCAAGTCTCTTTCTTCAAAAAGCTTTGCTTTTTGATAAAAACGTAGTTTTTTTTGAAGAAGTTCTTTCAAAAAAAAACTACGTTTTTTTTTGAAGAAGAAGCGCTTCGCTTTGTCAAAAACCAAAGGTTTTTGAAGAGACGCTTCGCTTATCAAAAAAACTACGTTTTTTTGAAAGAACTTCTTTGTTCAAAGAACCGAAGGTTCTTTGACAAAACCGTAGGTTTTTTGATAAGCGAATACATTTTTTTTACAAAGTAAAAAAATGTCAAGTCTCTTTCTTCAAAAAGCTTTGCTTTTTGATAAAAACGTAGTTTTTTTTGGTTCAAAGAACCGAAGGTTCTTTGAAAAAGCGAAGCTTTTTGAACTTCTCAAAAAAAAACGTAGTTTTTTTTTGAAAGAACTTCTCAAAAAACCTATGGTTGTCAAAGAACCGAAGGTTTTCAAAAAAAACGTAGTTTTTTTTGAAAGAACAAAAAGCTTTGCTTTTTGACTTGAAAGAGACTTGACATTTTTTACAAAGTCAAAAATGGATTCGCTTATCAAAAAAAACGTCGTTTTTTTTGGAAGAAGAAGCGAGGCTTGACATTTTTTTACTTTGTAAAAAAATGTATTTGCTTTTTCAAAGAACCGAAGGTTTTCAAAAAAACAAAGTTTTTTTGAAAGAACCAAAAAAAACGACGTTTTTTTCAAAGAACCTACGGTTCTTTGAACAAAAAGCAAAGCGTCTCTTTAAAAAAACCTTAGGTTTTTTTAAAGAGACGCAAGAAGCGCAAGCCTTACGCCTTCTACGTACCTTTTAAAAACCCTTCGGGTTTTGAAGTGCGAGAAAAAACCGAAGGTTTTTTCCTACGTTGGCGCTTTCACCTTTGGTGCATAGCGCTACAAAAATCTTCTATTTTTGTATGCCTGTTCTTTAAAAAAAAAAAAAACTTTGTTTGTTTTTTTTTGGTGCTTTTCTCGCACCTTCGGTGCGGAGCAGGCGAACGAAGGAAAAAATCGTCGATTTTTGTACCGCTTCAAAAAGTGAAGCTTTTTGAAAAACCTTCGGTTTTTGAAAGGCGAATAGGCGAACCTAAGAGCTGGTGAGAAAGAACAGGCGATACGGACACTCAAATATTTAAAGAAAAAAGTTTTAAGCTGTGTGAAGTAATAAAACAAAATAAATAAGGAAAGAAAAATAATAAAAAGTGTTAATATTCCTTAACAAATATTTTCACAAGTTAACTTATGAGAATAGAGTTAAAGAACATTTATTAACACTTTTTATTTATTAAAATATATTAGTCTAAAGGACGCATTGAAAGAACTGGTTCGTCTACACGGTCGATACCTTTTTCGAAACCAGCCGCAGCAGCACGAGCACGACCTGCGTGCCATAAGTGACCAATAAAGAAGAAGAAACCTAAACAGAAGTGTGAACATGCTAACCATGAACGAGGACTAACGAAGTTAACTGCGTTAATTTCAGTAGCTACACCACCTACAGAGTTAAGAGAACCTAAAGGTGCGTGTGTCATGTACTCAGCAGCGCGACGTTCTTGCCAAGGTTGGATGTCATTTTTCAGTTTGTTTAAGTCTAAACCGTTTGGACCACGTAGTGGCTCCGTCCAAGGACCACGGAAGTCCCAGAAACGCATTGTTTCACCACCGAAAATGATTTCACCTGTTGGTGAACGCATTAAATATTTACCTAAACCAGTTGGACCTTGTGCAGATGCTACGTTTGCACCTAAACGTTGGTCACGAACTAAGAAAGTAAATGCTTGCGCTTGACTTGCTTCAGGCAATTTGTTGTTATTTAAGTTCTTTTTATTAGCTTTGTTCATTTTGTTCTTTTGATAAACTTAGTTTTTGTTCAATTGTTTCAATCCATTCTGCATAAGAAACTTCACCAGGTTTTAAAGTATAGGGAATACGAAGAGCTTTACCCCCTTTCGTCTACATGTGCATAGCACCAACCAGGTGCTGGTTTTCGAATTCTTGCTAGAATTTGAGAATTATTTTTTGCAAAACCAGCAGCTACACAACTTTTATAGCTTGGGAAGAAAACACTTGGACTATCATCTTTTTGAGCAAAGATAGGAATTTCACCATAGCGTGTTTTTTCTTCTTTAATGTAGTAAATATTCGGGTTCTTACCGCCTTGGCAAATACGTCGAACATTTGAACGCCCCTTATTTAAAGCCTTCGCTGCTGCTCTTACACCCTTGTAGCGTACTCCATAAGCCATAACAGGACAGATTGTACGTTCTTGGGCTTCTGTATCACTTTCAATGTAATTAAAACAACGGTGTGCATTATTTTCAATGTAAGAGTTTTCACAAGCTTTGCGTTTCTTTTCGTCTTTCCACTCAGGCCCAGCATGTAAAACTTTAAACTTAATTCGCTCTAATTTTGGATTTTTTTGAAAAGCTTCCCTTAAAGCAGTGTTTTCATGTGAGCCTTTTGAAAACTGATCCCTATGGGAATTTAGTCTATGCATTAACGAAAACGACTCACCATAATAAGATAAACCAGTTTCTGTATCATACAATTCATAAACACCTGGTTGAACAAGGAAAGTAACATCTTTTTCATTGTTATTTTCTGTTTGATCATTGTCACCTCCAGGTAATTTTGACGTAAACTCACCTGATTTTTGAGTGAGCTCACCTGATTCTTCATCGAATCTACCTTGATCATCGGTGAAATTGCCAGATTCTTTATTGAATGCTTCTGATTTGTTATAGAATTCGTTAACATGTTTACTAAAAAACACCTTTGTAAGATAAAAATCTTTATGGAATAATGGATCGATTGACAGAAAGAACAGTAATAAAATGTTTAACATCGACAAATAGCAGTAAGTTTTTGAACTAAGCAATTAAACTTAAATTTATTAGAGCTCTTTATCTCTAATTTCTCTAGGTTTCCCTAGAAGTTCAGACTATGTCTTCATCTCTACATTACTTATTGCCAAATTTGGATTTTTGAAATTAAGTTATAGAGATGCTGGGCACTCGTGTCGAGATTATTGGTTTAGCTCCTCACTCGTTAGTCGTTGAACCTTCTTACTTACATCACTATTAACAAACGTTTTCTGTTAATTTTGGATAGCTAATACGTAAGCTCGGCTGCAAGTTGTCATAGTTGTGTTGGCGTGGCTAACAGCACTTCTGCTTTTCTTTAAAGCGAAAGCACTCAAAAAACCAAAGTCAAGCAACAACCTTAGAGGTTCTTGCAATTCACCCAGTGTAAATCAGCCCTCGCGGACTGATAGGGCCATGAAGTTAACCCGTTGGACCATAGAACTCACTAGGATATGCTGTGTTGTTGAACCATGAGAAACAACAAGCGATGAATCCCATTACAGAAATTGCACCTAAACTGTATGATAAGTAAGCTTCACCTGACCAAACAAAAGCACGACGTGCCCAAGGCCACGGAGTAGTGTAAATGTGCCAAATACCACCTAGAATACATAAAGTACCAATCCAAATGTGACCGCCAATAATGTCTTCTAAGTTATCAACACTACAAATCCAGCCGTCACCACCAAAAGGTGATTTAACTAAGTAACCAAAGATTACAGCTGCGTTAGTTGTTGGGTTTGTAACGATACGAACGTCTCCACCTCCAGGAGCCCAAGTGTCGTAGATACCACCAAAGTATAAAGCTTTTAGTACAAGAAGCCATGCACCACAACCTAAAATGATTAAGTGGTAACCTAAGATGTTAGTCATTTTGTTCTTGTCTTTCCAAACGTAACCGAAGAATGGGTATGATTCTTCTAAAGTTTCAGGACCAATTAAAGAGTGGTATACACCACCAAAACCTAAAACTGCAGATGAAATTAAGTGTAATACACCTGATACGAAGTATGGGAAAGTATCAATAATTTCACCACCAGGGCCTACACCATAACCTAATGATGCAATGTGAGGTAAAAGAATTAAACCTTGTTCATACATTGGTTTTTCTGGTACGAAGTGAGAAACTTCGAATAAGTTCATAGCACCTGCCCAGAATACGATTAAACCAGCGTGTGCTACGTGTGCACCTAATAGTTTACCAGATAGGTTAATTAAACGTGCGTTACCAGCCCACCATGCGAAACCAGTTGTTTCTTGGTCACGACCGCCTACAGTAAGTGTTCCGTTAAAAAGTGTTTCCACTTCGTGAACCTCCTAAAGGAATCTATTTTTCTATAAGACTAATTTTACTAGCCAACTACACAAAAGGATAAAAGGTAGGTGATAAAATAAAGCAAACATCTGCTATTTTTAGAAGTTCTTTCAATTCTTGAAAAAAAACGTAGGTTTTTTTCAAGAATAAGCGCTTTGTTTTTTGACTTGAAAGAACTTCCTTGAACTTCTCAAAAAACCTGCGGTTTTTTGAAAGAGTTGCGCGTTACAAAATCGGGAGTTCTTTAAAAAAAAAAACAAAGTTTTTTTTTTGGTAACCTTCGGTTTTTGACGCGATTTGTGAGCAGAGACGCTGAAATGTTTTAATCTCTATTTTGTGTTTTTGCCTTTTCTACGCTGCGCGCTTCTATTCGCTTTGCCTTAGGCAAAGCGAATAGAAGCGCGGACTCTACCCTTTGGTTCGCCTACGGCGACAGGGAAGCAAAAAAAACGGAGTCTTGAATTTCTTAAAACGAAATTCAATAACTTCTTCTTCAAAAACGCTGAAGCGGTTTTGAATTGCTGAAGCGATTCAAAAACGCTTCAGCGTTTTTTTTATGAAGAAGGCTTGCTTTTTAGGATTTTCTTTTAGAAGCTCGTAAAAAGCTATCAAAAACACAAGAAACTTTTTATTATGAAAGTTTTAAGCCTTTTTGTAGACTTTAATTCGAATTAAACTTTTCAATATACTTATTGAAAACCGCTTCTGCTTAAACAAATAAAAATGAATTTATGAGTAGTTTAAAAGGGTTTACCATAAACAATAAGAGTAAAAATAAAAGCATAAGATATAGTAATATACCTGTTTTTATAGCAGATTTTTTACTACTTTTACAAAGTAAAAAATGTAACCCTTTCGCCTACGGCGAAGCGAAGCGCTACAAAAATCGGAGATTTTTGTAAGGAGTGCATAAAACAGGTTCTTTCAATTCTTGAAAAAAAACGGAGTTTTTTTGAAGAAGATAAGCAAAGCTTTTTTTTAAAAAGTGCAGTCCTTTTTTCGCCATAAGCGAAAGCGCACTTTTTTTGTTTCTTTTTTTAGAAGAAATTCAAATCAAAATAAAAAAAATAAGCGCTAGAATACATAAAATAAGTATATCATAATCATTTTAAAATATAATAAATTGTTAGATCTTTATATTGTTTTAGTTATTTGCAAATTTTGACTAGTTTTAAGTAAAGATAAAAAAACGACAATTATTTAATTAAAGGAAGAAGCAACGCTTCTTCTCGTTCTTTACAAAGTAAAAAACGTACCACTTGGCACTTATAAAATACACAATTTTAAATGCAGAAGCGAAGTGCTATTTACGCCTTTCAAAAACCTACGGTTTATAAAAAAACAACCACTTCTTCTTCAAAAACCTTTGTCTCAAAACCCTTTGGTTGCCTTGCCTTGCGCTTCTTGCACTTCAAAACCCTTTGGTTGCCGAAGGCATTTGTGCTGACAAAAATAGCTTCTCCTATTTTTGTAACGGTGCATGCATGGCAGGGCATTTGAACCCTTTGTTCAAAAAACCGTTGTTTTTTTGGAGAAGAAGCGGTTCAAAAAGCGAAGCTTTTTCAAAGAAGCGCTTGCTTGCACTTGCGCTTCGCGCACCGAAGGGACCGGTGCATGCACCGAAGGTTTTCAAAAAAACAAAGTTTGTCTTCAAAAAAAACCTTTGGTTTTTTTTGACAAAGCAAAGCTTATCAAAAAAACAGAGTTTTTTTGAAAGAATTGAAAGAACCAAAAAAAAACGGAGTTTTTTTTGAAGACGCGCGTAACTTCAAAAAACCGTAGGTTTTTGAGAAACCGGCAGGGAGTTCTTTCAAAAGGAAGTTCTTTAAAAAAAAAACGTAGTTTTTTTTGATAAGCGAAGCGCTCCTCGCCTGTTCAAAAAAGAGAACCGAAGGTTTTTGAAAGGCGCAGGAAAAAATATAAGATTTTTGTACGCCTGGCTTGCGCTTCGCTACAAAAATCGACGATTTTTGTAGCGTTCTTTCAAAAAAACGTAGTTTTTTTGATAAGCAAAGCTTTTTGAAAAACCTTCGGTTGTCAAAAAAAAACTTTGTTTTTTTTTTAAAAGAACTCTTTTTTTAACAGGCTAAGCTTGCACTCCCTGACCTGCCTTCGGCAAGGCAAGAGTGCTGACAAAAATCGGGAGAAGCGATTTTTGTAGCGATACAAAAATCGCTTCTCCCGATTTTTGTAACGGTGCATAGCGCAAGCCTGCTTCGCTACAAAAATCGGGAGAAGCTATTTTGTACGCCTTTCAAAAATAGAACCAAAGGTTATCAAAAAAAACTACGTACATTTTTTACAAAGTAAAAAATGTAAGCGCGAGAAGAAGCGCGCTTCTTCTTCAAAAGGAAGTTCTTTCAAAAAAACTACGTTTTTTTGATAAGCGAAGCGCTACAAAAATAGAATATTTTTGTACGCTCCGGCATGCACCGGTCCCTTCGGGAGTGCAAGAAGCGCAAGCCTGTTCAAAAACTACGTTTTTTTTTGGAAAAGTTCGTCTCTTTCAAAAAACCTATGGTTTTTGAGAAGTTCTTTCAAAAAAAAAAACTAAGTTTTTTTTTGGTTCTTTCAAAAAAACTTTGTTTTTTTGAAAACCTTCGGTGCATGCACCGAAGGTGCAAGCAAGCGCTTCTTTGAAAAAGCTTCGCTTATCAAAAAAACCATAGGTTTTTTGAAAAAGCTTCGCTTATCAAAAAACCATAGGTTTTTTGAAAGAGAAGCTTCGCTTTTTGAACTCCCAAAAACCAAAGGTTTTTGGTGCGCTTTGCTTCAAAAAGCTTTGCTTTTTGATAAAAGCGAATACATTTTTGACAAAGTAAAAAATGTCAAGTCTCTTGCACCGTTACAAAAATCGAAGATTTTTGTAGCCTTTCAAAAACCTTCGGTTTTTGAACAGGCGAACCCTTCTTCAATCTCCTATGGAGATTGAAGAAGGGAGTGCATATCAAAAACCAAAAAGCGAAGCGCTTCTTTTCAAAAAAAAAACGTAGTTTTTTTTTTGAAAGAGACTTGACATTTTTTTACTTTGTAAAAAAATTTATTTTTGAACTTCTTCAAGTCAAAAAGCTTTGCTTTTTGTTCAAAGAACCTACGGTTCTTTGGTTCAAAAAGCAAAGCTTTTTTGTTCTTTCAAAAAAAACGAAGAAGCGTTTTTTTTTGATAACCGTAGGTTCTTTGAAAAAAACTACGTTTTTTTTGAAAGAGTTGCGCGTTACAAAATCGGGAGTTCTTTAAAAAAAAAAACAAAGTTTTTTTTTTTGATAACCTTCGGTTTTTGACGCGATTTTGTGAGCAGAGACAACGTAGTTTTTTTTTACTTGGAGTTCAAAAAAGAGAACCAGTTCTCTTTTTTGAAAGGCGTACAAAAATCTTCGATTTTTGTAGCGAAGTAGGTGATAGCGAGAGGAGCGCTTTTTTTTATGAAGAAAAAGAGAGCGGATATTTTAAATAACCCTACCTCGCCTTTGGTAAGGCAGAGATAGGCGAAAAGGCACAGCTAAAACTTCGAGAAGAACCACAAGAAGAATAATTCGAATAAGAAGAAACATAAGCATCACTGATCAAAGCCTACACCTGCTTTGCAGGAGGGATAGGTTTGCTTAAAGTTCCAAAACGTTTATAAAGTTTTAAAATAGCAAATTCATTTAAAACATTATGAAGACCATTTTTTAAGACATAATAAGCATAGAAATCTAAAACTTCACGATTTTGTTCATAAATGTAATAAGCTTTTACAAAAGAATCAAAAATGAAATGTGAGTAAATTTCTGAATAAATTGTTTTATCAAAATCAAACCAATTATGATAAGAACCGCTTCTGCTTGTTAAAAGCCAACGTCTATTACGCGGATTATAATGTTGATCAGCATCAGGGAAATCTAAAATAAGATCTCCAATTGATTCAACAAAAGTAGAACGCCAATCAATATCACTTAAGAAAGTTGTTTCCGCATTATGTTCAGGTAGTTGTCCATTCCACCATTGATTTGTTAAATAATTTTTGTGACGCATTAAAATTCTGTTTTTTACAAACCAATTCGAATTACTAGGTTTTTGTAAAATTGAAGAGAACGATCCAATCATTAGAGAAGCATTTGAAAAACTTGTTGAACGATTTTCCATCACTTCAGATCTAAATGATTCTTGAACAGGGAATCCATATAATCTTTTTATTAATCTTTGTTGTTGATGAGCTTGAATTTTATCCATAATTCCAACGCTTCTGCCCTTAGAAATTTGTTGACCTGAAAATACTGAAAAACTTCGTTTATAATTTTCATATCTACGTGCTGGTAATAAAATATTAGAAGAAGGTGGTGACGGTGGTTCAAGAAGAGAACTTTGGTTATTAAAGTATAAGAATTTTGGAACAATTAAATTACTGTGATATAAAAAACGTTTGTGTACAAATGAAATAACTAAAGAAGATAATGCTTTCCAAGTACTCGATAATCCGTATGAAGTGTAAACACCGACACTCTTTACCGGAAGAAGCGGTGAAGAAGGTATCGAATTAAATCCATTAATAACTTCTTTGTTTTGTGTAACGAATGAAGCAGGACGGATGCCACTAAAAAGAAGCGTTTCTCCAAGTTTTCCAGAAATAAAATTAACAATGAATGCTTTAAATTGTTGTGGAGAAGCATATAGACTTGCATAAAGAGACAATGGTGTTGTTTGATTTGTAACAAATAAAGAGGAAGGTGTATCTAAAAATTGTGGACAGTTTTTAACATTTATACTTGCTTCATACAGTAGTAAACTAGCATAAAAATAAGTTTGTGAAAGAATTTTATTAACATCAAATGGAGCTTTTTGCTTTTGCTGCATTATTTGAATCTCTTTAGAAATAGGGAGAGGTTCAAAAAACGAAGCTGTCAAAAACCTTTGGTTTTTGAACTGCTTTTGAGACGTTGACATTTTCGACTTTGTAAAAAATGTAGAATTCGAAATTTGAAAAATTGAATAAATATTTCTTTTTCTCAAAGCCTGAAGGGTTTTGAAGCGTAGTGCTTCAAAAACCGAAGGTTTTTGCCTACGGAGCGTTTGAAATTTATTAATGTTTGAAATTTCTTTCATGATTTTTCTATCCTTTATAACATTTTCGCTAGAGTTTAAGAAAAGAAGACTTGGGAAAGAAGCACTACGTGAATAGAAACGAGAAGGAAGAAGTTTATTAGCAATTGCCTGACTGTAGGTATGAATAAGAGAAGAATTCTGAGCTTGAGCTTTATTTGAAAATTGAGTTAATTCGCCTTCTGCAAAAGAGGAGTTATTCTGTTTCATGCGCTTCGAGAAGCTATTACCTTGAGAAAATTGACTATTACCTTCTGAACTTTGACTTGCGCCTTCAGCCCAGCCAGCACTATTTGAAAATAAAGAAGGGCGATTAGGATGATGACCAAAAGTAATCGAATAAGTTAAATCTAAAGATAATCCCTTATGGAAACCAGTTTGTTCTTTTCCTGCAGTAAATAGTCCGAAAGAAGATTTTAAAATTTCCCAACGTGATAAAATACTTGGGAAAAGGCCTAAAGTAATTGTTTCATCTAATCTACCAGGTCTACGCAAAGCTGGGTCTAAGATATAAGGAACATGTGTTGTAGCAAAAACAACAAATCCACGATTCCCTTTAACACTATCAATAATTACTAATAAATCTGTAATCATATCTAATTTTACGGATAATGTAGAAATTGCCATATCTGCTAATAATGCAACCTTAACTCTGACTGAATAAGACGATTTTGAAACTTGTGCTAATTGTTCACCAGGCAATCCACTCCATGGCATTTCAGAAACAATTTTATAAGGTTTAAATTTTTTCTCTTCTTTTAAAGTTAAAACACTAAAAGGAGATGTTGCTGGTGGAGCAAAAAGTTGTGAAGATTTAACAAGTAATCTTGATGGCACAGTAGCATGTGTTGATAGAAGCGAAGTATTAGACGTTTGAGAATCATTAGATTGATCGCTTCTTCCTTCAGATTTAATTGAAATACGAGGAGCATTAAAACTTAAATTTTGTTTTTTTGATGGATAATTACCAGCAAAACCAGTATTTCTTCGAAATAAATCAAAACAAAAATGATTTGTTGGAATTAACATTGAAAAATCACCTTTATATGGTTTACGATAATGTGTAATGACATGTTTGTTTAATTGATATAAAACTTGATTTTTTTCGTGAATTTCTTCACGTTGTGAACCAAAAGAATTACTTTCAGCACCTTTAGTATTTTCATCATCTGATATTAATAAAGGTCTTCTTTCACCAATTGCATGAATATCTTCAATTAAAAATAAACAAGGTGTATGTAATGCTAATGAATCAAAAACGTCTCTTAATAATTTTATTCCAACAGCAACACCCCTATTAACCATAGCATATCTATATGCATTATCTGTAATAATTTTTAATTCGGTTTCTCCAGCAATTGCTTGTATTAATAATGTTTTCTCTGCGCCACCATCTCTTCCTATGCTTGAGCCTGGACCTACAACTAAAATATTTTTAGAAATTTGCTTTGACATTATACCTGAAAAAATTTGACAAACAAGAGATCCTATAGGATGTTGAATAGATTCATTCCTTTTTAAGAAACTTACCATGCTAAAAGACTTAGGAGGATGAAGGTCAATAAATAATTCAGTATCTTTTCCTTGATAACTTAAAAACTGTTGAGCTTGAAAAAGTTTCGCTGTATAAAGAAGAAGCGATTTTGGTACAACAAGACTTGATTGCTCAGTTTCTTTGCTCTTGTCCGAAGAGCTAGGACTAAAGAGAAGAGGCGCGCTTCGTCTCTTCAAAAAAAACTCCGTTTTATCAAAAAGCTTTTCTTTTTGACTTGGTGCGCTTCTTGCACCGAAGGTGCATGCAAACCAAAGGTTTTTGAACTGACTCGCCCATCCCGTAGAGGGTGTAGAAGGTGTGGTTCCTTTGTCTAATACAGAGAATCCTTTTGCAGAAATATTGTTTAATAGAAGAGGCGGAACAAATGATTTAAACCCTTTGACACCACTGCGCTTCTCCTTTCTTCTAAGGAACCTAAAAGATTTATTATCCGAAAAGCTATGGTTCTCAAAATTGTCAGGTTTTGGACTTTCAATTGTAAAATGCTTCTGCTCTTGTGCTTTTTCAAAAAGTTTGATTTGCTCTTCTTTTAAAGAAGTTAATTCTGAAATATTAATATTTGAATCTTCAGCTACCTGCATTAAAAAGTCTCCCCAAATATCCCAGAAAATAACACCTTTTTTCTGACGAACAATAAGATCAGTATCAGGCTGGTAAAATCTTTGAAGTAAAATTTCATAAAGATGATAGATTCTACGTTGAATAAAAGTACTACCAATATTTAAAATTGATACGTTGCTTCTTCTTACAAAACTTTCCATATCAAAAAGAGAGGGTTTATCAAAAAACTGTGTTTTTTGGGAGAAGCTAACTGAACGGTTTTGATAAATAGATAAAAGATTTACACCATGAAGTGCACGAGTTGCTTTTAATGTTGTAGTTCCTAAATAAACATCCACGTTTTCAGGAATAGTATTTGTCATATCAGACGCCCATTCCACCAAAAACATGTATGCAATCCAATCCCCAATAAGCTCTCCTGGTTTTTCTAGAAAATTAAATAGAGAGCGTGGTCCAAAACGTCCAAAGATATCAAATGTTTGTTTAAATAGACGATTTGTTTTAAAATAAAAACCATTAAGATTCTCAAGTAAAAAATTAATAAAAATTAAACTGTATAATGTTGTATACGTTTTTACAAAAGGCAGTTCTTTCCAAAAACGACGTTTTTTGACAAGCGAAGCGCTTTGCTTCTGCCCTTCGGACCCTTGGGACGTTTTCTTTTTAGATAACGTTTTTAATTCTTTTACATTAGTATAAGGACTACTTTTCTGATAATTCAACGATATCGTTTGTGCCCCTTTCACTTTTGCATAGTTCTCCATATACGCACCAGTCGCCGTAGGCGAACCGAAAGGGGTGCGAGAAGCAGCAAATGAAAGGAAATTAGTAGCAACGGAGTTGCTTCTTCCTTTGATAACTGCGCTTCGCCCAAGCGCTTCTTGCACTCCCTTGCGCTTCGCTTCTCGCACTTCAAAACCCAAAGGGTTTTGAACTGGTGCGGAGTAGGCGAAAGGGTGCGCTTCGCTACAAAATCTTCGATTTTGTAACGGTGCATGCATGGGCGAAGCGAAGCGCGCGCTTCGCTTCTGCCCTTGAGGTAAAGCGCTTCGTCTCAAAAACCTTTTGTTTTTGAACTGCCTTTGAGACGTTTTTTGAATTGAAGCAAATAAATCAAAAGAAAACCCTAATATTCCAATAGAACTTTTATAAATTTTGCTAATTCCTAAAAAATACAATTTTAAAAGATCGCGAATTTGAGAAATGCTAATTAGCGAAATAATGCTACAAAAGTGAAACAGTAATGCACTAATTTTAAACGCTTTTGTATCGCTACTAAAAGCAGGAGATGCTATTTTTGTAGAGAGAGAAACGCGTGAGCCTAAATCAAATAAAGTAAAATTCGTGAAAGATTGAGAAGGAGGTAAATAAGATTCGGAATTTCTAAGAGATTGAGAAGTTTCCGTTTTATTAAGAAATTGGAATTGAGACAATTCTAAAGGCATAAAGCCTTTAGCCGTTAATGCATCAGACCACCAGTATGAAGATTTATTCGTTAATTTCGTTGACCATGCTGAAGGTGCAGGGGAAATTGTTAATGGACTATTCAAACGTGGAAGCGCAGAGCGTAATTGAATATTCTTTTTATATTGATGAAGAGTTAAAGCATTTAAGTTTTCATATTTATACTTATTATTTGAAACGGATTTGTTAAAAAGAAAAATCGATTTTTCTTCTTTTAGTCGTGCCTTTTTTAAGGCATTTTGTAAAACTAAAGGCCTTGCTTTGCCGAAGGAAGAAACAGAAGCGGGTGAATCCTTTTCTTGCTTAACTTGTTCTCCGCTTCGCTTCAGCCCTTGAACTTCTTCAAAAGAATCAAACGCGTAGCTATCTTCTGTCAAAAACCTTGGGTTCTCTTTTTTTAAAGAAAGAGAATTTTTCAAACGAAATTGAGAGTTCCACGCTCCGGGCGAAGCCCAAAGTTCATATTGTTCATTTAAAAGAGTTTGTAGTTTTAGAGAAAGATCTCTATATATTTTTTTTGTTTTATTATATTTGGTTTGTTCACGTGTTTTTCCAACTGTCCAAGTTTCTTTTCGTTTATTAAAATTTTTAAATGAACCATTCGCCCCGTAGGTGCGTAGAAGCGACGTTTTTGAAAAAGCCCAATACATTCTTAATTGAGGTAATGTTGGTTCTTTAGTGCGCGGAGCGCAAAGCCACGACTTTTTTAAAAGAGTTGATTGTGCATAACTTTCTGCCATCAATGTTTTTCCTAGTTTAACCCAAAAATCTGTTGACTTTCTTTTTGAAAGAACAGCTTCACGTTTATTATCTTGTAAATTTAAGTGACTAATGTGTGTAGCTGATGATGCTGAACGACTTTGTCCTTTTACATTTCTTCCCATACCTTCTGAAGAACCTTGTATTGCTGCCGCAGGGAGAAGCGCGTTTTCACGAATTTGAGAGATAAATTCTTGAATACGTTGATATGTAATTCTATTATATTCAGATAAATAAAGTGATTTGTCCCATTTTGAAAAATTCATATAATTTGCGGGCGATTCAAATGGCGAGAGAAGAAGCGGCGAAACAAAACCTCCTACAAAATTAACAAAATTATTTACGTTTCTAAAAAACTCCCATCTTTGTGTAGATTCTTTTATTTCAGTTAAATAAGTTTTTACTCGTTTTAAATAAGGATTTAAATTTGAACGTAACCAGTATGATTTCCAAAGAACACGTTTGAAATCACCTAATACAACACGTGAAATTGTAAAATTGTCTTTAGAAGGGTTTAATGAAATTAAAGAACTATCAGCAAATGTTTCTTTATTTTTCAATACAATATAAGGTCTATTATTTGAGACAGAAACGAAGCGTTTTAAATTGTTTTCGCTACAAAAATCGAAGATTTTTGTACTGCCTTTTAATAATTCTTTTGAAGAGTAAGGCGCACCGTGTCTCAAAGGGAGTTCAAAAAACTTCGGTTGTCCAAAAAAACGGAGTTTTTTTGGAAGAGACTTGACATTTTTTACTTTGTAAAAAATGTAAGCGCTTTGCTTGTCAAAAAACGCAGTTTTTTGAAAGAACTCTTTTTTAACAAAATTTTGAAATGATTTATGAAGAGATCCTTTATAAAAAGAGAAGGTATTATGATATGTTTTTGAGTTTTTATCATATCTTTTCTTTAAAAAATTCAAATAAAGTCTATATCTAATCCAGTTTGGTCTTGGATAAAAACGTTTTCTTTTTTTTCTGCGACGCGTCTCTTTTTTTAATTTTTTGCGACGACGTTTTTTTTGAGTATATTTTCTCTTTGTTTCTAATGACATATCAACTTTATCGTATGCCCATTTTTTAAGAGAAATTCTATTATTTTCTAGTTGCTTCAAAAAGCGAAGCTTTTTGAACAGCTCGCTTCTGCCAAAAAACGCCGTTTTTTTCGAATCTGTAGAGTTTTGAGCCGAAGGAAGTTTTTCATTTTCTAAAAAGTAAGAAGGAAGAAGCGGTTTTATAACAACGCCCATGCTAAAGCGTGATAGAAGAAGCGGACTAATTCCTTTTTCTTTAATATTTGAAGAAATAAAACGATTATTAATAATAAAAGAGCGGTTTTTTATTAATAAACGAGGTGAAAACTTATGTTTATAGACATTGTTAAATTGTTTCACTATTTCTATTCCTTTATTTGGCTTAAATGAAATAGTAGGATTATCGTTATTTAAAAAAAGAATTGGATTTTTTTCGATAAATTTCTTATTAATTTGCGTTTTTAATCTTGATGTCCATTTTAACACATTTAAAGTGTTCTTTTGATATGCACCTCTGGTGCAAGCGAACACCGCTTCTTTTTTCGAATTTTCCGCGCTTCTTGCACTCCCTTGCGCTTCTTGCACTTCAAAACCCTTTGGGTTTTGAAACGGTGCATGCATGGGTGCGCTTCGCGCGTCGGTGCATGTCTTTGAAAAAAACGCCGTTTTATCAAAAAGCAAAGCTTTTTGACTTGACAACCTTTGGTTTTTGAACTGCCTTTGGGAAATTGAAGCAGGCACTTTACCTTTTTTAATTGAAAAATAAGCGCGTAATAGTTTTTCCATTCTTGCACTTTCACTGTAGGCGTATACACTTTGTACTACTGGTCTTTTCGCCTTTGACACATTCTCAAAACCCGTTGTCTCTTCAAAAAAAACGGCGTTGCTTCTTCCTTTGACAACCTTCGGTTTATCAAAAAACTTTGTTTTTTGAAGAACTCTTTTTTCAAAAAAAGGCGCATCAAAAAAAGCAGAGTGCGCAGATTGCCCTTTATTGGAGAAAATATCGGATGATTCTTTAAAGCGTGATTTTAAAAGGACATTTTTTACATTTGTAGCATATTTTTTTATAAAAGTTGAATATTGTAAGTATTCATTAATATTTAACTTTTTATTGAATTTTTTTGGCCTTTTCGCTACAAAAATCGAAGATTTTTGTACAGGCGAAGTCTCAAAATCCGAAGGATTTTGAAGCGGTTCTTTCAAAAAGCTTTGCTTTTTGATAACCTCCGGTTTTTGACGGGAGCTCAAAGAAGAAGCGCTTCGCTTTTGACTTTGTAATAAATGTACTGTTGCGCTTCTTCCTTTCGAATTATCTATAGAAAACCCAGTTAAAGCTTTTCTAGTAAAAGTAAAATCTTTAATTTGTTTTTTATTAGAAATTTTATCACTTTCTTTCACTGTAGTCGCTGTAGGCTTGCCTTGCGTCTCTTCAAAAAAAACGCCGTTGCTTCTTCCTTTGACAAGCTCTGCTTTTTGAACGCTACAAAAATCTTCGATTTTTGTACAGGCAGAAAAAGAATTTGAAAGAAGAGGAAGCGCTTGGCCTGGCTTTTGGCAGGCCGACATTAAAATAGGATGAGATAATTTTATTTGTATATTATTTCTTTTATTTGCTCTTTTGCTGGAACCAGTCTCTGTAAATGTTACTGTATCATTTATTTGCATATTTCCTTTACCATCAGCTAACGAAAAGAAAGACTTTTCTAATGAATCAAATAGTAATTTATATAATGTTTCTTTTGATAATTTTTTTCCGCTTTTTGTAGAAATACTCGATTGTTCTTTAAAGTCATTTAAGCTTTCTTGATTTGCCTTAATATGTTTTTTAGTTACTGTTTTTAAAAACTCAGTCCAAATTCCTTCAAATTTCTTTTGATCCAATTCTTTTGAATTACTTAAAATAGAAGAAACAATTGAGTGCTCAGACTTTTGTGCTTCCCTGGCCTTGTCAGGGATCAGAAGCGGTGAAAAAATAAAAGGTGGTTCAAGGGCAGAAGCGAAGCTGTCAAAAACCTTTGGTTTTTGAACTGCTTTTTGAGACGTTGATGATAAATTTAAATTCGTTTCAATAAAACTATCGTATTCGCCATTAGCAAAGAAACGAGAGAAAAATTCATCAAGTGCAAAATCTACTATTTTGCTAGAAGGCAGTTCGCTTCTCCCAAAAACCGTAGGTTTTTGATAAAGCGAAGCTGTCAAAAACCTTTGGTTTTTGAAACGATTCTGCCCTTTAGACGTTGACATTTTTGACAAAGTCAAAAATGGAGCGCTATGCACCTCCGGTACAAGCGCAGCGCTTTGCTTTTTATTTAAAGTATCAAATAGTAGAATCGATTGCATTGATTTATTTTTAGCATAATTGTCTAAAATAACAGAAGCTTTTAAATACGATGATATTGGATTAACATTACTATAAGTACTTAAAAAGTCCGATGATGTTTGTTTGCCTTGTAGTCCCACTGGAGATTGATCTTCTTTGGGCAGTTCAAAAACCGAAGGTTGTCCAAAAAAACGGGGTTTTTTTGGAAGAGACGAAGCGACACGAAGCAACCAACTCCTACGGAGATTATCACTGATGTTATTTTTGCCAGAAAATAAGAATAAAGCATTTTCTTGTGCTTTTTCGCCTTCTACGCACGCCCTGCCTTCAGCAAGGGAGAAGACGCGGTGCGAGTAAGAAGAAGCGCGCGTATCAAAGGCAGAAGCGAAGCTGTCAAAAACCGAAGGTTGTCCAAAAAAACGGGGTTTTTTTGGAAGAAACGCTTTTTGAACTCCATTCCCCTTTTTCAAGTGCAACGCTCCTTTTTTTAAAACGATAGGGGGTTTAAAAAGCCCAGTAGAGTTTTTACCAAGTGCATCATATGTAGGTTTGCTTTGCTCCTCGGGTAACGCGCCACTCCATGCCATTAATTTTAAATGAAATTTACTATTCTTCGCTTGTACAAAAATCGGGAGAAGCGATTTTTGTAGCGAAGTGCGAGGCGGAGTCTCAAAATCCTCCCTGTTTCCCTTTCCTACGAAAAGGGAAAGAGAAGGCGATGTCGAAAAAGGCGCAACATTACTAAATGTATAAAATATTCCGCTTCTTCTTTTCAGCGCTTCTCCAATATGAGGAAAAGTTAAATTTTTTCTTATTTTTTCGTTAGAAACAAAAGTATATAAAGAAGAATCGAAAAACGTGCTGCCTTTTTCACTTCCTTTGCTACCTTCGTAACTGTTGATATAAGTAAAATAAGGATAAGGGATTTCATACCAAAGAAGTTCGCTTCTCCCAAAAACCAAAGGTTTTTTATAAAGCGTTTCTTCAAAAAAAACGGCGTTGCTTCTTCCTTTGACAACCTTCGGTTTTTGACAGCTTCGCTTTTGCCCTTGAGAAGGGTTTTTTAACAGAAATACATTTTTGACTTTGTCAAAAATGTCAAGTTTATAGTTTTCTTGCGCCTTTGCGTGTTTGCTTGAATCTTCTGTGAGTCTCAAAACCCTTTGGTTTTCGGGCAGTTCAAAAACCGAAGGTTGTCCAAAAAAACGGGGTTTTTTTGGAAGAGACGAAGCGCTAAGCAACCCAATCGTGCTAGCAGTGTTTTCTAACTCGTTTAAATTTGTATTAAGACTTAAGTAGTTTTCTAAAGATTGTAAATATAAACAGCACTGTTGGTATAATTTATCATTGTTTTTAAGAGAGTTGCTATTCCCTTCTTTCCCAAAGGGGACTAGGGAACTGCTAGAAAAAGAATTATAAAAATCGCTTCTGTCTTTTAATTTTTTGTAAAGGAATGATGCATCCTCAATTTGTTTTGTGCGCTTCTCTTCAAAACCCGAAGGGTTTTGATGGTTCCCTTGCGCTTCTTGCACCGGTGCGCGTAGCGCAAGTGCATGCATGGATGCACCGGTCCCTTCGGGAGTGCAAGAAGCGAAACGCGATTTAATGCGCGAAGCGCAAGGAATATTATAAATAATTTTATTAGTCTTCGCCAAAGGCGAAGCAGCGGCAGAATTCGAATTAAACGTATAATTAAACGTATTATTTGTATTTAGAATTTCTCCGTTTTTAGCTAAAGTAAAAACAAAACCTACAAAAGGAAAAAGCCAATAACATAAAAACGATTTACGATAAGGAAAAAAATTACGTATTTGATCTCTTCCAACGCCGTGTATGCAAAATAAACCTGTTTGATCATCTTTTAACTTCCCATTTTCAGCCTTTGGAATAAACAAAGAAGTGGACGCAAAAGACGTGAAAGTATTATTAGACCCTGTTACGCTATTTGAATATCCTTGCTTCGCTACAAAAATCTGCGATTTTTGTAAGCCTTCACTCCCCACCTTTGGAAAGGGAGTACAAGCGCAAGAACCATTTAATAAACGAGATAGTAGATATTGGTAAACAAATGTTTTTTTATTAAGATTACGCCCTGCTTTATCTTGCACTTTTTCTTTGCTGTTTGCAAATCCAGCTGATAGCTCGATTTTCGACGTAGCTACGCCTGTAACTACACCTCTAGTTTGCGCAGAGCCAGGAATGTTTAATTTTGGATTATGTAAATTAATAAGAACCGAAACGTTCATTTTATTCTTATATGATATAAAATAATTTAATAAAATTTTTTAGTTAAAAAAAACTAAGAAACTTTCATAAAAATCAAACTTTTCTTTTATTCTTAAATTTTTCAATAAAGTAACATTTAATCATATATATGATTAAACAAGCACTTTGTTATCGAAGTAGCCCGCGCTTTTAAAAAGCCTTCCATTTTTTTTTTAAAGCGCTGCACTTGAACTGGTGGTGCGTACAAAAATCTTCGATTTTTGTAAAGCGCAAGCCTTCTGTAAAAAACCATAGGTTTTTTTCCTACGGACAGGCTTGCGCTTCGCTTCGCCTACGGCGAAGGAGCGCTACATTTTTACAAAGTCAAAAATGTCAACGTCTCAAAGGCAGTTCAAAAACAGGTTCTTTCAAAAAAAACTACGTTTTATCAAAAAGCTTTGCTTATCAAAAAAACTCCGTTTTTTTGAAAGAACTAAAGAACCTACGGTTCTTTGAACAAAAAAGCTTTGCTTTTTGAACCAAAGAACCTACGGTTATCTTCAAAAAGCAAAGCTTTTTGACAAAAACTACGTTGCTTCTTCCTTTGAAAGAACAAAAAAGCTTTGCTTTTTGAACCAAAGAACCTACGGTTCTTTGAACAAAGAAGTTCTTCAAAAACCAAAGGTTTTTGATAAAGCGAATCCATTTTTTTACAAAGTAAAAAAATGTCAAGTCTCTTTCAAGTCAAAAAAACGTAGTTTTTTTGATAACCATAGGTTTTTTGAGAAGTTCTTTCAAAAAAACCGTAGGTTTTTTTGATAAGCGAATACATTTTTTTACTTTGTAAAAAAATGTCAAGTCTCTTTAAAAAAAACGGCGTTTTTTTTAGACCTTCGGGACCGTTGCGTATAAGGAGAAAGCGCTTTTTTTATTTTACACCGCTCCGTTTTTTACTTTGTAAAAAATGTCAACTTCTCATTTCTGAAGAAAGGAAGACGTACAAAAATCGACGATTTTTGTAGCGCACGTTTTAAACAGGAGGGAGGGCACTTCTCTATATTAAATGTAGAATAAATTTTAAAAGAGATTTATGAAAGATAAAATGTAAAGTTTTTTTTATTTATTGTCTAAAGACTTCTTTCCTAATTTTAAGATAACATTTCAATAAAAAAATTGCAAATATATTGCATTTTTAATGTTTCGCCTCTTTGGTGCTTGCTCTACGCACCGTGGGTTCTCAAAAAAACGTAGTTTTTTCAAAGAAGCGCCTCTTTCAAAAAAACTCTGTTTTTTTGAGAAGTTCTTCAAAAACCTTTGGTTTTTGATAAAGCGAAGCTTTTTCAAAGAACCTTCGGTTATCAAAAACCGTAGGTTTTTGAAAGAACCAAAAAAAACTACGTTTTTTTCAAAGAACCTACGGTTCTTTGAACAAAAAGCTTTGCTTTTTGAACCAAAGAACCTACGGTTCTTTGAACAAGGAAGTTCTTTCAAAAAAACGTAGTTTTTTTGAGAAGTTCAAAAAGCTTCGCTTTTTGAGACGCTTCGCTTTGTCAAAAACCAAAGGTTTTTGAAGAGACGCTTTGCTTATCAAAAAAACGTAGTTTTTTTGAAAGAACCAAAGAACCTACGGTTCTTTGAACAAGGAAGTTCTTTCAAAAAAACTCCGTTTTTTTTGAGAAGTTCAAAAAGCTTCGCGCTTCTTCTCAAAAAACCTATGGTTATCAAAAAAACTACGTTTTTTTGACTTGAAAGAGACTTGACATTTTTTTACTTTGTAAAAAAATGGATTCGCTTTGTCTTCAAAAAAAACGTAGTTTTTTTTTGACAACCAAAGGTTTTTGAAGAGACGCTTTGCTTATCAAAAAAACGTAGTTTTTTTGAAAGAACCAAAGAACCTACGGTTCTTTGAACAAGGAAGTTCTTTCAAAAAACGTAGTTTTTTTGAGAAGTTCTTTCAAGTCTTTCAAAAAAACTACGTTTTTTTGAAAGAAGAAGCGCTTTGCTTTTTGATAAAACTACGTTTTATTTGAAGAAGTTCAAAAAGCGAAGCGCTTCTTCTTCAAAAAAAACTACGTTTTTTTTGAAAGAGACTTGACATTTTTTTACTTTGTAAAAAAATGTATTCGCTTTGTCAAAAACCTTTGGTTTTTGAAGAGACGCTTCGCTTATCAAAAAACCTACGGTTTTATCAAAAAGCTTTGCTTTTTGAAGAAAGAGACTTGACATTTTTTTACAAAGTAAAAAAATGTATTTGCTTTTTGAAGAAAGAGACTTGACATTTTTTTTACTTTGTAAAAAAATGGATTTGCTTTTTGAAGCGCTACAAAAATCGAAGATTATCAAGTCAAAAAGCAAAGCTTTTTTGTTCTTTCAAAGGAAGAAGCAACGTAGTTTTTGTCAAAAAGCTTTGCTTTTTGAAGATAACCGTAGGTTCTTTGAAAAAAACGTAGTTTTTTTTGAAAGTAACCGAAGGTTTTCAAAAAAACAAAGTTTGTCTTCAAAAAAAACCTTTGGTTTTTTTTGACAAAGCAAAGCGCTTCTTCTCAAATGCCTTCGGCAACCAAAGGGTTTTGAAAGAATTGAAAGAACAAAAAAAAAACTCCGTTTTTTTTGAAGAAAGGCGCTACAAAAATAGAAGATTTTTGTAAAGGAGCGCGTTGTTTTAAAGAAAAGAAAAACAAAATAAAAAATTTAAAGAAAAAAATAAAAAACTATTTACATTTCTATATACAATATAGAAATGTAAATATATATAATAAATTAATTATTATTTAAGAGAAGCACCTTTAGCGATAGCTTCATTAATGTTACCAACTAGATAGAAAGCTTGTTCTGGTAAATCATCTAATTCACTGTTAAAGATTTTTTGGAAACCTTCAATTGTTTCAGCTAAAGAAACGTACTTACCAGGAGATCCAGTGAAAACTTCAGCAACGAAGAATGGTTGACTTAAGAAACGTTCAATTTTACGTGCACGTGATACAACTAAACGGTCTTCTTCACTTAATTCATCTAAACCTAGAATTGCAATAATATCTTGTAATTCTTTGTAACGTTGTAGTGTTTTTTTAACCCCTTGTGCTGTTGCGTAGTGTTTCTCACCCACGATCCAAGGTTGTAGCATAGTTGAAGTTGAATCTAGAGGGTCTACAGCTGGATAAATACCTTTAGCAGCTAAGTTACGGCTTAATACAGTAGTTGCGTCTAAGTGAGCGAATGTAGTAGCAGGAGCTGGATCAGTTAAGTCATCCGCAGGTACATAAACAGCTTGGATACTTGTAATAGAACCGTCTTTTGTTGAAGTAATACGTTCTTGTAAAGTACCCATTTCAGTAGCAAGTGTAGGTTGGTAACCTACAGCTGATGGCATACGGCCTAATAAAGCAGATACTTCAGCACCAGCTTGTACGAAACGGAAAATGTTATCAATGAAGAATAATACGTCTTGTTTATTAACGTCACGGAAATATTCCGCCATTGTTAATGCTGTTAAAGCAACACGCATACGTGCTCCAGGTGGTTCATTCATTTGACCATAAACTAAAGCTACTTTACTTTCAGGTAAGTTCTTTTCTACAATTACACCAGATTCTTTCATTTCTGTGTATAAGTCGTTACCTTCACGTGTTCTTTCACCAACACCAGCAAATACAGATACACCACCGTGTGCTTTTGCAATGTTGTTAATAAGTTCCATAATTAAAACTGTTTTACCAACACCTGCACCACCGAATAAACCAATTTTACCACCACGACGGTAAGGAGCTAAAAGGTCTACAACTTTAATACCTGTTTCGAAAATAGATAAACGAGTATCTAAATCAACGAAAAGAGGAGCTTGACGGTGAATAGGTAATGTTTCACCTTGTTTTACTGGTCCTAAGTTATCTACTGGTTCACCTAAAACGTTGAAAATACGACCTAATGTATCACGGCCTACTGGTACACTTAATGGTCTACCTGTATCAACAACTTCCATACCACGCATTAAACCATCTGTAGCTTGCATAGATACAGCACGTACTGCGTTATCACCTAATAACTGTTGAACTTCAACAGTTACCGCTACGTCTAAACCAGCTGCGTTCTTACTTTTGATTGTTAAAGCGTTATAAATGTTAGGAACTTGACCTTTAGCAAAAACAATATCAAGAACTGGACCAATAATTTGTACAACACGTCCTACATTTTTTGTTTGTTGTGTATCGCTCATAATTTCTTTGTTTTATGGTAATTTAACTTATTTTATGTAAATTTTTCTAGACATTTCTAATTCATAAATTTGAATTGAATTAATAATGTCTTTATCTTTGAAAAGATAACAATAACCGCTTCTTCTAATAAAGAAGTTCTTTCAAAAAAAACTAGGTTTATCAAAAAGCAAATCCATTTTTTTACAAAGTAAAAAAATGTCAAGTCTCTTTCAAGTCAAAAAGCAAATCCATTTTTTTACAAAGTAAAAAAATGTCAAGTCTCTCCGTAGGAAAAAAACCTTTGGTTGTCAAAAAAAACTACGTTTTTTTTGAAGACAAAGCGAATCCATTTTTTTACAAAGTAAAAAAATGTCAAGTCTCTTTCAAGTCAAAAAAACGTAGTTTTTTTGATAACCATAGGTTTTTTGAGAAGAAGCGCGAAGCTTTTTGAACTTCTCAAAAAAACGTAGTTTGTCTTCAAAAAAAACCTTTGGTTTTTTTTGACAAAGCAAAGCTTTTTGAATTGAAAGAACTTCTTTGTTCTTTCAAAGGAAGAAGCAACGTCGTTTTTTTGATAACCGGAAGAATCGGTTCTTTGACAACCATAGGTTTTTTGAGAAGTTCTTTCAAAAAAACCGTAGGTTTTTTTGATAAGCGAATACATTTTTTTACTTTGTAAAAAAATGTCAAGTCTCTTCTCAAAAAAACGTAGTTTTTTGAAAGAAGCGGTACTTTCAAAAAAAACGTAGTTTTTTTTGATAATCGGGAGAAGCGATTTTTGTTAGCACCAAAAATCGAAGATTTTTGTTAGCACCAAAAAGCTTTGCTTATCAAAAAAACGTAGTTTTTTTGAAAGACGTCAAAGAACCTTCGGTTATCTTCGTTCAAAAAAACGTAGTTTTTTTGATAAGCTTTGCTTTTTTGTTCTTTCAAAAAAAACGTAGTTTTTTTTGATAACCTACGGTTCTTTGAAAAAAAACGACGTTTTTTTTGAAAGAACAAGGAAGTTCAAAAAGCTTCGCTTTGTCAAAAACCAAAGGTTTTTGAAGAGACGCTTTGCTTTTTGAAGAAAGAGACGGTTAATTCCAAAAAAATTATACACGTATTTCCTTACACTTTGTTTAATCTCCAATTTGCTTTATGATCTTTTACCGCTTCTTCTTTTGTTTTAATAAATTTCACTAAAACAAACAACGTAAAAAATAATAACTATACAGATTATTTCAAAAGGAGATCATAGCAGTTCAAAAAGCAAAGCTTTTTGAGGCGAAGCGAGAAAATGAATACATGTAATCTGTATTCAAATTTACTTTGTAAAATGAAAATTTAAAGAATTTTAAAAGCATAGTGCTTTTTTTTTTCAAGGCTTCACTTTTCAAAAAAAAAACGTCTCTTTCTTCGTTCAAAAAAACGTAGTTTTTTTGAAGAAGTTCAAAAAGCGAAGCTTTTTGAGACGCTTTGCTTTTTGATAAAAAACAACGTTTTTTTTTTTTTAGAGTGGCGCGTTACAAAACCGAAGGTTTTGTGAGCAGTTCTTCAAAAACCAAAGGTTTTTGATAAAGCGAATACATTTTTTTACTTTGTAAAAAAATGTCAAGTCTCTTTCAAAAAACTGTAGGTTTTTTGAGACGCTTCGCTTATCAAAAAAACCTACGGTTTTTTTGAAAGAACTTCTGCAAAAAACCTACGGTTTTTTTGAAGAAGGGAATCGCTGGATTTAATCATTTTACAGATTCCGACTTTATTTCTCAATTTTTGTTTTTCAAAACCTTTGATCTCTTTAAAAAATGCGTTTATCAAAAATAACGTAGTTATTTTTGAACTGACGCGCTCTTCAAAACCCTAGCACTTCTTTAAAACAAAAACGGCCTTTGGTGGTTTATCAAAAACCAACGCACATTTTTTGCGCCGCTTACATTTTTTACTTTGTAAAAAAATGTTTTGCAACAGTTATAAAAAACCCGAAGGTTTTTTTGGAGCGTTCTTTCAAAAAAACCGTAGGTTTTTTTTGATAAGCAGAGCTTATCAAAAAAAACGTCGTTTTTTTTGAAAGAGACGCTGCACTCTAAAAAACCTATGTTTTTTTAAAGAAGCGTTGAAGGCAATTGAATAAAAAATGCAATAAAGTTTGTATTTTAAAAGAAACTAACACTTATTTATATTTTTAAGATTCTCATTATTATATTAGCAAATTTAAGAGAAAATGTGAATTCCTTGTTTTTATAAATACTTATTCTTCCTTTTATAAAAACAAAGAAGAAGCAGTTTATAATGGAATATAAAAGGAATAGCTTTTTATATTGTGTGTTTGGGCGGAAGCGAAGGGAGAAGCGCTGCGAAGCAGTGCAGCCCTTCACTTTCCTTTTATTTCATTCATTAATGAATGAAATATATTGTTTAGAAGAAGCAATACAAAGTATTGCTTCTTCTAAACAAAAAGGAGGGCTAAGCTACCTTCGGTAAAGCCGAGGAGCAAAAGTAAAAATTAACGTCTAGATTTTTTATCATTTTTTACGTGACCACGATAAGTACGTGTTGGAGAAAATTCACCTAATTTATGACCTACCATTTGATCTGTAACAAAAACAGGGATATGTTCACGACCATTGTAAACACCAATAGTGTGACCAATCATAGGGGGCACAACCATAGATGAACGAGACCATGTTTTAATAACGATTTTTTTACCCATAGCATTTAATTTTTCAACTTTTTTTAATAAATGATCAGCTACAAAAGGACCTTTTTTAATTGAACGTGGCATATTAATAGTTAATTTCTATTTTCAATTTATGTGGCAAACACATAAGTAAATTGGAGCTCATCACCCTTCACGATATCCTTTTCACTCCCGACGTAGGCAGGAACGGAGCAGAGAGCGTCTCTTTCAAAAAAAACGTAGTTTTTTTGGAGTTCTTTCAATTCTTTCAATTCTTTCAAAACCCTTTGGTTGCCTTGCCTTGCGCTTCTTGCACTTCAAATGCCTTGCCATGCGCAAAGCGCAAGGCAAGGCAACCAAAGGGTTTTGAAATGGTGCATGCATGGCAAGGCATTTGAGAAGAAGCGCTTTGCTTTGTCTTCAAAAAGCAAAGCTTTTTGACAAACCTTTGGTTTTTTTTGAAGACAAACTCTGTTTTTTTGAGAAGTTCTTTCAAAAAAACGGAGTTTTTTTGAGAAGTTCTTTCAAAAAAAACTACGTTTTTTTTTGAGAAGTTCAAAAAGCTTCGCTTATCAAAAAAAACTACGTTTTTATCAAAAAGCAAAGCTTTTTGAAGAAAGAGACTTGACATTTTTTTACTTTGTAAAAAAATGTATTCGCTTTGTCAAAAACCTTTGGTTTTTGAAGAGACTTGACATTTTTTTACTTTGTAAAAAAATGTATTCGCTTTGTCTTCAAAAAAAACGTCGTTTTTTTTTGTTCAAAGAACCTTCGGTTCTTTGAAAAACCTTTGGTTTTTTTCCTACGGAGAGACTTGACATTTTTTTACTTTGTAAAAAAATGTATTTGCTTTTTGGTTCTTTCAAGTCTTTCAAAAAAACGTACATTTTTTACAAAGTAAAAAATGTCAAGTTGTCTTCAAAAAAAACCAAAGGTTTGTCAAAAAGCTTTGCTTTTTGAAGACAAAGCAAAGCTTATCAAAAAAAAAAAACTTTGTGTTTTTTTTTTTAAAGAATTGATAAGCAAAGCTTTTTTGTTCTTTCAAAAAAACGTAGTTTTTTTGATAACCGTAGGTTCTTTGAAAAAAACGTAGTTTTTTTTGATAACCGAAGGTTCTTTGATTCAAAAAGCAAAGCTTTTTGACAACTACGTTTTTTTGATAACCTTCGGTTTTTGAAGAACTTCTATAAAATTTATTTTTGCGCTATCTTACCCTATATTGTCCTTTAGGCAAAGGCAAAAGAATTTTACTTTCCTTCTACGCACCAACCCTTTCTTTTTTTTTACAGAAGGCTAGGCAGGGTCTCAAAAAAAACTCCGTTTTTTTTGAAGCGAGAAGGCTGTCAAAAACCGTTTCTTTTAATTCTTTCAATTCTTTCAATTCTTTAAAAAAAAAAAAAACAAAGTTTTTTTTTTTGGTTCAAAGAACCGAAGGTTCTTTGAAAAAGCAAAGCTTTTTGGTTCTTTCAAAAAACCGTAGGTTGCTTCTTCTGGATAACCTTAGGTTCTTTAAAAAACTCCGTTTTTTTTTGAAAGAAGAAGCGCGGTTTTGGAATAAGTGAAATAAAAGAAATTTGAAATTATTCGAATATCGCTGCAGCAATATTCGAATAGATTATCTTGAATCAATACTTTTAAAAAGAATTTATTTTATTTGAATTGCAGTTCAGCGTCTTCTAGTTTACCTACCTGAAAGATAGGTGACAGTTGTGTACTTCTCTTCAAAAATCCAATATTTTTGTGAGCCTCTTTCTTGTTCTTCTTCTTGTTCGCCTCTCAGATTTATTTAGGAGTTGCCTCACGCCTTCTCACATCTTCTTAGCGCTTTAAACCGTAAGATTTTTTTTTTTTAAAACGACGTTACATATTTTACTTTGTCTCTGCTTACAAAATCTTCTATTTTGTAACGCGCAACTCTTTCAAAAAAAAAACTACGTGTTTTACGCCGAAGGCGAGGAGGAAGTTCTTCAAAAACCGTAGGTTTTTGAAGAACTTCTCCTCGCCTTCGGCTTAAAACCTACGGGTTTTTGAAAGACACTTGACATTTTTTACTTTGTAAAAAAGGTATTTGCTTATCAAAAAAACGTAGTTTTTTTGATAAGAACTGAAAGAACCCTTCCACATTTTTTACAAAGTAAAAAATGTAAGGGAAGAAAAAGCAAAGAGCATAAAACGCAAACAAGTAAAATATTGAAATGAGGTGAACGTATTACCTATTTACGTTTACGAATAATGAACACATTACTATATTTTTTAGGCTGACGTGTTAATTTACCTAAAGCAGGACGTCCCCATGGTGTAAGTGGACGACTGTGACCAATAGGTGAACGCCCTTCACCACCACCATGCGGGTGATCCACAGGGTTCATTGCTGAACCACGTACAGTTGGGCGGATACCTAACCAACGTGATCTACCAGCTTTACCAATTTTTAGACTATAAGCTTCAACGTTTCCAACCTGTCCAATAGTAGCCCAACTGTTTTTTGAAATTAAGCGAACCTCTTTAGACGGTAAACGAACAGTTACAAAATTACCTTCTTTAGCTAAAATTTCAACTAACGAACCTGCAGCTCTTGCTAATTGTCCACCAGAACCTGGTTGAAATTCTACGTTATGCACTTCAGCACCTAATGGAATATTACGTAATGGTAATGAATTTCCTACTAAAATAGGAGCTGTTAAATCTGAAATTACCATTTCGCCTGTTTTTAATCCACGTGGATGTAAAATATAACGTTTGTCTCCGTCAAGGTAACGTAAAAGAGCAATACGTGAATTTCTGTTTGGATCATATTCAATTGATACTACTTTAGCTGGAACTCCAATTTTATCACGTCTAAAATCAATTTCGCGATATAAACGTTTATGCCCACCACCACGATGACGACAAGTAATAATACCACGGTTATTACGCCCTTTTGATCTTTGGTTGTATGATGTTAAAGATTTTTCAGGTTTTGTATGTGTAATTTCACTAAAATCAGAAACAGATCTTTGACGTGTTCCTGGAGTACATGGATTTAAAAAATTAATTCCCATATCAATTTCTTTTTTTTACGCGCTTTCTTTCAAATGCGTTGTCTCTTTCAAAAAAAAAACGTAGTTTTTTTTTGATAACCTTCGGTTCTCTTTTTTGAACTGCCCAAAAAACCGAAGGTCTCAAATGCCATGCATGCACTTCTTCAATCTCCATAGGAGATTGAATACCGGTGCAAGAAGCGCAAGTCAACCAAAGGGTTTTGAGCCGAAGGTAGGGATAGGTGCAAAGGTGCAAGCGCTTAAAAACCACCCCTGTTACAAAAACCATAGATTTTTGTGACAAAGGTAGGGAAGTTTTGTCTTGAACTTCTGTGGAAGTTCAGCAGACAAAACTCAGGTTTTATCAAAAAAAACTACGTTTTTTTTGAAGAAAGCGCTACATTTTTTACTTTGTAAAAAATGTCAACTACCGAAGGTAGCAAAGAAAATGTGAAAAGCGCTTGTAATTATTTATTATAAATTTTTTTTTCTTCTTCACTTCTACGTTTTTGACTTTGCGCCTCTTCGCTTTGCCTAAGGCGTACAAAAATAGGTTCTTTCAATTATTTCAAAAAAACGTAGTTTTTTTGAAGAAGTTCTTTCAATTCTTTCAGTTCTTTCAAAAAAAACGTACATTTTTTACAAAGTAAAAAATGTCAAGTTGTCTTCAAAAAAAACCAAAGGTTTTTGTCAAGGAAGTTCAAAAAGCGAAGCTTTTTGAGACGCTTTGCTTTTTGAAGACAAAGCAAAGCTTTTTGAATTGATAAGCAAAGCTTTTTTGTTCAAAGAACCGTAGGTTCTTTGGTTCTTTCAAAAAAACGCCGTTTTTTTGAAAAGCAAAGCTTTTTTGTTCTTTCAATTCTTTAAAAAAAAAAAAAACTTTGTTTTTTTTTTTTTGATAAGCTTTGCTTTGTCAAAAAAAACCTTTGGTTTTTTTTGAAGACAAACGTAGTTTTTTTGGTGCGCTCCTTGCACCGAAGGTGCATGCAAACCTACGGTTCTTTGGTTCAAAAAGCTTTGCTTTTTTGTTCTTTCAAAAAAACGCAGTTTTTTTGAAAACCTACGGTTCTTTGGTTCAAAAAGCTTTGCTTTTTGATAAAACGTAGTTTTTTTTGGTTCTTTCAAAAACCTACGGTTTTTGATAACCGAAGGTTCTTTGAAAAAGCAGAGCTTATCAAAAAACCTCCGGTTTTTTGAAAGAGAAGGCGAGAAAAGAAAGCCTGCTTTTGGTGGGTGATGCTTCACCTACCTCTGTTTGCCTTTCGAAAGGAAAAGAAGGAAAGGTGAAAGGAGATTAAAAGACGGGCTGTGCAAGCCGATGGCTAAGAACCTTTCCCTTTGTTATAGTAACAGAAGCTAGCATTGTCTTCTTTCACCGCCTTGCCAAAAAAAGCAAGGCAGTGAAATAGAGAGGAACAAGGAGTAAGGAAAGCAAAAAAGTTAAAAAATATACTCTAATTAAAGTTTAAATCTAGCGCCTTTCGCCTACTCGAAGGATAGGCGACAAATGCACTGGCTGCGCTATTCATATCTCCAAAGGAGATGTGAAGGACGAATTAAATATTGGAAAATATTAAATTGAAATACTATTGTTTTATTGCTTTTCTATTTTATCTTCTTCTTTTCCCAAAAAAAAGAAGCGACCAAAAGTTTTGAAAAGTCTACACTTAAAGCAATATATGCTACCCTTTTGATAACACAACAATAGCACAAAATTATAACATCGTTTTAACTCTAAAAAACAAGCACTTCTGTGCTACGCACTGCTCGCCTTCTATCTTCAACGCTGCAGCAGTTCAAAAATAACGCGCTGCGCTCCTGGCTTGCGCTATTCAATCTCCTATGGAGATTGAAGAAGAAGCGCAAGCCTTTCAAAAACCTTCGGTTTTTGAACTGCCTTTGAACTCCCTTTGATGTGCGATTTTGTAGCGCTACATTTTTGACAAAGTCAAAAATGTATGCTTAGCTTTTTCTCGCACTGTTCGCTTTGTCTAAGGCGTACAAAAATCGACGATTTTTTGTAGCGTTCTTTCAAAAAAACCGTAGGTTTTTTTGGTTCAAAGAACCGAAGGTTCTTTGAAAAAGCAGATACATTTTTTTACTTTGTAAAAAAATGTCAAGTCTCTCCGTAGGAAAAAAACCAAAGGTTTTTCAAAGAACCGAAGGTTCTTTGAACCAAAAAAAACTACGTTTTTTTTGAAGACAAAGCGAATACATTTTTTACAAAGTAAAAAATGTCAAGTCTCTTCAAAAAAAACGGCGTTTTTTTTGACAAGCGAATACATTTTTTACAAAGTAAAAAATGTCAAGTCTCTTTCAAAAAACCGTAGGTTTTTTGAGAAGTTCTTTCAAAAAAAACTACGTTTTTTTTGATAAGCTTCGCTTTTTGAGACGCTTCGCTTTTTGAACTTCTCAAAAAAACCTACGGTTTTTTTGAAAGAACTTCTCAAAAAAAACTACGTTTTATCAAAAAGCAAAGCTTTTTGAACCAAAGAACCGTAGGTTTTCAAAAAAACTGCGTTTTTTTGAAAGAACAAAAAAGCAAAGCTTTTTGAACCAAAGAACCTACGGTTCTTTGAACCAAAAAGCAAAGCGCTTCTTCTCAAAAAAACGGCGTTTTTTTGAAAGACTTGAAAGAACTTCTCAAAAAACCAAAGGTTTTTTGAAAGAGAAGCCGAACTGCAGTGGTGCGTAGAAGGCGTAAGAACTTCAGTTTTTGAAGAACAAGAAGAGCAAGCAAAGACACCGTGAAAAACCGAGAGAGGCGTCGCCAAAAGGCGAAGAAGCAGGGAGTGCGAGTAAAAGCGAAAAGTTAAAAAATGCTTTTTCTGACAGTTTCCTATTATGATTATTTCAGAATCGTTTAGGAACTCTTCTTTTTACTTTTTGAGAATCTTTTTATTAGTAAAGACTAATAAATTATGACTGTTCTTCAGTTGTGCTTTTTGCACCTTCAGTGCTAGCAGTCGATAATTTTAAATTAAAATTAATTGATTGATTTTCTTTTACAGTAATGATCGCTCTTTTATATGAAGGACGAAAACCTCGTGCCATTCCTACACGAACAGTTTTACGAGGTGGGATATGTGTATTAACGCCAATAACATCTACTTCAAATAAACTTTCAAAAAGTTTTTTGATTTGTGTTTTTGTTAAACGTTTATCAACATCGAAAGTGTATTGACGATTGTTTGCTAAAGCAATAGATGTTTTTTCAGTAATAACAGGGTATTTAACAAGGTCGATCATACTCTTTAATGAGTATTCTTTTTTAAAGTCTTTCTCTTTTTGACTTTTTTCTGGAGCTTTTGCTTTAGATGAAGACTGCAAAGTTGACGTTTTTTCAGTCATAGAAATAGTTTTTAATATATTTTTTTAAGTTATTCTTTTTCAGTTATTCACTGTTGCTCTTGCATCTTTGTTTCATTTTTTTTTAAAAAAAAATGACAGTTTGGTCTCTTAAAAAAACCTCCGTTTTTTTTTTAAGAAAGAGCTGTCCCTTCTTTCACGGTTCTTTGTTCCGTTAAATAGGGTAGAAATGCAAGAAGCGTTCTTCTCGCACTCCCTTCGGTTCTACACCTGCCCTTTCCAAAAACAGCTTCTGTTCTTAAAAAAAAACGACGTTTTTTTTTTATAAAACCGTAGGTTTTTTTGAAAGCCTGCCCTTCGGTAGCGCGAAGCGCAAGCCTGTCCGTAGGAAAAAAACCTTTGGTTTTTTTCCTACGGACAGGCTTGCGCTTCGCGCCAAGGCTAAAAAACCGCGCTACAAAAATCTTCGATTTTGTGAGCGTACAAAAACCGTTTCTTTCAATTCAAAAACGTAGTTTTTCTTTTTATAACCGGCGGTTTTTTTCCTACGGCCCTTGCGCTTCGCCCATGGACGAAGCTATTTTTGTAGCGGTACGTTTTTTACAAAAGAAAAACGAGAAGAAGCTTTGACATTTTTGACAAAGTCAAAAATGTAGAAGCGGTTTTTTGAAGAAACGGTGCGTAGTAGGCTTGCACTATGCACCGTTACAAAAATCTTCGATTTGTGTAGCGTTCTTTCAGTTCAAAAAGAAAAGCTTTTTGGTTCTTTCAAGTCAAAAAGCAAAGCTTTTTGTTCAAAGAACCGTAGGTTCTTTGAAAAAAACGTAGTTTTTTTTGATAACCGAAGGTTCTTTGGTTCTTTCAAAAAAACGGAGTTGTCTTCAAAAAAAAACCAAAGGTTTTTTTTGACAAAGCAAAGCTTATCAAAAAAAAAAAACTTTGTTTTTTTTTTTTTAAAGAATTGATAAGCAAAGCTTTTTTGTTCAAAGAACCTACGGTTCTTTGAAAAAAACGTAGTTTTTTTGGTTCAAAGAACCGAAGGTTCTTTGAAAAAGCAAAGCTTATCAAAAAACCGAAGGTTTTTGAAAGAGACGCACCCATATTCAATCTCCTATGGAGATTGAAGAAGGGAGTGCAAGCGCTAGCAGCGAATTTAGAGAATATCTTAATATTTTTATTAATCAGCCTACATTATAGGAAATGTAATCCCACTCAACTCTTTAAGAGAAGGATCATAAAAAGGAAAAGAGTAGGTATTAATGGAACAAAAAAGTTTGAATGTATTTTATAAAGTATAAGAAATGAATCTAGTTTTTAATAGTATGAAAAGTTTTATAAAAACAAAACTTTTTATTTAAAAACCCGCTTTTTCTAAGTGCTAGTCTAGCCTTTGACAAGAAGCGTAAATAACGTAGCAAACAAAAGCAAGACCTATATCAAGGATGTAGGTTAAAGAAAGCGAGAATCCAACAAACAAAAGGCAGGAGCTATGTATAAAAACCATTAATATTTACACTTCTGTAAAAAAAAAACCTACGGTTTTGGGGGAGCTGTCTTGTTCTTTCAAAAAAACTACGTTTTTTTGGTGCTTTTCGCCTTACGCCTTCGGCAACCAAAGGTTGCCGAAGGCATTTTAACAGGCTTGCGCTTTGCTACAAAAATAGAAGATTTTAGTACGCCTTTCAAAAAAGAGAACCGAAGGTTATCAAAAAAAACTACGTTTTTTTCAAAGAACCTACGGTTCTTTGAACAAAAAGCTTTGCTTTTTGAACCAAAGAACCTACGGTTCTTTGAACAAGGAAGTTCTTTCAAAAAAACGGAGTTTTTTTTGAGAAGTTCAAAAAGCTTCGCTTATCAAAAAACCTATGGTTATCAAAAAAACTACGTTTTTTTGACTTGAAAGAGACTTGACATTTTTTTACTTTGTAAAAAAAATGTATTTGCTTTTTGAATTGAAAGAACAGGCATACAAAAATCTTCGATTTTTGTAGCGCTATGCACCAGCCCCTTCGGGAGTGCAAGCGCCAACGAAGGAAAAAATTGAAGATTATCAAGTCTTTCAAAAAAAAAAAACAAAGTTTTTTTTTTTGGTTCAAAGAACCGAAGGTTCTTTGAAAAAGCAAAGCTTTTTGATAAAACTACGTCTTGAATTTCTTAAAAAGAAATTCAATAACTTCTTTCTTTGAAAGTACCGCGCTTCTCCCAAAAAGCTTTGCTTTTTGAAAAACCTTCGGTTTTTCGCCGAAGGCGTAAGGCGCGCAAACCTTCGGTTCTTTGAAAAAAACTACGTACATTTTTTACAAAGTAAAAATGTATTCGCTTTATCAAAAACCTTTGGTTTTTGGGAGTTCAAAAAGCTTCGCTTATCAAAAAAAACGTAGTTTTTTTTGAAAGAGACGAACTTCCTTTTGGAGTTCGCTTCTTCGCAGGACAAAAACCTTCGGTTATCAAAGGAAGAAGTTATTGAATTTCTTTTTAAGAAATTCAAGACGCCGTTTTTTTTGAAAGAACCTGTTTTTGAACTCCAAAAGGAAGTTCAAAAAGCTTCGCTTATCAAAAAACCGTAGGTTTTTTGAAAGAGTTCTAAAACCGAAGGTTTTTCAAAAAGCTTCGCGTCTCTTCAAAAACCTTTGGTTTTTGACAAAGCGAAGCTTTTTGAACTTCTCAAAAAAACTACGTTTTTTTGAAAGAAGCGGTACTTTCAAAAAAAACGTCGTTTTTTTTCAAAGAACCTTCGGTTATCTTCAAGGAAGAAGCGCTTTGCTTTTTGACAAAAACGAAGAAGCGTTTTTTTTGAAAGAACCAAAAAGCTTTGCTTTTTGAAGATAATCGGTTCTTTCAAAAAGCAAAGCTTTTTGATAACCGGAGGTTTTTTTCCTACGGAGAAGCGATTTTTGCCTTCGTGGCATGCACCGGTGCGCTTGCACCTTTGGTGCATGCGCACAAAACCCAAAGGGTTTTGAAGTGCAAGGAGCGCAAGCCTGCTGTCAAAAAACCGAAGGTTGTCAAAGAACCGAAGGTTTTAAAAAAAAACGTAGTTTTTTTTGAAAGAACAAAAAGCAAAGCTTTTTGACTTGAAGCACCGTTTCAAAACCCTTTGGGTTTTGAAGTGCGAGAAAAGCACCAAAAAAAACTACGTTTTTTTTGAAGAGAACGTAGTTTTTATCAAGGAAGTTCAAAAAGCAAAGCTTATCAAAAAACCGTAGGTTTGCATGCACTTGCGCTACGCGCACCGGTGCAAGGAGCGCACCAAAGAACCGAAGGTTATCAAGAAGAAGCAACCTACGGTTTTTTGAAAGAACAAAAAGCAACGCTTATCAAAAAAAAAAAACAAAGTTTTTTTTTTTTTTAAAGACTTGAAAGAGACTTGACATTTTTTTACTTTGTAAAAAAATGGATTTGCTTTTTGAAGAAAGAGACTTGACATTTTTTACAAAGCGAATAAAAAATGGATTCGCTTTTTGATCTGCCCTTTTGGAGAAGAAGCGAACTGCCAAATAAAAACAAAGATTATGTCATATTATTCAATCATGGCATGATAAGTAGCAACTGTAGCCGGAGAAGATCTGTTTAAATGGCGGAAAATTAAATATTTAAATAAAACGTCTAATAAAACAGGTAAAGTAGCAACTAATAGGAAAATACCTGTTTGACTTTCAGGTAAACCATAATGATGGAATAAAAATTCAAAGAATAATTCCCAAAGATTAGAAGAATGATAACCAACTAATAAATCTGTTATTAAAAGAATTAATAACGATTTTTTACTATCATCTAATCCGAAGAAAACCTCTAATAAAAAAGATTTTGTAATATTTATTTGAATTTCAAGCGCATATAATAAGTAAAATAAACTAATTAAACTTATTAAATCAGCAAAAAAGTTTGTAATTGCTTCAATGCTTTGATCATTGTATCTTTGCGCTAATTCAATAGTTTTTTCTTGATAACGTTGTTGAATATTTTTATCTGCTTCTTGAGTTTGATAAACAAATAATGAGGATTTTAAAGTATATGAATTTAGGAAAGATTCCGCTTTTTCTTCGGAATTTAGAGGAAAAGATTCTACTTCTTTTCCATCGCTTCTTCCTACACTACCTCTTGAAAGGTTACTATTTACCATAAGTGGAGTTGCGCTCTGTGCTCCACGTAACTCCTGCTCCATTTCACTGCCTTGTCTTTTTGACAAGGCCTGCGCTTCAAAACCTGTTTGTTTTTCAGCAGTTTCTTCTTCAAAGGCAGAAGCTGAAGAAGCGCTTTGCTTTTTGAACTCCATTGGTACAAAAATAGCGCTTCGTCCAGGCGCGAAGCGCAAGGGCCCATCAAAAACCTCCGGTTTTTGAACCGATTTTTGTAGCGCTGTGCTTGCTTCTCTGTGGGCAGCCCAAGGTGCTGTTCTTTGTATCTCCTTTGGAGATTCATATTTTTGTAAAAATTCGGATTCTGAAAAACTTGGCTTTTTATTTAAATCTGAGTCTGCTTCAGTAGTTTGAGGCAGAAGCGGAGTGATGTCGGAAGAAGCGCGTGACGGCATAAAAAGAGAAGCAGACTTAGGGTAAATTAAGGATTCAAAATAAATTTTTTCTTCAAAATCTTTTAATTCAGCAAAAGCATGTTTTTGTTGATAAGAATTTAAAAAAATTTCTGTTTGTTTTGTATTCCAAAAATATTCTGTTAAAGGTCTTACAATGTAAGTTTTTGCTACAAAATTAACAAACAAAGGTACAAAAACTAAAATTAATAGACATTTTAACGTTGTTAAAAATAAATAACGATAAAATCTATATTCCTGAATAACCAAATTTTCAACATCTGAAAAAACTTGTTTTAAAAATCTATCTAAAACACGACTAAAAGAACGTGGAAATAAACCAATTTCTTCATAAGTAATAGATACAACTTCTTGTTTATCAGATAATGTATTATTAATTTTTTTATTAAGTGAAGCCATTCTTTTAATGTTTTATTATCAAAGAAAAATCAAAAGCAATGTTACCCATTTCAACTGTTCGTTTTTTTCTATACTTTTGCAGAAGCGTTTTGTTTGTAATAAAAAAGGAATCTGTTCTTAAATCAAACAAGCTTCTTCCCTTTCAATTTCTTGCGCTTCTTTACAAAAATCGTCGATTTTTGTAAAGAAGCGCAAGCCACGAAGGAAAAAAAACAAACGCAGTTTGTTTTAAGCCTACCCTTCGGTAGGCGAGAAGCAGTTCGTCTCTTTCAAAAAAAACGTAGTTTTTTTGAGAAGTTCTTTCAATTCTTTCAGTTCTTTCAATTCAAAAAGCAAAGCTTTGTCAAAAAAAACCTTTGGTTTTTTTGAAGACAAACTCTGTTTTTTTGAGAAGTTCTTTCAAAAAAAAACTACGTTTTTTTTTGAAGAAGTTCAAAAAGCGAAGCGCTTCTTCTTCAAAAAAAACTACGTTTTTATCAAAAAGCAAAGCTTTTTGAAGAAAGAGACTTGACATTTTTTTACTTTGTAAAAAAATGGATTCGCTTTGTCTTCAAAAAAAACGTAGTTTTTTTTGACAACCAAAGGTTTTTTTCCTACGGAGAGACTTGACATTTTTTTACTTTGTAAAAAAATGGATTTGCTTTTTGGTTCAAAGAACCGAAGGTTCTTTGAAAAAACGTAGTTTTTTTGAAAGAAGTTCTTTCAAAAAAAACTACGTTTTTTTTGAGAAGTTCAAAAAGCTTCGCTTTTTGAGACGCTTCGCTTTATCAAAAACCTTTGGTTTTTGAAGAGACGCTTTGCTTTTTGATAAACCTTCGGTGCATGCACCGACGCGCGAAGCGCACCCTTCGGGAGTGCAAGCAAGCGCTTCTTTGAAAAAACTACGTTTTTTTGAGAAGTTCTTCAAAAACCTTTGGTTTTTGATAAAGCGAAGACATTTTTTGACTTTGTAAAAAAATGTCAAGTCTCTTTTCTCTTTCAAGTCAAAAAAAACGTAGTTTTTTTGATAACCTACGGTTTTTTGATAAGCGAAGCGTCTCTTCAAAAACCTTTGGTTTTTGACAAAGCGAAGCTTATCAAAAAAAACTACGTTTTTTTTGAAAGAACTTCTTCAAAAAAAAACGTAGTTTTTTTTGAAAGAACTTCTCAAAAAACCTACGGTTTTTTAAAGAGACGGTTTTTTTCCTTTTTGCGCTTGCACTCCCGAAGGGGCCGGTGCATAGCGCTACAAAAATCGAAGATTTTTGTATGCCTGTTCTTTCAAAAAAAAATTTTTTTTTGGTGCTAACAAAAATCGAAGATTTTTGTACCGCTTCAAAAAGCGAAGCTTTTTGAAAAACCTTCGGTTTTTGAAAGGCGAAGGACCCTTGCGCTTCGCGCATGGGTGAAGCGCGAACTGCCTTTGAAGAAGCTTTTTTAGCCGCTTTCTTCAATCTCCATAGGCGATTGAATTCACTTCCTATTTCACCCCTTGCCTTTGGCAAGGGGTGAAATAGGAAGCGCTTGTGTGGATTCCAAAAAGAAATACTAGAAAGCGAGGCTTGCGCTTCACGCTAGAAGGCAGACAAGCGCTGCGCTAAAAACTCGTTTCTTTCAAGAACACTTGTAAGTTTTTAGAACCGTAGGTTTCTTCACTTTTTCCAATCTTCAGTTTAAAAGAACAAGCTTTTTTTAGAACAGTATGTTTCTAAAAAAAGTTTTTTAGTAAAGATGGCAAAGCAAGGCGCCCTTTCTAGTCTCTTCGCTTCTTCATTAACAAGAAAACTATTAGCAGAAGCGTTTTGAAAAAAAAAAAAAAAATAAATAAAGCGTCTCGCTTCTTTTACAAAAGGAAGAAGCAAAGAACTCCAAAAAAACTACGTTTTTTTTATAAGCGAAGCGCTTCCATTTTTGACAAAGTCAAAAATGTCAAGTCTCTTGCACCGGAGGTGCATATCCAAAACCAAAGGTTTTTGAACTCCGTAGGAAAAAACCTTCGGTTATCTTCGTTCAAAAAAACGTAGTTTTTTTGAGAAGTTCTTTCAAAAAAACCTACGGTTTTTTTGATAAGCTTCGCTTTGTCAAAAACCAAAGGTTTTTGAAGAGACGCTTTGCTTTTTTGTTCAAAGAACCTACGGTTCTTTGAAAAAAAACGTAGTTTTTTTTGAAGGGAGAGGCGTTTCTTAAAAAAAAACTCCGTTTTTTTTGACAACCTTCGGTTTTTGACAGCTTCGCTTTTTGAACTTCGGCTTGCGCTTCTTTACAAAAATCGTCGATTTTTGTAAAGAAGCGCTACAAAAATCGACGATTTTTGTATGCCTGTTCTTTCCAAAAAAAATTGTTGCTTCTTCCTTTGATAACAGGAAGAATTTTTTTTGGAAAGAACAGGTTTCTCGCCTTACCTAAGGGCAAGCGAGAATTAAAGAATTTTATTGAATTTTAAAAAGTTCAAGACTCTTCACATCTCAAAAGGAGATGTGAATAGCGCAACTGAAAGAAGTGCAGCAAAGCGTAAAATAATATAGAAACAGAAGTATTCAAGAAGAAATTCAAAAATTATAACTTTATTTTAATTCTTTTTGAACACTAATAGGTAACAACTTTCAAATTAGAAATCCTCTAAACGAAGAAGCGTTTGATCGTTGTTTAGAGGATTTCTAATTAAAATTATTGGTCTAAACCTTTACCTGGATTACGAGCAGGGTCATTAGATAAGAAGCCGAATACAAATAAGCCAACAAAGAAAGTTACAACAGTATAAACGAAAATTTTAAGTGTTAACATGGCCTAAATAAGGAATTAATATATGACTGTATATATACAAAGTTAGTTTTTTTATAGTTAAATATTTCATTAAAGAATTAAAAAGGGAGTTCGCTTCGCTTCTGCCTTTGAACTCCCATCAAAAACCTTCGGTTCTCTTTTATCAAAAGGAAGTTCTTCAAAAAACGTAGTTTTTTTTATAAAGCGAAGCGCTTCATCAAAAACCGAAGGTTTATAAAAAATGTATTTGCTTTTTGAAGATAACCGAAGGTTTTTTTTTCTACGGAGAAGCTAACTTCTTCAAAAAAAAACGACGTTACATATTTTACGTTGTAAAATATGTCAACTTCTTCCTTTGAAAGAGACTTGACATTTTTTACAAAGTAAAAATGTACGTAGTTTTTTTTGATAAGTTCTTAAAAAACCAAAGGTTTTTGATAAAGCGAATACATTTTTTACTTTGTAAAAAATGTCAAGTCTCGCTTCTTCTCTTTCAAAAAAAACGTAGTTTTTTTGAAAGAACAGGCATACAAAAATCTTCGATTTTTATGCACCGAAGGTGCAAGGAGCGCGTTAAATTATTTTTGGTTTTTAAACTCTTCGTAGTATTCAGAAATAGCTTGTTTTAAAATGCTTTCAGCTTCTGGCGTAAATGTTTGTGTTGAACGAAGAATTTCATTAAATTTAGGGTGGCTTGAAGCAATGTAAGAACGTAGACCTGCTAAGAACGAACGTACTTGAAGAACATCTAGTTTATCTAATGAACCACTAGTACCAGCATAAATGCTTGCAATTTGCTCTTCTAAAGAAAGAGGTGAAGATTGTGGTTGTTTTAGAATTTCTCTTAAACGAGCACCTCTTGCTAATTGGTTTTGTGTTGCTTGGTCTAAATCAGATGAGAATTGGCTGAAAGCTTCAAGCTCACTGAATTGAGCAAGCTCAAGCTTAAGCTTACCGGCTACCTGTTTCATAGCTTTCGGTTGCGCAGCTGAACCTACACGTGATACAGAAATACCAACGTTAATAGCAGGACGTAGACCTGAGTTGAATAAACCAGCAGCTAAGAAAATTTGACCGTCAGTAATAGAAATTACGTTAGTTGGAATATACGCTGATACGTCACCTTCTTGTGTTTCTACGATAGGAAGAGCTGTCATACTACCTTCACCTAAAGCGTTGCTTAATTTAGCAGCACGTTCTAAAAGACGAGAGTGTAAGTAGAAAACGTCACCTGGGTAAGCTTCACGTCCTGGTGGACGACGTAATAATAATGACATTTCACGGTAAGCTTGTGCTTGTTTAGATAAGTCATCGTAAATAGTTAAAGTAGGGCGTCCTGTGTACATGAAGTATTCTGCTAAAGTAGCACCTGTGTAAGGAGCTAAGTACTGTAAAGTTGCAGGTTCGTTAGCGTTAGCCATTACGATAATAGTGTATTCTAAAGCACCACGTTCTTTTAATGTGTTAAGTACTTGAGCAACTGAAGAGGCTTTTTGACCAATAGCTACGTACACACAAATAACACCTTTGCCTTTTTGGTTTAGAATAGTGTCAACTGCAATAGCTGTTTTACCTGTTTGACGGTCACCAATAATAAGCTCACGTTGACCACGACCAATTGGAATCATAGCATCTACTGATACTAAACCTGTTTGTAATGGTTCGTATACTGAACGACGTGATACAATACCTGGTGCTGGTGATTCAATTGCACGTGTTTCTGTTGTATTAACTGGACCTTTACCATCAATTGGTTGAGCTAATGCGTTTACTACACGACCTAAATATGCTTCACCTACTGGAATTTCAGCAATACGTCCTGTACAACGTACACGACTACCTTCTGTAATTTTTAAACCATCACCTAATAATACTGCACCTACGTTATTAGCTTCTAAGTTTAAAGCAATACCTAAAGTACCATCTTCAAATTCTAATAATTCACCTGACATTACTCGCTCTAAACCATAAATACGAGCAATACCGTCCCCTACTTGGAACACAATACCAAAATCCACCATTTTAACTTCTGGTGTGTATTGTTCGATTAACTCTTTAATAAGATTACTTAATTCTTCCGGTGTGCGCATTGCCATAAAGAAATTTTTTTTGTGAATGTAAGAAGAGAGCTGCGCTTATTCTTGTCTGCTACGAAGACAAAGAAGCACAGTCCTTCATGAAGATTTTATCAAATGAAGAAGCGAGTTTCTATTTTTGTTTGACTAGTTGTTCTGTGCTGGTCACATCTGTGCGCGCCTCGCCTTCTGTCAATTCAAAAAAAACGTCTCTACATTTTTAACTTTAGCGCTTGCACCCCTTGCCCTGCCTTCGGCAAGGCAAGGGTGCGTCTCAAAAAGCTTCGCTTTTTGAACACTACAAAAATCGAAGATTTTTGTAACGGTGCATAGCGCAAGCCTCGCCTTCTCGCACCTTCGTTGGCTTGCGCTATTCAATCTCCTATGGAGATTGAAGAAGAAGCGCTACAAAAATAGAAGATTTTTTTCCTTCGTGGCATGCACCGAAGGTGCATGCCACGAAGGGTAGGCGAGAAGAAGAAGAAGCGCGGTTTTTTTGAGAACCTTCGGTTTTGAAATAGTACTTGCCTAACTTCTGCACAAATCGTATATAGCAACTGTTTTTATAAGTTCAACAAACAATAAAGTGTCAAACAAAAATAGCTATTTGATAAAATCATTTAATTTGAATTTTTGGATTTCAAATAAATCCCATGGATTTTCTTCTAATCTCAATGAAAAAAAAAACTATATTAACCTTCTTCTGAAGGTTAGCGCTTTTTTATTATAATATAAACTAAGATAAGGTTAATTTTTAATGTATTTAATATATACATTAAATATAAGATAACAAAATTTGTTATAAAAAAAAAGCAACCGCTTCTTCTGCCCTTCAGAGGTCTCGCTTTCTGCCTTTCCTTTGGAAAGAGCAGGGTAAAGTGCTATTAATTATGATAAATCAATGTTTTTTTTCCTTCTATCAAGTCAAAAAAACTACGTTTTTTCAAAGAACCTTCGGTTCTTTGAACCAAAAAGCAAATCCATTTTTTTACAAAGTAAAAAAATGTCAAGTCTCTCCGTAGGAAAAAAACCTTTGGTTGTCAAAAAAAACTACGTTTTTTTTGAAGACAAAGCGAATCCATTTTTTTACAAAGTAAAAAAATGTCAAGTCTCTTTCTTCAAAAAGCTTTGCTTTTTGATAAAAACGTAGTTTTTTTTGATAAGCGAAGCTTTTTGAACTTCTTCAAAAAAAACGTAGTTTGTCTTCAAAAAAAACCAAAGGTTTTTTTTGACAAAGCAAAGCTTTTTGAATTGAAAGAACTTCTTCAAAAAAACTACGTTTTTTTGAACGAAGATAACCGTAGGTTTTTTGAAGCACCGTAGGCGCGAGCGAAGCAGCGCTACCTTTGTCGAAGGCGTAGGTTTGCGCTGTCCTTCGGCGCTTTCGCCATAGGCGAAAGGAAGCAATTAATTTATTATATAGATTCAAAATTCTGTTTTTTTGCTTCATTGGTCTGCTTCTTCGGTCTCTCCGTTTTTTTTTGAGCTCTTTAGGAGCTCAAGGAAAGAACGGCGCTTTTTGCGTACTCTCACCTACTCGCTGTAGGCGAAGACAGTGCAGGCAAAGCCCTGAGTAAGGAACCACACAAGCCTTTGGTGGAATAGTGAAGAAGGTGTTCTACGCCTTCTGTCAATTCAAAAATTACGCGCTATGCACCGTTACAAAAATCTTCGATTTTTGTAGCGCCTATTCGTCTTTCAAAAAAGAGTTCTTTCAATTCAAAAAGCAAAGCTTATCAAAAAAAAAAAACAAAGTTTTTTTTTTTTTTAAAGAATTGAAAGAACTCTTTTTTGAACAGGACAGCGCACCCTTGCCTTGCCTTGCGCTTCTTGCACTCCCTTCTTCAATCTCCATAGGAGATTGAATATGGGTGCTGACAAAAATCGTCGATTTTTGTAGCGATACAAAAATAGCTTCTCCCGATTTTTGTAACGGTGCATGCATGGCAGGGCAAGGAGTGCAAGCACAGCGCTACATTTTTGACTGCTGCAGCGCTCCTTTCACTATCACCTACTCCGCACCAGCCCCTGCCTTCTGTCAAGTCTTTCAAAAAAACTACGTTTTTTGAAAGAACTTCTTTCAAAAAACGTAGTTTTTTTTGAGAAGTTCAAAAAGCGAAGCTTTTTGAGACGCTTCGCTTATCAAAAAAACTACGTTTTTTTTAAAGAGACTTGACATTTTTTTACTTTTCGCCTATTCGCCTTTCTTCAAAAAAAACGGCGTTTTTTTTTGTGCTGACAAAAATCGCTTCTGCCGATTATAAAAAAAAACTACGTTTTTTTTGAAAGTACCGCTTCTTTCAAGTCTTTCAAAAAAACGTAGTTTTTTTGAAGAAGTTCTTTCAAAAAAAACGTAGTTTTTTTTGAAGAAGTTCAAAAAGCTTCGCTTATCAAAAAAAACTACGTTTTTATCAAAAAGCAAAGCTTTTTGAAGAAAGAGACTTGACATTTTTTTACTTTGTAAAAAAATGGATTCGCTTTGTCTTCAAAAAAAACGTAGTTTTTTTTGACAACCAAAGGTTTTTGAAGAGACGCTTTGCTTTTTGATAACCGTAGGTTTTTTGAGAAGAAGCGCAAAGGTTTTTGAAAAACCTTCGGTTCTCTTTTTTGAACAGGCATACAAAAATCGTCGATTTTTGTAGCGAAGCGCATGCTAACGTAGGAAAAAAACCGAAGGTTTTTGAAAGGCGCAAAAAAAATGTAGAGGTTTAATATTTGTTTTTAATAACACGCCCTGTAGGACTTGAACCCACGACATCTGGTTTTGGAAACCAGCGTTCTACCGACTGAACTAAGAGCGTTGCTGACGCAAAGAAATAACTTCACTCTATTCTTTTCCATTTCTGTGTCACATTCTTTTCAAAGAAGAAAAAGCAGCGTTTAAAAAACCGTAGGTTTTTTGAAGCACCGTTTCGTCTCAAAAACCTTCGGTTTTTGAACGGCCAAAAACCTGTGGTTTTTTTATAAAAGAGAACCTAAGGGTTTGAACAGAAGGGAGTGCGAGAAAACAAAATTGAAAAATGAATCAAATTTCTTTAATATATATTATCGCATCCAACTTAACTTGTCAAGAAAAAAAGTCTTAATAAAACGCTTCTTTTTAATAAATAAAAGTGCTAGCTTTTTAAAGCTGTAAAGTTTTGTGCTTACAAAAACCTTTGGTTTTTGAACTCCTCTTGTTGCACCTTTGGTGCAGCGCTGCGTACAAAAATCGGGACGCGATTTTTGTAGCGCTACGTTTTTTACTTTGTAAAAAACGTCAAGGGAGTTCTTTCAAAAGGAAGAAGTTATTGAATTTCTTAAAAAGAAATTCAAGACGTCGTTTTTTTTATAGCTGTATGTTAAAAGGCTAACCCTTCTCTGCTCAGGGCAAGTGTGAAGTAAAGATAAATAAAAGAGTAAAGGTAAATTTATTCTATTTAGCGGATGACGGGACTCGAACCCACAACCTCGAACTTGGAAGGATCGCACTCTACCGATTGAGTTACATCCGCAAATAACATTGAGTTGTTAATAACTTTTATATATAAATATATAATAAACGATAAAAGAAATTTTTACTTCTTTTATTGCTGCACTTCGTCGTAGGCGTGAGCTTCTTTAAAAAAACGTTGTTTTTATAACCTACCTTTGGCTCTTTGAAAAAAACCTTTTGTTTTTTTCTTTGAACTTCTGCTGCATTCTGTCAATTCAAAAGCAGTTCTTTCAAAAGGGGCCTTTGCGCTTCGCTTCTCGCACTTCAAATGCCTTGCCATGCATGCACCATTTCAAAACCCTTTGGTTGCCTTGCCTTGCGCTTTGCGCATGGCAAGGCATTTGAAGTGCAAGAAGCGCAAGGCAAGGCAACCAAAGGGTTTTGAACTGGTGCGGAGTAGGCGAAAGGGCAGAAGCGTTTCAAAGAAGTTCTTTCAATTCAAAAAGCAAAGCTTTGTCAAAAAAAACCAAAGGTTTTTTTTGAAGACAAACGTAGTTTTTTCAAAGAAGCGCTTGCTTGCACTCCCGAAGGGTGCGCTTCGCGCGTCGGTGCATGCACCGAAGGTTTTCAAAAAAACGCAGTTTTTTTGAAAGAACAAAAAAAAACGTAGTTTTTTTTTAATTGATAAGCTTCGCTTTTTCAAAGAACCTTCGGTTCTTTGAACCAAAAAAAACGTCGTTTTTTGGAAGAAGAAGCGAGACTTGACATTTTTTACTTTGTAAAAAATGTATTCGCGCTTCTTCTCAAAAAACCTATGGTTTTATCAAGGAAGTTCAAAAAGCTTCGCTTTGTCAAAAACCAAAGGTTTTTGAAGAGACGCTTTGCTTTTTGAAGAAAGAGTTTTTTCGCCGAAGGCGTAAGGCGAAAGCGCAAAAATCGAAGATTTTTGTAGCCCGCGCTTCTTCTTTGAAGATAAACGCCGTTTTTTTTTGAATTGAAAGAAGAGATTGGTGCAATGCCCCGCCATTTTACATCTCCTTAGGAGATGAACAATAGCGAAAAGGCGAGTGTTTGTTTAAAACGATAAGCATACAAATGTATGCTTATCGTTTTGTAAATAAATTATCTAAAACTTACTGAAGCTTGCCAAACGAACGCTAATAAAATAAATAAAACTGGAATAATAGGTAAAACGTCAACAATTGGTGAAAAAGGAGCATAAGCTTCTGGAAGTTTTGCTAGAACCATTACTAAACTTGACATAATTTTTCCTTCAAATTTTTATATATTATAAAGTATGTTTTTCTTGTGTGTTTCAGCAGTCATTTCTAGCCTCTCTACCCTTATGAGCAAAAGAGGGGCTTGCTATTTGGTGTATTTTCAAAGGAATAGTATCTCCTTTGGAGATTCAAACAGCAGCACACAGGTGTAAAGACTGTTAAATGTTAGTACCGCCGCTGCAGCGGAGATGCTAATAAAAAACCACAAGAAATAATATTTTTCATTATAAAAGCTACTTTATAAAACAGCTCACCTTAGAGCTTTTTTTTTTCAATCTATTTAAATAGTATTCAATACTATAAAATCTTATTGCAAAATTGTATAAGTATTAAATACTTATACATATTGTATAAAACATTTATATGAAAGTCAATTTAGCGCTCTGCACCGTTTCTTCGCCTATTCTTCAAAAAAAACCGCTGTTGACATTTTTGGCGCCTGTTCTTTCAAAAAAAAACGTACATTTTTTACAAAGTAAAAAATGTCAAGTTGTCTTCAAAAAAAACCTTGTTTTTTTTGACAAAGCTTTGCTTTTTGAATCAAAGAACCTTCGGTTATCTTCAAGGAAGAAGCGCTTTGCTTTTTGTTCAAAGAACCGAAGGTTCTTTGAAAAAAACGTAGTTTTTTTTTAAAGAACCAAAAAGCTTTGCTTTTTGAATTGGTGCTTTTCTCGCACTCCCTGCCCTGCCTTCGGCAAGGCAGGGGCCGGTGCAGAGTAGGCTTGCGCTGTCCTGCCCTTCGGTTCGCCTATTCGCCGTAGGCTTGCGCTTCTTGCACTTGCGCATGCACTCGCACTCGCACTCGCACTCGCACCTTTGGTGCGTAAGGTGCGTAAGGTGCTTCAAAAAACCAAAGGTTTTTTGAAAAGGTGCGTAAGGTGCTTCAAAAAACCAAAGGTTTTTTGAAAAGGTGCAAGCGCACCGAAGGGACCGGTGCATGCCAACGAAGGAAAAAAAAATCAAAGGTTTTTGAAAGGCTTGCGCTTCGTCAAAAACCTCCGGTTTTTGAAGCGTCTCTTTCAAAAAACCTTTTGTTTTTTGAGAAGTTCTTTCAATTCTTTCAAAACCCTTTGGTTGCCTTGCCTTGCGCTTTTTGCACTTCAAATGCCTTGCCATGCGCAAAGCGCAAGGCAAGGCAACCAAAGGGTTTTGAAATGGTGCATGCATGGCAGGGCATTTGAGAAGAAGCGCTTTGCTTTTTGACAAACTCCGTTTTTTTGAGAAGTTCAAAAAGCGAAGCGTCTCTTTCAAAAAACCGTAGGTTTTTTGATAAGCGAAGCTTTTTGAACTTCTCAAAAAACCTATGGTTTTTTGAAAGAGACTTGACATTTTTTACAAAGTAAAAAATGTATTCGCTTATCAAAAAACCTACGGTTTTTTGGGGAAGAAGCGAGACTTGACATTTTTTTACTTTGTAAAAAAATGGATTTGCTTTTTCAAAGAACCTTCGGTTATCAAAAACCGTAGGTTTTTGAAAGAACCAAAAAAAACGTAGTTTTGTTCAAAGAACCTACGGTTCTTTGAACAAAAAGCAAAGCTTATCAAAAAAAAAAACTTTTTTTTTTTTTTTAAAGAACTGAAAGAACGCTACAAAAATCGACGATTTTTGTAAAGCCAAGGCGCGCTAACGAAGGAAAAAATCTTCGATTATCAAAAAAAACTACGTTTTTTTCAAAGAACCTTCGGTTCTTTGAACAAAAAGCAAAGCGCTTCTTCCTTGAAGATAACCGGAGGTTTTTGACGGGAGAAACTTGACGTTTTTTACAAAGTAAAAAACGTAGCGCTTCTTTTTTGAACTCCTTTACAAAATAGCGCGTCAAAAAGCGAATCCATTTTTGACTTTGTAAAAAATGTCAAGTCTCTTTCAAAAAAAACGTAGTTTTTTTTGAAAGAGACGCTTCGCTTTATCAAAAACCTTTGGTTTTTGAAGAACTTCTTCAAGTCAAAAAGCTTTGCTTTTTGATAAAACTACGTTTTTTTGAAAGAACTCCTCTCGATTTTTTTCCTGCGCCTTTAATTTGCAAACAGGGAGTGTAGCGCTTAATTATTTTATTAGGCGGCACCCAGATTTGAACTGGGGAATAAATGATTTGCAATCATCTGCCTTACCGCTTGGCTATGCCGCCTTAAAAATGGAAGATTCTTTTGAATTTCTCAAGAAATTCAAAAGACAAGCGCTTGCTTCGCTACCTTACTTTTGCTTCGCTGCGCTTAAAAACCTGCCTTTAAAAAAAAACACCAAAGGCTGCTACATTTTTTAGAAGTTCTTTCAAGTCAAAAAGCTTTGCTTTTTGAAGAAAGAGCAAAGCTTTTTGAACTCCCTTTAAATTCAAAGAAGAAGAGAACCTTCAGTTTTTTGATAAACGCCGTTTTATGAAATAAAGAAAAGCGCAATTTTGAATTGTAAAAAAAAAAATATGATGTAGTACTTACATAAATAATAACAAAAATGATTTAAAAATCTAGATATTTTCTATAAACTGTAGGTTTTTTTGAGAGCAAGGAGTAATCTTGTAATAGGGAGTAATAGATGTGAATAGGGAAGCACTTCTAAAATAAAAGTGGAGAAGAAAAAAAGAAAAATTATTATTTACTTTTAACTCGTTTTATAACGAATTTCACAAATTGAAGTTATCAGCTTCTAACTTCTTCCCTTACAGGGGCTGTATCCTCAGGTTTGTTAGTCTTCCCTTACCCGAAGGCAAGAAAGGCCTCTTTTATCACAGAGTAATGGAATAGCGAAAAAGGAATTATTCCATTTTTAAAGAATATATAGCCTTTTTAAAGTTTTACTATTGTTAATAACAGAATGATCTTGCTTTTTTTTTGAATTGTGTTAATATAGACATAGTTATGTAAGTATAACATAATTCTATTCCTTTTGGAAAGGTGGCAGAGTGGTTAATTGCACCAATTTTGAAAATTGGCGTGGCTTTGCGGTCACCGTGGGTTCGAATCCCTCCCTTTCCGTTTTTTATTCAATCTCTGCGCTTGCACCTTTGGTGCATGCGCACAAGTCAAAAAAACGGAGTTTTTTGGTGCTAAAAAAAATGGGTTCTTTAAAAAAAAACTCTGTTTTTTTTGATAACCGGAGGTTTTTTTTCCTGCGCCTTTCAAAAACCTTCGGTTTTTGAACAGGCGAGGAGAAGCAATTTTTTCCTTCGTGGCGCTTGCACTCCTTACAAAAATCTCCGATTTTTGTAGCGCTTCGCTTCTCGCACTTCAAATGCCTTGCCATGCATGCACCATTTCAAAACCCTTTGGTTGCCTTGCCTTGCGCTTTGCGCATGGCAAGGCATTTGAAGTGCAAGAAGCGCAAGGCAAGGCAACCAAAGGGTTTTGAACTGGTGCGGAGTAGGCGAAAGGGTGCGCTTCGCGCGTCGGTGCATAGCGCAAGCCTGTCAAAACCTTCGGTTCTCTATTTTTTGCCGAAGGCGTAAGGCGAAAAGCACCAAAAAAAAAACTACGTTTTTTTCAAAGAACCTAAGGTTCTTTGAACAAGGAAGTTCAAAAAGCGAATCCATTTTTTTACAAAGTAAAAAAATGTCAAGTCTCTTTCAAGTCAAAAAAACGTAGTTTTTTTGATAACCATAGGTTTTTTGAGAAGTTCTTTCAAAAAAACCGTAGGTTTTTTTGAGAAGTTCAAAAAGCGAAGCGCTTCTTCTCAAAAAACCTACGGTTTTTTGAAAGAGACTTGACATTTTTTTACTTTGTAAAAAAATGTATTCGCTTTGTCTTCAAAAAAAACTACGTTTTTTTTGACAACCAAAGGTTTTTTTCCTACGGAGAGACTTGACATTTTTTTACTTTGTAAAAAAATGGATTCGCTTTTTGAACTTCTCAAAAAACCGTAGGTTTTTTGAAAGAGACGCAAAGCTTTTTGAAGAAAGAACTCTTTCAAAAAAACCATAGGTTTTTTGAGGGAGTTCAAAAACCGAAGGTTTTTGAGACAAAGCGCTTCGCTTTTTGAACTCCTCGCCTGTTCTTTCAAAAAAAACGTTGTTTTTTTTGATAACCTTCGGTTTTTTCGCCGAAGGCTTGCGTCTCTTTCAAAAAACCTTCGGTTTTTTGATAAGCTCTGCTTATCAAAAAAACCGAAGGTTTTTTTGAAAGAACGCTACAAAAATCGCTTCTCCCGATTTTTGTAAAGGCGCAGGAAAAAAACCTCCGGTTTTTGAACCCCTTTTGAAAGAGACGAAGCGAACTGCCCTTGAACTCCCTCCCTATTTTTTTTCGCACCAAAGGCCGCTACAAAAATCGCGGCCGCTATTTTTGTAAGAGCAGCGCGCTTCTTCTCCTGCCCTTGAGGCGAAGCGTTCTTCACATCACCAATCGCTGAACACTTCTTCACATCGCTTGCTCTCTTCACCCCCTTTTAGCCTATGGCGAGCAGTGCAAGCGCAGGAAAAAACGCTTCTGCTTTTATAAAAGCGCAGAAGTGCAAAGTTATATTAACTTATGAAGAGATTCGAAAATGAAATAGTTTCTTCCAAAATCGAAAGCTTCTATTGATTTTTTAGTGAAAAAATCCTAAAATCAATAAAGTCAAGATCCTGAAGAATCCTGTCCTCAGTAGCTCAGTGGTAGAGCGATCGGCTGTTAACCGATTGGTCGTAGGTTCAAGTCCCACCTGAGGAGAAACTTAAATAAATAAAAAGTGACGTGCTATTTCAAATTTAACGCTAGCGCCGTAGGTGTCCCTTCTTTGTTGAATTTCTTAAAAAAAAATTCAACAATTTGAATTTTCGACGCACTACTTGAAACGTTAGCACCCTGTTTTACGATCACTCCGCTTCTGCGTTTGAATCTTTTGCCTTCTTCGCATTGGAGGCAGTTCAAAAAAGAGAACCGAAGGTTTGCGCGCCTTACGCCTTCTGTCAAAAAACCATAGGTTTTAAAAGAACCTTTGGTTCTTTGAACAAAAAAACGTAGTTTTTTTGACTTGAAGCACCGTTTCAAATGCCATGCATGCACCGTTACAAAAATCGGGAGAAGCGATTTTTGTATCGCTACAAAAATCGCTTCTCCCGATTTTTGTCAGAACCCATATTCAATCTCCTATGGAGATTGAAGAAGGGAGTGCAAGAAGCGCAAGGGCCCAAAAAGCGAAGCTTTTTGAAAAACCTTCGGTTTTTGAGCCGAAGGTTTTTGAAAGGCGTACAAAAATTTTTCGATTTTTGGAGCGAAGTAGGCAATAGCGAGAGGAGCGCTTTGCTTTTTGTTCAAAGAACCTTAGGTTCTTTGAAAACCTACAGTTTTTTTTTTACAGAAGTGTGTAGAAGTGCGAGGAAGTTATTTTCGAAAGAAGCGTGAGAACTTTAATTTGTTTTACACCTCTCGCTTCTCGCTACGCGAGACTGCTCAGAAGGCGAGGCGCAGGCAATTGAGAAAACCGTAGGTTTTCAAAAAAAAGATAAGAAGAAGCAAAAAACCATTTTAAGAAGAAATTCTCAAATATTCAATAAAAAAAATACTTTTTTTATTTTATTATATTGGCAGGGGCAGGATTTGAACCTGCGGCCTTAGGGTTATGAGCCCCACGAGCTACCAGACTGCTCTACCCTGCTATTACTTCGTGATGTGCACTGACTTCCTTCAAGAAGACAAGCACAAAGATTTAATAATGTTTACTGTTTCCTTTTATTTTGAAAGGGAAAGAAGGAACACTAATAATTTTATAGATTTTTCATGAAATTGTCAAATTCAAATAGTTGTTATTATTTCTAAAAAATTGTCACTTCTATTCAAAAACCGCTTCTTCTGGTTTTTGACAGCCTTCCGTCAAAAAAACCTACGGTTTTTTTTTTAAGTACCTACAGTGCAATAAACACTTTTCTTTCAATTCTTTCTTTCAATTTTTTCAATTTTTGAAAGCGAAGCGCGCTTCTTCTCGCGCTTCGCTTCTCCCTTCAAAAAACCTATGGTTATAAAAAAAACTACGTTGTCTCTTCAAAAACCAAAGGTTTTTGACAAAGCGAAGCGCTTCATCAAAAAAACTACGTTTTTTTTAAAGAACTTCCTTTGACTTGAAAGAGTTCAAAAACCTTTGGTTTTTGGGAACGTAGTTTTTTTTTTTAAAGAACAGGCATACAAAAATCGCGCGTCTGCGCTATTCAATCTCTTATGGAGATTGAAGAACTCTTTCAATTCAAAAAGCAAATCCATTTTTTTACAAAGTAAAAAAATGTCAAGTCTCTTTCTTCAAAAAGCAAAGCTTTTTGATAAAACCGTAGGTTTTTTGAGAAGAAGCGCGAATACATTTTTTTACAAAGTAAAAAAATGTCAAGTCTCTTTCAAGTCAAAAAGCAAAGCTTTTTGTTCAAAGAACCGAAGGTTCTTTGACAACCGTAGGTTTTTTGAGAAGAAGCGCTTCGCTTTTTGAACTTCTCAAAAAAACTCCGTTTTTTTGAAAGAACTTCCTTGTTCAAAGAACCTTCGGTTCTTTGACAAACTACGTTTTTTTTGAGAAGTTCAAAAAAACCTTCGGTTTTTTGAGTTCTTTCAAAAAAAAACTACGTTTTTTTTTGATAACCGAAGGTTTTTGATGAAGCGCTTCTCTTTTTTAACTCCCTCCCTATTTTTGTAGCGCTATGCACCGTTACAAAAATAGAAGATTATCAAAAAAAACTACGTTTTTTTTTAAAGTAGCGTTCTTTAAAAAAAAACGTAGTTTTTTTTGATAAGCAGAGCTTTTTCAAAGAACCTTCGGTTATCAAAAACCGTAGGTTTTTGAAAGAACCAAAAAAAACTACGTTTTTTTTGAAGAGACGCAAGCCGAAGAACAGAAGGGTCTAAAAAAAAAACGGAGTTTTTTTTGAAGCGAGGCAGTTCAAAAACCGAAGGTTTTTTCTCGCACTTCAAAACCCAAAGGGTTGTGAAACGGTGCTTCAAAAAACCGAAGGTTTTTTGACAGAAGGCTTGCGCTGTCCTTCGGCGCTACAAAAATCTAAGATTTTTGTAGCGCCGAAGGACAGCGCAAGCCAAGGCGCAGGAAAAAAACCTTCGGTTTTTGAAAGGCGTACAAAAATCGAAGATTTTTGTAGCGAAGCGAGACGCACCAGTGAAGAAGCGCAAGTTAAATAGGAGTTGTTTAAAATGCCTATTCAATTTCTTTAATATATTCTTAAACAAGGAAGAAATCTAAACTCGCTTCTTTTGATTCTGTAGCGAAATTAGAGTTTTGTGTTTGTGATGAAGGAGCAGCTGTAAGATAGAAATCGGATAATAATGTGAATAATTCACGATCTGAAAGTTCTCTTGGAACAACACCTTCTGGTTCAGTTAATAACTGATCAGCAATATTTAGATAAAAATCACAAATATAAGATAAAGATGATTCTTGTTCTGCCATTTCAAAAAGAGTTTTGCCTTTTACTCGAGAGATTCTAATATCTTCAATTAAAGGTAAAACTTCTAAAACTGGCATAGGACAAGCTTCAACATATTTATCAATTAAATCACGTTTAGCTGTACGATTTCCAATAAGGCCTGCTAAACGTAATGGATGAACACGAGATTTTTCACGTACAGAAGCTGCAATACGGTTTGCTGCGAAAAGTGCATCAAAACCATTATCTGTTACAATAATGCAATAATCTGCATAGTTTAAAGGAGCAGCAAAACCACCACATACAACATCACCCAGTACATCAAATAAAATTACATCATATTCGTAAAAAGCATTTAATTCTTTCAATAATTTTACAGTTTCTCCTACAACATAACCACCACAACCTGCACCTGCTGGCGGGCCACCAGCTTCAACACAATCAACATTCCCATAACCTTGATAAATAACATCTTCAGGCCATACATCTTCATAGTGATAATCTTTACTTTGTAAAGTATCAATAATTGTTGGGATTAAAAATCCAGTTAAAGTAAAAGTACTGTCGTGTTTAGGATCACAACCAATTTGTAAAACTTTTTTACCACGTTTTGCTAATGCGATTGATATGTTACAACTTGTTGTTGATTTACCAATACCACCCTTTCCATATACAGCTAATTTCATATTTTCATTTTGGATTTTATTAAAGTATTCGATTTTGATAAAAGTTATATATCAGAATATAACGGTTTTTAATGTTTTTTATATGCGCCTCGCCTTCAGCGAAGACGGGTTACGCTTCTTCAAAAAACACGCCTTCTTCTTCTTTCAAAGGCAGTTCTACATTTTTTACAAAGTCAAAAATGTCAAGTCTCTTTCAAAGAACCGTAGGTTTGCATGCACCAATTCAAATGCCCTGCCATGCATGCACTTCTTCAATCTCCATAGGAGATTGAATACCGGTGCAAGAAGCGCAAGGCAAGGCAACCAAAGGGTTTTGAAGTGCAAGGAGCGCACCAAAGAACCTTCGGTTCTTTGAACAAAAAGCAAATCCATTTTTTTACAAAGTAAAAAAATGTCAAGTCTCTCCGTAGGAAAAAAACCAAAGGTTTTTCAAAGAACCGAAGGTTCTTTGAACAAAAAAAAACGCCGTTTTTTTTGAAGACAAAGCTTCGCTTTTTGAACTTCTCAAAAAACCTACGGTTGTCAAAGAACCGATTCTTCCGGTTATCAAAAAAACGTAGTTTTTTTGAAAGAACAAAAAGCTTTGCTTATCAAAAAAAAAAAACAAAGTTTTTTTTTTTAAAGACTTGAAAGAAGCGGTACTTTCAACCCCTACAAAGTTACACCTCACCCTTGAGGACGTACCAGAGCGTAAAAAAGAAAGCAAAGCTATCAATTCTAAAGGAGATTAAAAAGCAAAAAAAAATCAAAATGTTTTACTTTAAAATTTTATTTATTTTATTTTAATCTTTACATTAAGAATGTAAATTCTTAAGAAAATTATTTATTAACGACCGTCTATTCAAAAACCGCTGCAGCGGTTTTTGACAGCCTGCCCTTTATTTCAAAAGCAGGCAGTTCTACATTTTTTACAAAGTAAAAAATGTATTCACTTATCAAAAAAAAACTACGTTTGTCAAAAAGCAAAGCGCTTCTTCTCAAATGCCCTGCCATGCATGCACCATTTCAAAACCCTTTGGTTGCCTTGCCTTGCGCTTTGCGCATGGCAAGGCATTTGAAGTGCAAAAAGCGCAAGGCAAGGCAACCAAAGGGTTTTGAAAGAATTGAAAGAACTTCCTTTGAAAGAACTTCCTTTTGGAGTTCTTTCAATTCAAAAAGCAAAGCTTTTTGAAGATAACCGAAGGTTTTTTTCCTTCTTGCGCTTGCACTCCTTACAAAAATCTCCGATTTTTGTAGCGCTTCTTGCACCTTACGCACCTTACGCACCTTACGCACCTTACGCACCGGTGCACCGGTGCACCAAAGGTGCGAGTGCGAGTGCGAGTGCGAGTGCGAGTGTATGCAAGGGTTCGCCTACGGCAAATTGATGCATAGCGCTACAAAAATCGAAGATTTTTGTATGCCTGTTCAAAAAAGAGAACCTTCGGTTTTTGAAAGGCGAAGGGCCCTTCTTCAATCTTTATAGGAGATTGAATATGGGCGTTCAAAAAGCGAAGAGCTTCTTCTCAAAAACCCGTAGGTTTGCATGCACCGACGCGCGAAGCGCACAAATGCCCTGCCATGCATGCACCATTTCAAAACCCTTTGGTTGCCTTGCCTTGCGCTTTGCGCATGGCAAGGCATTTGAAGTGCAAAAAGCGCAAGGCAAGGCAACCAAAGGGTTTTGAAGTGCAAGGAGCGCACCAAAGAACCGATTCTTCCGGTTATCAAAAAACCGTAGGTTTTTTGAAAGAACAAAAAGCTTTGCTTTTTGACTTGAAAGACACTTGACATTTTTTACTTTGTAAAAAATGTAGAACTGCTTTTGAACAAAGCAAAGTGCTAAAAACCTTTTTTGAAAGTAAAGCGCGTTTTGTTAAACAATTATACAAAAAAAAAATAAAAAGTGTTGTTTCTCTTCAAAAAACCTTCGGTTTAAAAAAAAAAAAAGAAGCGCAAAAAAGAATTGGTGCTTTCTCGCCTGCGCCTAAGGCGAGGCGTAAAACCGCTTCTTTTGTTTCTCTTTTTATAAAAAACCGCTTCTTCTTCTAGCGCTCCCTCCGGTTCAAAACCCTTTTTTGCTTCAGCACGCCTTGGCGCGAAGCGCAAGCCTGTCCGTAGGAAAAAAACCAAAGGTTTTTTTCCTACGGACAGGCTTGCGCTTCGCGCTACCGAAGGGCAGGACAGCGCTACAAAATAGTGAGAAGCTATTTTTGTACGCCTTCGCCCTTTCAAAAAACTGCGCTACAAAAATCGCTGCAGCGATTTTTCGCGGCCTTTGGTGCGCAGAGCAGCGCGCTTCGCTTCTGCACTTGAACTCCCTTCAAAAAAAACTACGTTTTTTTTTGGAGGCAGTTCTTTCCATTCAAAAAGCAAAGCGTCTCTTCAAAAACCAAAGGTTTTTGATAAAGCGAAGCGCTTCTTCTTCAAAAAAACGTAGTTTTTTTGAAAGAACTTCCTTGTTCAAAGAACCGTAGGTTCTTTGGTTCAAAAAGCTTTGCTTTTTGTTCTTTCAAAAAAAACTACGTTTTTTTTGATAACCTACGGTTCTTTGAAAAAAACGGAGTTTTTTTTTTTTATAACCGAAGGTTTTTTTCCTGCGCCTTGGCATGCACCGTTACAAAATCGAAGATTTTGTAGCGATACAAAAATCGACGATTTTTTTCAGCACCCTTCGGTATTCAATCTCCTATGGAGATTGAAGAAGTGCAAGAAGCGCAAGCCTTCAGCGAATAAACCGAAGGTTTATCAAAAAGCAAAGCGCTTCTTCTCAAAAAACCTACGGTTTTTTGAAAGAAGCGATGCTTTCAAAAAACCTACGGTTTTTTGAAAGAAGCGATGCTTTCAAAAAAAACTACGTTTTTTTCAAAGAACCGTAGGTTATCAAAAAAAACGTAGTTTTTTTTGAAAGAACAAAAAGCAAAGCTTTTTGAACCAAAGAACCTACGGTTCTTTGAACAAGGAAGTTCCAAAAGCGAAGCGTCTCAAAAAGCGAAGCTTTTTGAACTTCTCAAAAAACCTACGGTTTTTTGAAAGAGACTTGACATTTTTTTACTTTGTAAAAAAATGTATTTGCTTTTTGAACCAAAGAACCTACGGTTATCAAAAAAAACTACGTTGCTTCTTCCTTTGAAAGAACAAAAAGCTTTGCTTTTTGAAGATAATCGACGATTTTTGCCTTCGTTCGCCTACTCCGCACCTTTTCAAAACCCTTCGGTTGCCGAAGGCATTTGAAGTGCGAGAAAAGCACCAAAAAACAAATGTTTTTTTGAAAGAACAGGCATACAAAAATCGAAGATTTTTGTAGCGTTCTTTCAAAAAAAACTACGTTTTTTTTGATAAGCAGAGCTTATCAAAAAACCAAAGGTTTTTTGAAAGAGACGCAAGCCGGAGTTCAAAAACCTTTGGTTTTTTGATATGCACTCCCAAAGGGACCGGTGCAAGAGACTTGACATTTTTTACAAAGTCAAAAATGTAAGCGCTTCGCTTTTTGATACACGCGATTCCAATTTTCCTAAAATAGGAAAAAAGAAGTTAAATAAGGTAAAGGAATACAAAGAATGTTTAACAGGTTTATTATGCAGAAGCGAAGAAGCATTTTGAAAATGGCGATTTTATGAAGTCTTGTATTTTGTTTGTTTTTTTTGTATATTATTTATTAGTAATAATATTAAAATTTGCCGGGGTAGCTCAGTGGTAGAGCAGAGGATTGAAAATCCTTGTGTCACCAGTTCAATCCTGGTTCCTGGCATTAAGAAATTCTCAATCTTCTTTTTAGATATTTATAATACAATATATTATATGGCTCATGTTGTAAAAATTTATGATACTTGTATCGGTTGTACTCAATGTGTAAGAGCATGTCCTTTAGATGTACTAGAAATGGTGCCTTGGGACGGTTGTAGAGCAGCACAAATGGCTTCTGCACCACGTACAGAAGACTGTGTAGGTTGCAAACGTTGTGAAACAGCTTGTCCAACAGATTTCTTAAGTGTTCGTGTATACTTAGGTAGTGAAAGTACTAGAAGTTTAGGTTTAGCTTACTAATATAATCCTTTAATAAAAGCTAAACAATCTTCATTTGTGAGCTTTTCCTGTACTATTGTTCCTTTTTTTAAGAAGAGAAGAAGCGCTTTTTGGAAATTTCAACGTCTCTACATTTTTGACAAAGTCAAAAATGTCAATTCGCTTCTTTTTTTAAAGCAGTTCTTTTCAATTCTTTCAAGTCTTTCAAAAAAACGTAGTTTTTTCAAAGAAGCGCATCAAAAAGCTTTGCTTTTTGAAGCGCTACAAAAATCGAAGATTTTTGTAACCGAAGGTTTTAAAAAAAAACGACGTTTTATCAAAAAGCAAAGCTTATCAAAAAAAAAAAAACTTTGTTTTTTTTTTTTTAAAGACTTGAAAGAACCAAAAAGCAAAGCTTTTTGAATTGATAAGCAAAGCTTTTTAGTTCAAAGAACCGAAGGTTCTTTGAAAAAACGGAGTTTTTTTGAAGAACTTCTCCAAAAAAAAACGTAGTTTTTTTTTTAAAGAACTCTTTTATCAAAAAACCACAGGTTTTTTGCTGCAGCGAAGCGGTGCAAGTGCTGCGCGCTTCACTTCTGCCCTTGAACTTCTTAAAAAAAGTGCAAATCCTTTTATTAAATATCAATCATATTTAAACAAAAGTTAGATACAAAATGTTAAAAACATTTAACATTTTGTGTTTAACTTTTCAAGAGACTTTAAAGTACTAAGTCTATTTATGATTTCAAACTCTATTATTTAATATACAATATGGTAACAATTTTAAGTTATGTTGCACTATTAATTGGTGCGTTAGGTTTTACTTTAACAATTTATTTAGGTCTTTTAAAAGTTGTAAAATTAATTTAATCACGCCTTTATAAGCACCGGCTTAAACCTCTTGCCTTGCCTAAGGCAGGGTAAGAAGGGTTTTGAACCGAAGGGAGTATTCAAAACACTCGGTTTTCGCCTTCTCGCTTAAAAAAAAAAACTCCGTTTTCTTCAAAAAGAAAAACGGAGTTTTTTTTTGAAGAACATTTATGGCGAAAAGGACAAGAGGCTAAAAAGGCAGGGTTTGAAAGGACACCAAAGGTTCCCAAAAAACCGCTTCGCCTCGTCTCTTTCAAGTCAAAAAAACTACGTTTTTTTGATAACCATAGGTTTTTTGAGAAGTTCAAAAAGCTTCGCTTTTTGAGACGCTTCGCTTTTTGAACTTCTAAAAAAAAACGACGTTCTATATTTTCTTCAATCTCCTACTCTTCAAAAACCGTAGGTTTTCTCAAAAGGAAGTTCGTCTCTTTAAAAAAAACGGCGTTTTTTTTTGAAGAAGTTCTTCAAAAACCTTTGGTTTTTGATAAAGCGAAGCTTATAAAAAAACGTCGTTTTTTTTCAAAGAACCGATTCTTCCGGTTATCAAAAAAAACTACGTTTTTTTCAAAGAACCTTCGGTTATCAAAAAAACTACGTTTTTTTGAAAGAACCAAAAAGCTTTGCTTTTTGAACCAAAGAACCGAAGGTTCTTTGAACAAAAAAGCTTTGCTTTTTGACTTGAAAGAACCAAAAAGCAAAGCTTTTTGAAGAAAGAGACTTGACATTTTTTACTTTGTAAAAAATGTATTCGCATTTTGAACTCCCAAAAACCAAAGGGTTTTGATAAAGCGAAGCGCTACAAAAATCTTCGATTTTTGTAAAGGGAGTTCTTCAAAACCGTAGGTTTTTGATAAAGCTAAGCGCTTCACTTCTGCCTTTGATAGCGCTTTCTTTTTGGTATTCACATTGGAGATGTGAATAAACCAACGATTCGAAAAAAAAAAAAGAAAAATGTAGTTTTCTTTTTAGAATCGCTGCAGCGATTTTTATAAGCTAATAGTGAAGACTAGGTTTTGTCTATCTTTTTTAAGGAAGAGCGATGCTTCCTTAAAAAAAATCGAAATGCTATAATTATTTAAATCCAATTTTAATAAGCCTTCGTGATGGAACTGGTAGACATCCTGGTTTTAGGAACCAGTGCTGAAAGGCGTGCCGGTTCAAATCCGGCCGAAGGCAGGTAAAAAGCTTAGTATTTATCGTTTCTTTATTAATAATAAAGAATTTCTATTGAATTTATAAATAAAAATATTTGAGTAATTCTTATTAGAAATTTTGCTTTATTATAAACGCTTTCTTTTTTTAAAAGCACTTTACATATTTTCTTTAATCTCCTTAGGAAATTGAATAAAGTCAAATATGTCAACGCTTCTTCCTTCGCACCAAAGGCAGGAGAAGAAGCGCGCTGCGGTTTTTTTCCTTTGTAAAAAAACGTCAACTCGCGCTCCGGCGCTTGCACCTTTGGTGCATGCGCAAGCCTGTTCAAAAACCTTCGGTTTTTCGCCGAAGGCTTGCGCTTCGCTACAAAAATCGAAGATTTTTGTAAAGGCGCAGGACAAAAAGCGGTTCTTTAAAAAAAAAAACTACGTTTTTTTGGTGCTAACAAAAATAGAAGATTATAAAAAAAAAACTACGTTTTTTTTTAAAGTACCGCTTCTTCTCAAAAAACCTACGGTTTTTTGAGAAGAAGCGCGAAGCTTTTTGAAAAACTGGAGGTTTTTTCCTACGTTGGCATGCACCGTTACAAAAATCTTCGATTTTTGTAGCGAAGCGCACCCTTCGGTGCATGCACCGTTACAAAAATCGTCGATTTTTGTCAGCTTGCACCTTACGCACCTTTGGTGCGAGTGCATGCGCACAAAACCCTTTGGGTTTTGAAGTGCAAGAAGCGCAAGTGCAAAAAGCGCAAGCCTGTCCGTAGGAAAAAAACCTTCGGTTTTTTCGCCGAAGGCGTAAGGCGAATAGGCTTGCGCTTCACTACAAAAATCGAAGATTTTTGTAGAGGTAGAAACGGGCAAGCTGCAACGCTTCTGCCTTTACAAAAATCTTCGATTTTTGTAGAGGTAGAAACGGGCAAGCTGCAACGCTTCTGCCTTTGATGCCTATTTTTGTAGCGCGTAAATGAAATTGAACGATGTCTAAAAAAAGGAGGAAATACAAATGCCAATCGGTGTACCACGTATTATTTATTGTTGGGGGGAGGAGTTGCCTGCTCAATGGACGGATATTTATAACTTTATTTTCCGTCGTAGAATGGTTTTTTTAATGCAATATTTAGATGATGAATTATGTAACCAAATTTGTGGTTTATTAATCAATATTCATATGGAAGACAGATCAAAAGAATTAGAAAAAAAAGAAATGGAGCGTAGTGGAGTGTTTAAAAGTGGAACAAAAACACAAAGCACAGCTAAATCGGCTTTAAGTTCTGAAGGTCAAGGTTTCTATAATAAAAAATCAAGATCAATGGAGGATTTATTAAATGCAGACGAAGATTTAGGAATTGATGATATCGATACACTAGAACAATATACATTACAAAAAATTACTACAGAATGGTTAAACTGGAATGCTCAATTTTTTGATTATTCTGATGAGCCTTATTTATTCTATTTAGCAGAGTTATTATCAAAAGATTTTAATAAAAATGACGCAAAAATGGGTCAAAGCTTAAATGGAGGTGCAGGGGCTAATCAGGAAATTTCACAATTATTAAATATGTTAAAAAACAATTCTCGACCTGGGCTTCTTCCTAACGAGGGGCCACAAAAAGGAATGAATGTAGCTGGTGGTCCTTCACGTGTTTACTCACCTTTTAGAACACATGCTAATTTCTCAGCTGGCGACTTTAGTTTAAAGGATTTAAATTCTTTATCAGGTAAACAAAAGCTTTTACAAATGTTCCAAGAATATAAAAGTAAAAATTCAAATATTTTCTCTTCTAAAAAAGAAACAAAGGATAAAGCTATTTATAAATTATTATCTGATTTAGCACAAAAAGACTTTTCAGGTAAACTATCTACACAATCTACTCCTTCTATGCACGAAGCGCAAGGGACAGTTGAAAAAGCACTTGGTCAAAGAAATTTACGTCGTGAATATTCTTTAGATAATAATTTCTCATCTTTAGCTTATGGTGCACCAAGCAGTGGTTTTTCAAAAAATAATATGAAATCAATGCGAGCTAGCTATTTAGATTCTGCTATTACAGGAGCAAATGATAGCTACAGTGAATTTAGAGATTATTACCGTAAACAAACAGAACGTACTCTTATTGAAGAAGAATCAAAGAAAGTTTTTGTTATTATTAACTCTTTTGGGGGTTCTGTTGGTAATGGTATTACTGTTCACGATGCTTTACAATTTATTAAAGCTGGATCTCTTACTTTAGCCTTAGGTGTTGCTGCTTCTGCAGCTTCTTTAGCATTAGCTGGTGGTACTATTGGTGAACGCTATGTTACTGAGGGCTGTCACGTAATGATTCACCAACCTGAAGGTGGTTTACAAGGTCAAGCATCAGATATCTGGATTGACAGTCAAGAAATTATGAAAATTAGGCTAGATGTTGCTGAAATTTATTCATTATCTACTTATAGACCACGTCATAAAATTTTACGTGATTTAGATCGTGATTTCTATTTAACTGCAACAGAAACAATTCATTATGGTTTAGCTGATGAAATTGCAACAAACGAGGTAATGCACGAAATTATTGAAATGACAAGCAAAGTTTGGGACTATCACGATAGTAAACAACAACGTTTATTAGAAAGTCGCGAAAGCGCTAGTTCAGGTCTTGACACACAAACACAAAATTAACTTTTGAATTTATTTCATAACTTTTCACAAAATAGCGCATCAAAGGGAGTTCTTTCAAAAAAAACGTAGTTTTTTTCAAAGAACCGAAGGTTTTTCAAAAAGCTTCGCTTTTTGGGAGAAGCGCGGTACTTTCAAAGGAAGAAGCAACGTAGTTTTTTTTGATAATCTTCGATTTTTGTTAGCACCAAAAAAAAAAAAAAAACTTTGTTTTTTTTTTTTTTTAAAGAACAAAAAGCAAAGCTTTTTGAAGATAACCGAAGGTTTTTTGATATGCACTCCCTTCTTCAATCTCCATAGGAGATTGAATATGGGTGGCTTTACAAAAATCGAAGATTTTTGTAGCGAAGCGCAAGAAGCGCAAGCCTGTCCGTAGGAAAAAAACCGTCGGTTTTTGAAAGGCTACAAAAATCGAAGATTTTTGTAACGGTGCAAGAAGCGCCACCAAAATCGGGAGGGAGTTCGCTTCTCCTCGCCTATTCGCCGTAGGCGAAACGAAGGAAAAAAACCGAAGGTTTTTTCGCAGAAGGCGTAAGGCGCAGGAAAAAACCTTTGGTTTTTGAACTCCCCTTGACACGCTATTTTTGTAAAGGGAGTTCAAAGAAGAAGCGCGCTTCTTCCGCGCTTCGCTACAAAAATCTTCGATTTTTGTACGCCTTTCTTCAAAAAAAACGCCGTTTTTTTTGACAACCTTCGGTTCTCTTTTTTGAACAGGCTTGCGCTGTCCTGTTCTTTCAAAAAAAACTCAGTTTTTTTGAAAGAACCGGTTTTTGAACTCCCTTTGATATGCTTCTTCTCGTTTTTTACAAAGTCAAAAACGTAGCGCTCCTCGCCTGTCAGAAGGAAACAAAACGAAGGTTTTTTTTCCTTCGTTGGCATGCACCGAAGGTGCAAAAAGCGCAAGCCTGTCCGTAGGAAAAAACCCTTCGGTTTTTTAAAGGCGAATAGGCTTGCGCTTCGCTACAAAAATCGAAGGTTTTTGAAAGGCGAATAGGCTTGCGCTTCGCTACAAAATCGAAGATTTTTGTAGCGAAGCGCAAGCCAACGTAGGAAAAATCGCTGCTGCGAGGAGAAGCGTTGCTCTATTGAAAGGTTATGTTTCGTAAAGAAGCGCGTCAATAAAAAAACCGCGCTTCTCCCTGCTACACAAACTTCTACAGTAAAACATAATGTTTTACTGTAGAAGTTTATTTCTTTACAAAAGAAATAAACATTTGTTTAATAAAATAAAAATAGAATACTTTCTTGTTTATTAATTTGCACTGTTGGCCGAGCGGATCAGGCATACGACTCATAATCGTACTTAGATAGGTTCAACCCCTATACGGTGCAATTTTGTAGAAGAAGTGCGCCACCTCGCCCGATGAGCAGGGGTGAGCGCCTCTCCTTGCTTTTAAAATCGTTTATAAGAGCTTCTTATCGTTTCTGTTATTAAAGTTTTCGATACGCTCCCTTCCTTGGGCAGGATTCTCTATTGAACTTCTTCACCTACTCTTCAAAAAACTGTAGGTTACATTTTTTACAAAGTCAAAAATGTCAACTTCTTCTTCTTACTCGCACCGTTTCAAAAAAGAGAACCAGTTGCAATTTTTGGGCGCCTGCGCCTTGGCTTTACAAAAATCGGGGGTTCAAAAAGCGAAGCGCTTACATTTTTTACTTTGTAAAAAATGTCAAGTCTCTTCACAAAAAACGGCGTTTTTGTCAAAAAGCAAAGCTTTTTGAAGACAACCTTCGGTTTTTGAACTCCCTCAAAAAACCTATGGTTTTATCAAGGAAGAAGCGCTTTGCTTTTTTAAGAAAGAGACGATTTTTGTAAAGGAGCGCAAGCCTTTCAAAACCTTTGGTTTTTTTCCTGCGCCTTTACAAAAATCTTCGATTTTTGTAGCCTTCTGTCAAAAAACCATAGGTTTATCAAAAAGCAAATCCATTTTTTTACAAAGTAAAAAAATGTCAAGTCTCTTTCAAGTCAAAAAGCAAAGCTTTTTGTTCTTTCAAAGGAAGAAGCAACGACGTTTTTTTTGGTGCGCTATTCAATCTCCGTAGGAGATTGAAGAAACCTTCGGTTCTTTGACAACCGTAGGTTTTTTGAGAAGAAGCGCGAATACATTTTTGACTTTGTAAAAAATGTCAAGTCTCTTTCAAAAAAAACTACGTTTTTTTTTGATAAGCGAAGCTTTTTGAACTTCTCAAAAAAAAACGTAGTTTTTTTTTGATAAGCGAAGCTTTTTGAACTTCTCAAAAAAAACGGAGTTTTTTTTGAAAGAACTTCTTCAAAAAAAACTCCGTTTTTTTGAAAGAAGCGGTACTTTCAAAAAAAACGGAGTTTTTTTTGATAATCGGGAGAAGCGATTTTTGTTAGCACCAAAGAACCTTTGGTTCTTTGAACAAAAAAACTACGTTTTTTGACTTGAAGCACCGTTTCAAATGCCATGCATGCACCGGTCCCTTCGGTTGCCCTGCCATGCATGCACCATTTCAAAACCCTTTGGGTTTTGAAGTGCAAAAAGCGCAAGGCAAGGCAAACAAAGGGTTTTGAAGTGCAAGAAGCGCAAGGCAACCAAAGGGTTTTGAAGTGCGAGAAAAAACCTTCGGTTCTCTTTTTTGAAAGGCTTGCGCTTCTCCGTAGGAAAAAAACCTCCGGTTTTTGAAGCGTCTCTTTCAAAAAACCTTTGGTTTTTTGATAAGCTCTGCTTTTTCAAAGAACCTTCGGTTCTTTGAACCAAAAAAACCTACGGTTTTTTTGAAAGAACGCTACAAAAATCGAAGATTTTTGTAAAGCCAGGAAAAAACAGGGAGACGCTTCTTCTATGTATTTACATATTGACAAAATTTCTTAAATTTATATAATTATATAAAACAACAAAAAAAAAAAAGAATGCGGGTATAGTTCAGTGGTAGAACACCTCCTTGCCAAGGAGGTTGTCGCGTGTTCGAGTCACGTTACCCGCTTAATAAAAGAAATAATCAAATCATCAAAAATAATAAAAGTATATTATAACAATAATGGCAAGATATATCGGTCCAAAATTAAGAATTGTTCGTAGAATTGGGAAATTACGTGGATTTACTCGTAAAAAACCTTTCCGACGTGTTTATCGTGGTAAAGGACCTTTAAATGGTAAAGTAATTCCACCAGGTCAACATGGTTTAGTGAAACTATTTAAAACACGTCCATATGATTCATGTGAATCGGATTATCTAATTCGCTTAAAAGTTAAACAACGTTTACGCTATAACTACGGTTTAACAGAACGCCAGTTAGTTAACTATGTAAGAAAAGCCAAAAAAATTAAAGAAGCAACAGGCCAAGTATTATTACAACTTTTAGAAATGCGCTTAGATAATATTGTTTTCCGTTTAAATATGGCACCAACTATTGTAGCGGCACGTCAGTTAATTAGTCATGGACATATTCGTGTAAACGGTAAAAAAGTTAATATCGCAAGTTACATGTGTAAACCAAAAGATGTTATTTCAGTTTCTATGAAAGAAAGATCTCTTCGTTTAGTTAATAAAAATCTTAGCGAATATTATAAACGTATGCGTTTTTATAAAAAACGTTTAGAAAAAACAGTTGCTTTTATTTTATTCAAACACGTGAAGCTTGTACCAAACATGGGTTCTGCATTACAATTAATTAGTCAAGGTCTTTTAAAAGTTAATAACAAACGAGTACGCACTCCAAACTACATTTGTAGTCCTAGAGATGTTTTATCTATTACAACTAAACAAGGTGTTCGTCAATTCAAGTTAGCTGAAATTTTTGGAACTTCTTCTACTAATACACGCTCTTCTGCAGGTCAAGCAGCTAATCAAAAAGGTTAAAAAAAAAGAATTTGAAATGCTGCAGAGCCTTCAGCAAGGCTACGCCGAATAACCACGAAATGTTGCGCATCAAAAAAGCGGAAGAAGCTTCTCGCTTCGCTCCGTAGGAAAAAAACCGTCGGTTTTTGAACTGCCTCCAAAAAAAACTACGTTTTTTTAAAAAGAAGCTGTCAAAAACTGAAGGTTATCAAAAAAAAACGTAGTTTTTTTTTGAAAGAAACGCTTATCAAAAAAACTACGTTTTTATCAAAAAGCAAAGCTTTTTGAAGAAAGAAGTTCTTCAAAAACCAAAGGTTTTTGATAAAGCTTCGCTTATCAAAAAAAACGTAGTTTTTATCAAAAAGCAAAGCGCTTCTTCTCAAAACCCAAAGGGTTTTGAAAGAAGAAAGAGACTTGACATTTTTTTACTTTGTAAAAAAAGTATTTGCTTTTTGTTCTTTCAAGTCTTTCAAAAAAACTAAGTTTTTTTGAAGAAGTTCAAGGAAGAAGCGCTTCGCTTTGTCTTCAAAAAAAACGTCGTTTTTTTGGTTCAAAGAACCTTCGGTTCTTTGAAAAACCTTTGGTTTTTTTCCTACGGAGAGACTTGACATTTTTTTACTTTGTAAAAAAATGGATTTGCTTTTTGTTCAAAGAACCTTTGGTTCTTTGAAAACCTACGGTTTTTTGGTGCTTACAAAAATCTTTGATTTTTGTACCGCGCTTCTCCCAAAAAGCAAAGCTTTTTGAAAACCTTCGGTTCTTTGACAAACTACGTTTTTATCAAAAAGCTTTGCTTTTTGAAGATAACCGAAGGTTTTTGATGAAGCGCTTTACTTTTTGAACTTCTCAAAAAACCGTAGGTTTTTTGAAAGAACTTCCCTTTTGAAAGAACAGCATTTCTTTTTTTATCTATAAGAATTATCAAATTATCTAGGACATTATAAGTCCTTAAAAAAATTGCCTATTTGGTCCTTTATTGTGGAGATGTTAAATACACTAACAATCCCAAAATTGCCTTTTTAGCTATTTCCTTGTTTATTACAGTGTAAGTAGGTACTAAAACACAATAAACAACGCAAATATATAAGCGCTTCTTATCGTTTTTCTGTTAAACTTCTTCGCCTACTCTTCTCGCCTTCTTTTCGGTTCGCCTGTTCAAAAACCAAAGGTTTTTGAAAGGCTTGCGCTTCGCGCCAAGGCGTAAAACCGTAGGTTACATTTTTTACTTTGTAAAAAAAATGTCAACGCATCAAGGGCAGTTCTTTCAAAAAAAAAAACTACGTTTTTTTGATAAGCTAATACATTTTTTACAAAGTCAAAAAATGTCAAGTCTCTTTCAAAAAACCGTAGGTTTTTCAAAGAACCGAAGGTTATCAAAAAAAACTACGTTTTTTTTCAAAGAACCGTAGGTTTTCAAAAAAACGAAGTTTTTTTGAAAGAACAAAAAAGCAAATCCATTTTTTTACAAAGTAAAAAAATGTCAAGTCTCTCCGTAGGAAAAAAACCAAAGGTTTTTCAAAGAACCGAAGGTTCTTTGAACCAAAAAAAACGCCGTTTTTTTTGAAGACAAAGCGAAGCGCTTCTTCCTTGAACTTCTTCAAAAAAACTTAGTTTTTTTGAAAGACTTGAAAGAACCAAAAAGCAAAGCGTCTCTTCAAAAACCAAAGGTTTTTGATAAAGCTTCGCTTTTTGAACTTCTTCAAAAAAACGTAGTTTTTTTGAAAGACTTGATAAGCTTCGCTTTTTGAACTTCCTTGTTCAAAGAACCGAAGGTTCTTTGACAAAACCGTAGGTTTTTTGAAAGCCTGTCGCCTTTCAAAAACCTTTGGTTTTTGAACAGGCGAACCGAAGGCCAGGCGAGCGAGGTTGTCAAAAACCGAAGGTTTTTGAAAGGGTAGGCGTAAGAACAAAAAGCAACGCTTTTTGCCAAATTGAAAGATAAGCACGTTAAAAACGCAATTTTAACACACATTGTTTAAGAAACAAAACTTTGTTCTTTTTATTTATGCGCTTCTTCGCGTTTCGTTAAATTTCCTATGGAAATTTAAGAGCTAAAGGCGAAGTGAATAGACGAAGCGAAAAAGCAAAAACTGCGTTTTTGTGGTTTTTTAAGCCTTCTTTTATTTCTAGGCTGTTTAAAAAAAAAACCTTTTGTTTTTACGACTTTCAAAAAAAAACCGAAGGTTTATCAAAAAGCAAAGCGCTTCTTCTCAAAAAACCTAAGGTTTTTTGAAAAAAGCGATACAAAAATCGAAGATTTTTGTTAGCACCAAAAAAAACATTGTTTTTTTTTAAAGAACAGGCATACAAAAATCGAAGATTTTTGTAGCGCTTCTTCTTCAATCTCCTATGGAGATTGAATAGCGCAAGCCGAGCTTTTACAAAAACAAAATATTTTTGTACGCGTAGCTCTTTTAAAAAACCACAAAGAGTACGCTGCTACGCACCGTTTCAAAACCCTTTGGGTTTTGAAGTGCGAGAAGAGCGTTTGTACAAAAGAACATTCTTTAAATTCTTAAACAAAAGCAAAATTAAAATACACATAACTATATGGCTGTACCAAAAAAACGTACAAGTAAATCTAAAAAAAATATTAGAAAAAATGCTTGGAAAACTAAGGTTGAAAAACAAGCTATTAGATCTCTTTCTTTAGCAAAATATCTTTTAAAAACAAAACCTGAAGACCCTGCTGTTGAAAAACTATTAAATCGTTTAAATGATGAAACTTCGTCACAAAAACCAATTGCGGAAGGCGAGGGAAATGACAAACCAAGTGATGCTAATTAATTGTAGCTCTTCTTTAAAAAAGAAAACATAGTTTTTTTTTTACGCTTGGCGTTGTTGCGCCTGTGTGGACCGCTGAAGGCGATTTAACTCCAAAAGACCGAGTGTTCTTAAAAAAAAACCACCTACAGCTTTCTTTTTTAATAAACCCTACGGTTTATCAAAACCGTAGGGTTTATTAAAAAAAAGCTTCTTTCGTCAAAAACAACGCGCTGCGCTTGCACCGTTTCAAAACCCGCGTGTCTTTCAAAAAAACGTAGTTTTTTTGATAAGCGAAGCTTTTTGAACGCCCTTCGGGCCCTTTGAAAAAAAACCGAAGGTTATAAAAAAAACGGAGTTGTCTCTTCAAAAACCAAAGGTTTTTCAAAGAACCGAAGGTTCTTTGAAAAAGCGAAGCTTATAAAAAAAAAAACTACGTTTTATCAAAAAGCAAAGCGTCTCTTCAAAAACCTTTGGTTTTTGACAAAGCGAATACATTTTTTTACAAAGTAAAAAAATGTCAAGTCTCTTTCAAAAAAAACTACGTTTTTTTTGATAAGCGAAGCTTTTTGAACTTCTCAAAAAAAAACGTAGTTTTTTTTTGAAAGAACTTCTCAAAAAAACGGAGTTTTTTTGAAAGACTTGAAAGAACTTCTTCAAAAAAACGTAGTTTTTTTGAAAGAACTTCCTTTGGCAGAAGCGAACCGGTTCTCTTTTTTTAAGAGGTGCATAGCGCTCCATTTTTGACTTTGTCAAAAATGTCAACTTCTTCTTAAAAACAACGCGCTTCTTCTCAAAACCTAACGTTTTTGAGAAGAAGCGCGTTGTTTTTTAATTGACAACTTCGCAAGGGTTTTGAAGGGATCAGTTGATCGTGCAAGAAAGGATCGGCTAAAAGGCGATGTGAATAAGGGACATTATATATAAAACCTTTAGGGTAGCCCGTATGCCCAATTTATATATATATAAATATAAGAGTAGCGCGCTTCTTCTTCACATCTCTTAAGGTGATGTGAATAGTGTGCGTTTTTTTCTTTCTTTTTCTTTAGCAAAGAAAGAGAAGCGCTTTTACTAAAGGTAGGGTAGTTCAAAAAACCTGAAAAAACACAAATTGAAGATTTTCAAAAAGCTGAAGGTTGCTTAAAAAAGAAAATGTAAACTTTTATAAAGAAGTTCTTTCTTCAAAAGCAAAGCTTTTTGTTCTTTCAAAAAACCGTAGGTTTTTTGATAACCTTCGGTTCTTTGAACAAAAACTACGTTTTTGTGAAAGAGATGCTTTGCTTCAATGTTAAAGAAGAAGCGTTGTAAATAAAATTAACTCCTCGCCTATTTTATCACTTGCTACGCTTCTTCTTACGCACTTCCTGTTTAATAGATTTCTATATACCAGAAAAGCCGAAAGCTAGTGCGAAAAGAAAAAGCGGGGTTGTTAGCTCTCCCTGCTTTTGACAAGAGAAGGGAAGCACAAAGTGATGGAATAATCAAAATTTATACTTTTCAGCGAACTCACTTATTTCTATTTTGTTATTTGTGAATACATTTTTGACAAAGTCAAAAATGTCAAGTTGATTTTATAAATTTTATATAATAATTGCCTTCCCTTCGTTGCTCTACGCATCACAGGTGCGTAGGAGCGAGAAGCGCAGGCCTTAAAGCATAAAAAAAATGACTCGTGTAAAACGTGGTAATGTTTCTCGTAAACGTCACAAAAAAATTTTAAAGTTAAATAAAGGTTTCCGTGGTTCAGCTTCAGTATTATTCCGTACAGCTAATCAACAAAGTATGAAAGCGTTACGTTATTCGTACCGTAATAGACGCCAGAAAAAACGTGACTTTAGAAGTGTTTGGATTACAAGATTAAATGCAGCAGTTCGTCGTTACGGATTAAATTATTCAGAATTCATTCATTATTTAAAAACGCGTAGCATCAAACTAAACAGAAAAGTTTTAGCACAATTATCTATTTGTGATCCAGAAGCCTTCACACAATTATTATTATTCTAGCCCTACTTTACTCTCACTCCCTGTCTTCTTCTATGCACTGGTTTTCTACACACTCTCGAAGAGGGGGATGTAAGGAAGAAGCGTGCTTAAAAGGAGAAAGAAAAGAGAAAGGCAAAGTGTACACCTATTTCTTCTTCTTGAATATCTTTGTTGCGTACAAAAATTTTAGATTTTTTGCCTGCGCCTTGTCTTTACAAAAATCTTCGATTTTTGTAAAGCGCAAGCCTTCTGTCAAAAAACCTATGGGTTTTTGAAGCACCGTACCCTTGCGCTTCGCGCATGGGAGTGCGAGAAAAAACCTTCGGTTTTTGAACAGGCGAGGAGCGCTGCAGCGTTACTTCGTTTAAGAAAATCTTCGTAGGATCTGGATTTCTTTTGGAGTTGGTTGATTCATAACTCCTACAGTGGCCCTGCTCCTGGTTCTCTTTCCTTTGGAAAGTGAAAGAAGAAGTAAAATCTCCTGCTTGCGCTCTTCAAAACTTAAAGAGTTTTGAACACCAGAAGAAGCGGTGCAAGCGCTAGACCACCAACAGCACAGGGGTGCAATTAAACAATAACAAGAACAAGAAAAGCGCAAAAACTATTAATAAACTTAATACGTTTTTTCTTTATTTAAAAGTCTATTTTAATAAGCATGAAGAAGCAACGTATTAAGTTTTATTTCGAATAAGTACAACAATAAAATAAGCCAAAGTTTTAAATAAACACAAAGCATAAGAAAAGGGGAGCTGTAGAAGCACTTCGCGCTTATAAACCATTTCAATATTAATATATAAAGGTTGTGCTTATTCTTCTTTAAAAAAAAAAACGTTAAATATTTTACTGCTGCATACATTTTTGACAAAGTCAAAAATGGAGCGCTTCTACATTTTTGACTGCTGCAGTGCTGTCCTACCCAGAGGGCAGGACAGCGCAAGCCTCTCGCTATCGCCTTACTCCGCACCGTTTCAAAACCTTTGGGTTTTGAAGTGCGAGAAGCGACTTTTCTTTCAAAAGGGAAGTTCTTTCACAAAAACGTAGTTTTTTTGGTAAGCGAAGCGATACAAAAATCTTCGATTTTTGTACGCATCAAAAACCAAAGTTTTTGAACTCCTCGCCTATTCGCCGTAGGCTTGCGCTTCTTTACAAAAATCTTCGATTTTTGTAGCGCCTTTCAAAAACCGAAGGTTTTTGAACAGGACAGCGCAAGCCAACGTAGGAAAAAAACCTTAGGTTTTTGAAAGGCGTAGGAAAAAACCTTCGGTTATCTTCAAGGAAGTTCAAAAAGCAAAGCTTTTTGAGGCGAAGCGAACTCCCTGCCGGTTCTCTTTTTTGAATTGATAAAAACGTCGTTTTTTTTTAAGAAAGCGCGAAGGTAGGGGTCTGTGTAAAGGTAGAAGAAGCGCAGAAAAGGAGATGCAAGTAGAAGAAGCGATGTAAATAAATCGACAATTTTAAAGGCAAGCGAAGATTTAAGGAATCTGTCTTGACTTTTTTTTACATTTAGTTTAAAATAATTTTAGCTTAGGTGCCCAGTGTTGAAGAAGCATGGAACAAGCTAATGGGAAGAAGCGTTTTAAAAAATTTGCCTGCTTAACTCAATCGGTAGAGTATCGGTTTTGTAAACCGAAGGTTAACGGTTCAACTCCGTTAGTAGGCTGTTAACACATAGAAACAACTGTACTTTGTTGTTTATACTGCACATTAAAAATGATTACGAAGAAGCGCCTTCAGTAAGACTTGGGCTTTTTTTAGCTCACACTTAGATTTAGAATCCTCCTTCACAAAAGGTAGCCAAAAGGCTGTCTTTGCCATAAGTACGCTTCTAGTCTTCTTGTGATTCCGTTTCAGAATCGGAAGCGAATTCTATTCCTGCATTGTTTCTTGTTCCCCTTTAAAAAAGGAAAGAAGAGACGTAGACTGTGGCACATACGCAGGCTAAAGGGAGAATGCTATAAGTTGGAAAGAATAAGCGGTGAGGTAATTAAAAATATTAATAACAACGCAATCAAAACTCTTGATTATTCACAAATAAATATGTATATTTATATATCAATAATTTTTTTAGTGCTTTCTTTTCGCTTACTGCACCTTACGGTACAGTGCTGCACTTCTCCTTCGAGGCCCTTCGGAATAGGCTCTTTAAAAAACCGTAGTTTTTTTAAAACCTTCGGTTTTTGGGTCCCTACCCTTCGGGTAGGGACGAAGCTAACCGTAGGGAGTGCAAGCACAGCGCAGAAATTCTTTTTACTAAAAAGAGCTTGTAGCTCAGTGGACTAGAGCACATGGCTACGAACCATGTGGTCGGGGGTTCGAATCCCTCCTGGCTCAAATATACATATAAAAATCGGTTTTTATATCATTTGATTTTGCACTATCTTCGGCAAGGAAGCTAGCTTTTAAAAAGAGAAGCAAAAACAACCAGTTCGCTACAAAAATCGAAGATTTTTGTACGCCTTTCAAAAACCTCAGGTTATCTTCAAGGAAGTTCAAAAAAAACATAGTTTTTACCAAAAAGCAAAGCTTTTTGAAGAAAGATACTTGACATTTTTTTACTTTGTAAAAAAATGTATTTGCTTTTTGTTCTTTACAAAAAACCTACGGTTTTTTGGTGCTAACAAAAATCGAAGATTTTGTACCGCGCTTCTTGCACTCCCGAAGGGACCGGTGCATAAAAATCTTCGATTTTTGAACGCCTTTCAAAAACCTTCAGTTTTTGAACAGGCGAACCCTTGCATGCACCGTTACAAAATCGAAGATTTTGTAGCGTTCTTTCAAGTCAAAAAGCAAAGCTTTTTGGTTCAAAGAACCGAAGGTTCTTTGGTTCTTTCAAAAAAACGGAGTTTTTTTGATAAGCAAAGCTTTTTGATAAAACGTAGTTTTTTTTGAGAAGTTCTTTCAAAAAAAACGTAGTTTTTTTTGATAAGCTTCGCTTTTTGAGACGCGAATCCATTTTTGACTTTGTAAAAAATGTCAAGTCTCTTCAAAAACCTTTGGTTTTTGACAAAGCGAATACATTTTTTTACAAAGTAAAAAAATGTCAAGTCTCTTTCAAAAAAAAAAACGTCGTTTTTTTTGAAAGAGTTCTTCAATCTCCTATGGAGATTGAATAGCGCAGAGACGTTCCATTTTTTTTACTTTGTAAAAAATGTCAACTTCTGCTTTCTTCGCTTTGCCTTTGGCAAAGCGAATAGGCGAGAAGAAGATAACATAGAATTCTTTTTTTTAAAGCAAAAAGTTAAAAATAATTTATATAAAAATAGAAATTTTTTGTTATAATAATAAATGCAATAAAGGTTAAAACATAAAATAAAAATAACGATATGATGAATTATAAATATTTTTGGAGATGCACGCAATGACAATTGCGATTGGTACTTATCAAGAAAAACGTACATGGTTCGATGACGCTGATGACTGGCTACGTCAAGACCGTTTTGTATTTGTAGGTTGGTCAGGTCTTTTATTATTCCCTTGTGCTTACTTTGCATTAGGTGGTTGGTTAACAGGTACTACTTTTGTAACATCTTGGTACACTCACGGTTTAGCAAGTTCTTACTTAGAAGGTTGTAACTTCTTAACAGCAGCTGTATCTACTCCAGCTAACAGCCTTGGTCACTCATTATTATTTGTATGGGGTCCTGAAGCACAAGGTGATTTAACACGTTGGTTCCAACTAGGTGGTTTATGGGCTTTCGTAGCTTTACACGGTGCTTTTGCATTAATTGGTTTCATGTTACGTCAATTCGAAATTGCTCGTTCAGTAAACTTACGTCCATACAACGCAATCGCTTTCTCTGCTCCTATTGCGGTATTCGTTAGTGTATTCCTAATTTACCCTCTAGGTCAGTCAGGTTGGTTCTTTGCTCCAAGTTTTGGTGTTGCAGCAATTTTCCGATTTATCTTATTTTTCCAAGGTTTCCATAACTGGACGCTTAACCCATTCCACATGATGGGTGTTGCTGGTGTTTTAGGTGCTGCTTTATTATGTGCTATTCACGGTGCAACTGTAGAAAACACATTATTCGAAGATGGTGACGGTGCAAACACATTCCGTGCTTTCAACCCTACACAAGCAGAAGAAACTTACTCAATGGTTACAGCTAACCGTTTCTGGTCGCAAATCTTTGGTGTAGCTTTCTCTAACAAACGTTGGTTACACTTCTTTATGTTATTCGTTCCTGTAACTGGTTTATGGGCGTCAGCTTTAGGTGTTGTAGGTTTAGCTCTTAACCTTCGTGCTTATGACTTCGTTTCACAAGAAATTCGTGCAGCTGAAGACCCTGAGTTCGAAACTTTCTACACTAAAAACATTCTACTTAACGAAGGTATCCGTGCTTGGATGGCTGCTCAAGACCAACCACACGAAAGATTAGTATTCCCTGAGGAAGTACTACCTCGTGGTAACGCTCTATAAGATTTTTTTTGAATAAAATCTTATAAATTAGTGCTATTCTGCCCTTTTTGTTAAAAAAAAAAGAAAGAAGCACTAGCTACGCCCTTTGGCGAAAAAGCTTTAAACATTATTAAAATTACAGTACTTCGCCTTATTTGGAGAATGTACTGTAATTTTAATAACAGTAATTTTCAATTTTCAATAGCGTTTGAAATTGAAGAAGTTCTTCAAAAAAACTAAGTTTTTTTGATAAAGCGAAGCGCTTCTTTTTAAAAAAAAAAACTACGTTTTTTTTTTAAAGAGACGATGCTTTAAAAATAAATATTGATTTTTTAGAGTGCTTGAGCCGTATGCGGTTAAAACTGCAAGTACGGATCTACGGGAGGTGGTAAATATGTTTACTTATTTTTTTATTTGCTTTTTTTATGCAGCACTGTTTGAAAGAAGAAGTTCAAATCTTCTTTAGAAGTGCACTGAATACGCACCTTTACAAAAATCTTCTATTTTTGTAGCGTTCTTTCAAAAAAAACTACGTTTTTTTTGAAAGAGACGCAAGCCTTTCAAAAACCTTCGGCTCAAAAACCTTCGGTTTTTGAACTCTTTTTTGAACAGGCGAACCCTTCTTCAATCTCCATAGGAGATTGAATATGGGAGTGCAAGAAGCGTAACTTCGAGAAGAAGAAGAAAGCGTTGCTCAAAGAACAAGGCAGCGGCGCAACTGCCCTCCCCCTTCTTCACCGAAGGTGAAGAAGGGCGTCAATAGGCTAAAGAAGCTAAAGAAGCATTTGTAAAAAAAAAAGAAAATAGAAAAAAAAACCTACCCTACAAAACCTGGTCATTTTTCACGTACATTAGCTAAAGGTCCAAACACTACAACTTGGATTTGGAACCTTCACGCTGATGCACACGATTTTGATAGCCATACAAGTGATCTTGAAGAAATCTCAAGAAAAGTATTCAGTGCTCACTTTGGTCAATTAGGTATTATTTTAATTTGGTTAAGTGGGTGCGACACGATGTAACATTAATAAGCGAGGAAAAATAAAAAAGGTTAAATAAAATAAAAGTATTTTACTTTGCAGCGCTTCTTCACATATCCAAAGGATATGTGAACAGGCAGCATAACAGTGCAACTCCAAAGCGATTCAGAAATAGCACAAGTCCGCCTATTCGCCTTTCAAAAACCTTCGGTTCTCTTTTTTGAACAGGCGAAACGAAGGAAAAAAAACCTTCGGTTTTTGAAAGTCTTGTGATCTTAAACTTTAACTTTTTTTATAAGCTTTTCTAGGTTTTTACAGAATCTTTGTAAATAAAAACCAAAAGATCTGTAATTCTTTTAAGAATTTGGAATTCTTAGATCGCATAAAATTCTCTTTGTTGAATTTTTAATAACAAAAATGAACGTAGAATTCAAAGTTTGTACTTTAACTTGAATTCATCTAGAAAACATTTAACCAAAGGGCAGTTCTTTCAAAAAAAACTACGTTTTTTTTTTGGCGCTGACAAAAATCTTCGATTTTTGTACCGCGCTTCTCCCAAAAAAGCAAAGCTTTTTGATAAACCTTCGGTTTTTGAACTGCCCGCAGAAGCGATATTTAATCTGCTTTTAAAATATCGTTTTCTATCAATGTCCTTCGGCTTGTGAAAACCCTTAGAGTTTTCAGAGATCAAAGAACGTTTATAAGAAATATTCAAAGTGTAAAGAGTTCATTTAAAGTTATTTATGTTCTGTTGAACTTCTAAAGAAGTTCAAGACAAGAATAGTTGGTGTTAAACGTGTAAATCTGTTAAATAGGTTTAACAGAATGGAAACTCAAAAAAATAAGATTCAATTAAATTGAAAAATAGTTTCAAATAAAAAACACTAACTGATGCAACCCTCACCCATATTCAATCTCCTATGGAGATTGAAGAAGGGCAAGAAAAGACAAGCGTGCTTCTTCTTTAAAGAAAAATGCCAATTTTTAGTGTTGAATCAATAATGGAATTTTCTCCATATTTATAATTAGGTTATTGCAACTTAAGTATTTTAACGCTGTAGCAGTTTTTATTTAAGTAAACCTTCTTATAAATAATATTGACTTTGAGTTTTTTCGTTTTTAAAAATGTTTCACCTTTTTTTATACAAAGTGTAAATATACAACAAACATTTATTGTTTTGCTCTACGTACCGCTGAAGCGGCTCTCAAAAGAGAAGTTCTTTTAAGTCTTTAAAAAAAAAAAACAAAGTTTTTTTTTTGATAAGCAAAGCGCTTCTTCCTTGTTCAAAGAACCTTCGGTTCTTTGACAAACTACGTTTTTTTGATAAGCGAAGCTTCTCAAAAAGCGAAGGTTTTTGAACTCCGGCTTGCGTCTCTTTCAAAAAACCTTTGGTTTTTTGAGAAGTTCTTTCAATTCAAAAAGCTTTGCTTTGTCTTCAAAAAGCAAAGCGTCTCAAAAAGCTTCGCTTTTTGAACTTCCTTGACAAAAACCTTTGGTTTTTTTTGAAGACAAACTTCGTTTTTTTGAGAAGTTCAAAAAGCGAATACATTTTTTTACAAAGTAAAAAAATGTCAAGTCTCTTTAAAAAAAAACGTAGTTTTTTTTGGAGAAGTTAAAAAAGCGAAGCTTTTTGAGACGCTTTGCTTTTTGAACTTCTTCACAAAACCTACGGTTATCAAAAAGCAAAGCGTCTCTTTCAAGTCAAAAAAACGTAGTTTTTTTGATAACCATAGGTTTTTTGAAGAAGAAGCGCTTCGCTTTTTGAACTTCTTCAAAAAAACGTAGTTTTTTTGAAAGACTTGAAAGAGACTTGACATTTTTTTACTTTGTAAAAAAATGTATTCGCGCTTCTTCTCAAAAAACCTACGGTTATCAAAAAAACTACGTTTTTTTGACTTGAAAGAGACTTGACATTTTTTTACTTTGTAAAAAAATGTATTTGCTTTTTCAAAGAACCTTCGGTTCTTTGAACCAAAAAAACTACGTTTTTTTTGAAAGAACGCTACAAAAATCGCTTCTCCCGATTTTTGTAAAGAAGCGCAAGCCTGTCCGTAGGAAAAAAACCTTCGGTTTTTGAAAGGCGCAGGAAAAAAACCTTCGGTTTTTGAACTCCCTTTGATATGCACCTCCGGTGCAAGCGGTTTTTGAAACAAACTGCACAACTCCGCTTTCTGCGTCTTTTCGAACCTTTTCTACCTTTTCACCGATCCTTTTCAACGCTGTTGGTGTTGCTTCGCTTGCACCGCTTCTTCTCTTGAAGATATCCAAGGATATCTTCAAGAAGAAGCGCAGTGCGTAGATGGCGAAAAGGAGTGAAGAGTGCGAAGAAGACCTCAGTATTTCATTTATATTATTGGCGATTCCCTTTGGGACCGTCAATATTATATAAAAGCGTATCTATATATTGTTTTTCTTTTGATTCTTTTATAAACTAGTTAATAGGCAGGAATGAAAAAGATCTTTTATTCTTTTACTTCATTATCTCCCAAAAATATCAAACTTTCGCTTTTATGAATCGCCTCTGTTTCACGATCACCTGTGCCAAGCTAAAGGTGTAGCTTTTGTTATTTATAGCGCTTCTTTGCTATAAATAATCGTTGAAGAAGCCTATCTGAACGAGAATCAAAAGCTTAAACAATAGGTTTTTTTTTTAAAGAGGCGCACGCAAAATAAAACGTGTTTCATTTTTATATATAAAAATGAAATAAAAAACCGCTTCTTATTTTCAAAAAGAAAATCTTCAATTTTAAAAAAGCTTCGTCTCTTCAAAAAAAACTACGTTTTTTTTTGGTGCGCTGTCCTGTTCTTTAAAAAAAAACGGCGTTTTTTTTGGTTCTTTCAATTCTTTCAAAACCCTTTGGTTTTGAGAAGAAGCGCTTTGCTTTGTCAAAAAAAAACCAAAGGTTTTTTTTGAAGACAAACGAAGTTTTTTTGAAAACCTTCGGTTACAAAAATCTTCGATTTTTGTAGCGCTTCAAAAAGCAAAGCTTTTTGATGCGCTTCTTTGAAAAACCTTCGGTTTTTGAAAGGCGCGCAAACCTTCGGTTTTTGAACCCCTTCTTCTTCGCTGTGCTTTGCACAGTGAAAAACAAGAAAACGGAGACGAAAAATAAAGCAAGTTTGAATAGCAAAAAAAAGGATTCATAAGACGTTTTTATATTGAACTTTCTATTAAATTTTTAAACTTAAACTATATTTAAGTTTATTCAATTTAAGAAATTGTTTATATGAAGAAGCAACGGTGCGCTTCCCTTCTTTAACAATCTCCTTAGCGCTTTCTTTTAAAGAAAAAACGTACATTTTTTACAAAGTAAAAAAGGTATTCGCTTTATAAAACAAAAACGTAGTTTTTTTGGGAGTTCAAAAAGCTTCGCTTATCAAAAAAAAACGTAGTTTTTTTTTTTGAAAGAGACGAACTTCTCTTTTGATAACCTTCGGTTTTGGATGAAGCGTTTTAGAATTGAAAGAACTGCCTGCTTTTGATAGGCCGAAGGTTTGATTGTTAAACAGGTAGCGCAAAAATGGATGATTTTGCTTAGAATTTTTGTTATTTGAAGATATTTTTATTAAATAATCTTATGTCAAACATTGGAACTACTGGACGTATCCCTTTATGGCTTGTTGGTACTGTTGTAGGAACACTAGCTATCGGTTTATTAGCTACTTTCTTCTATGGATCTTATGTTGGTTTAGGATCTTCTCTTTAATTTTATCTTTCTTACAACTGGACTAAAGTCTTTTAAAAAGTATAGAAAGAATTGACTTTATAAATCTTCCTTTATTATAGAAGAAGCGGAAGATTTATCTTTCGAATTGAATAATTTGAAGATAAAAATAATCTTGCGTTTCTTCTTGCATTTTCAACGCCTCTGCCCTTCGTCTAAAAACCCGAGGAACAACAGGCGAAACAAGAAATAGACGAAAGGCAAAAGATTTATACAATATCCTTAAACTAAAATTTGCATTAATTTTCGTAATAATTTTTTTTGAAGTGTGAGCGTAGCTCGCTAAATTTTTTTTGTTTTTTACGTTTACTCTATTATTAGGGTGGTACAATCCTAACCTTTAGTAGGACGTAAAAATAAACAAAAAGTTAAAAACGGTTTTTATAAAAGAATGTTTTAGAAAAAGCGCGTTTCCTTGCTTGAAGAGCAAAGGGAAGAAGCGAGCGTTTTAATTAAACTTGTCCTCTCCCTTCTTTTACGATCACCTACACGTGTTGTAAAACAAAAAGAAAACGCACTCTTTAGCCGAAAGCGAAGCGTATAAAAACATTTATTAACAATTGAAAAATATAGGAAATTTTTATAGAAGAAGCGTGTTCTTTTAAAAAGAAGAACGGGAAGAACTTCTTCAAAAAAACGTAGTTTTTTTTTGGAGGCAGTTCTTTCAAAAAAACGCCGTTTTTTTGAGAAGTTCAAAAAGCGAAGCGCTTCTTCTTCAAAAAACTTACGGTTTTTTGAAAGAGACGCTTTGCTTTTTGATGCGAAGCGAACTCCCTTTACAAAAATCGCTTAAAAAAAAAACCTCTGGTTATCAAAACCTTAGTTTTTTTTGAAAGAACCTATTTTTGTGGCGCTTTGCTTCTTCCTTTGAACTCCCTGCATAAAAATGCTTACGCTAATAGCATCGTTATTATTGATTAATAATAATTTTCTGTATTTTTTAATTGGTTATTTTTTATTTCAAATTTAAGTTAACTTTATTGAAAGTGCAAATAATAAAAGAAAGACTTAAATTTAATAAAATTTAATGTAGTGTAAAAAAGAAATTTTTAAAAAATATGATTAATCCTTTATTAGAAATTGCTGAAGTTTCAGTTGGACAACATTATTACTGGAAATTAGGTGAATTTGAAGTACATGGTCAAGTACTAATTACTTCTTGGGTTGTTTTTGCTATTATTTTTGCTTTATCTTTTTTAGGTAATAGTAATTTAAAGAAAACTCCTGATGGATTCCAAAACTTCACAGAGTTAGTTACTGAATTTATTCGTGATTTAGCTAAAACACAAATTGGGGAAGAAGAATATTTAAAATGGGTACCGTTTTTAGGAACTATTTTCTTATTCATTTTTGTATCTAACTGGTCTGGTGCATTATTACCTTGGCACGTTATTGAAATTCCAAATGGTGAATTAGCAGCACCAACAAATGATATTAATACTACTGTAGCGCTAGCCCTGTTAACATCAATCTCTTATTTTTACGCAGGTATTAGTAAAAAAGGTTTAGGCTACTTTAAACGTTACGTTTCACCAGCAGCATTCCTATTACCAATTAACGTACTGGAAGACTTTACCAAGCCCCTATCATTAAGCTTCCGTTTATTTGGTAACATTCTTGCTGATGAACTAGTTGTTGGTGTATTGGTAGCTCTTGTTCCTCTTATTATTCCTATTCCAATTATGTTATTAGGTGTTTTCACTAGTGCTATTCAAGCTTTAGTATTCTCAACATTGGCAGGCGCTTACATCGGTGAAGCTGTAGAAGATCATCACTAATTTTCGGCTTTTCTTTTTGGCTTATCTAAAGGTAGACGTAAGCTGCAGCGGTCCGGCGGCGTCGAAGAAACGCAACGCTACATTTTTACTTTGTAAAAAATGTAGCGCTTCTTCTTTGAACAGGCTTGCGCTTCGCTTCTACGCCTTCTACTTGAAATTTTTGACAAAGTCAAAATATAGCGGCCTTTAGTAGTTTTTGAAAAAGCGAAGAGGGTTGTTTTTTCCTTAGGAGCGAGCTTCTTCTCAATCCTCATAGGAGATTGAAGAAACCAAAGGTTGTAAAAAAACTCAGTTTTTTTGAAGAAAGCGCAAGCCTTTCTTTGTCCGAAGGACAAGCTTTTTGCAAATGAAATATTTAAAAAGCAAAGTGATAAATAAAAAGTTTTATACTTATACAAGCTATCCATTTCTATTCGTTTTCAATTTTTAACCTATAAAGTCTGTTAAAACTTATAAAAATGAGGAAACTGTATAAGTGTTTTATTTACAAAATTATCTTTTAAATTTGGTTAAAGATAAAACTAAGAACAAAAAAGAGATATCAAAAGTTTTCTGAATATGAAATAACAGTTATTATAACTGTTAAAGCTAAAATTGTTGTATGCTTTGTTTTTTTAAAACACGACGTTTTAAAAAACACGACGTTTTTTAAAAGAAGCGCTATTCTTCTTGAAGCTCGCCTTTTCGCCTATTCGCCTTTCAAAAACCTTCGGTTTTTGAACAGGCTTGCGCTTCTTTACAAAAATCTAAGATTTTTGTAAAGAAGCGCAAGCCACGAAGGAAAAAACCCTTTGGTTCTCTTTTTTGAACAGAAGAGAGTGCGAGAAGGCGAGGAACGCTATTCAATCTCCGTAGGAGATTGAAGAAATCGCTGCAGCGTTTTTTTGGACAAAGGAATCAACAATTTCAATTTACAAAGAATAATTCAATCTGCGTTGCGCCTACGCCTAAGGCGAGGCGAAATTTCAATTCAAATTATGAAAGATTTTACAACATATTTATCAACAGCACCTGTAGTAGGATTAGGTTGGGCTATTTTTACAGCTGGTTTATTAATTGAAATTAACCGCTTTTTCCCAGATCCACTTGTTTTTTCTTTTTAATAAATAATTATTAGCGCGCTTCTTCTCCCTGCGCTTCGCTTCAAAATCCTAATAATTTTGATAAGCCTTTGTTCTTTCGAAAAAACGCTTCTTCTCGTTTGTTTGGATTTCTTCAAAAAAACCGCTTCTACATTTTTGACTTTTCTCGCACTTCCTGCCCTGCCTTCGGCAAGGCAGGGGCCGGTGCTTCAAAAAAACCTAAGGTTTTTTGACAAGAAGAAGCGGCGCCAAAATGTCAACTCGTTTTTTGATAGAAGAAGCGCGCTTCTTCTATCAAAAAAAACGACGTTCCATATTTTCTTCAATCTCCTACTCTTCAAAAAAACGTAGGTTTTCTAAAAAAGGAAGAAGTTATTGAATTTCTTTTTAAGAAATTCAAGACGTAGTTTTTTTTTTGATAACCGAAGGTTTTTGATGCGCACAAAAATCTTCGATTTTTGTAGCGCTTTGCTTTTTGTTCTTTCAGTTCTTTCAAAAAAACTACGTTTTTTTGAAAGAAGAAGCGCTTTGCTTTTTGTTCTTTCAAAAAAAACTACGTTTTTATCAAAAAGCAAAGCTTTTTGAAGATAACCGGTTCTTTAAAAAAAAAAAAAACGAAGTTTTTTTTTTTTTGATAACCGGAGATTTTTGACGAATCGGTTCTTTGAACAAAACGGAGTTTTTTGACTTGTGCGCTTCTTGCACTTGCGCTTCGCGCACCGAAGGGACCGGTGCATGCAGAGATTGAATAAAGTTAAAAATGTAGAGACGTTGTTTTTTGAATTGAAAGAAGCTAAGTGCAAGCCTTTTCGCCTTAGCGCTCCGAAGGAAAAAAAACCTTTTGTTTTTTTTTCCTTCGTTTCTCGCACTTCAAAACCCTTTGGTTGCCGAAGGCATTTGAACTGGTGCGGAGTAGGCGAAACGAACACATTAACGATAAAAATATTTCTATAAATATTCGACGTTTCTTTTTTGAAAAGTCATTGTTTTATATATAAATTTTAAAAATGCCTACAATTCAACAATTAATTCGTTCAGCACGTAAAAAACAAACAGATAAATCAAAAGCACCTGCTTTAAAATCATGCCCACAAAGAAGAGGTATTTGTTTACGTGTATATACAGTAACACCTAAGAAACCTAACTCTGCTCTTCGTAAAGTTGCGCGTGTTCGTTTAACTTCTGGTTATGAAGTAACTGCTTATATTCCAGGGGTAGGTCATAACTTACAAGAACATGCTGTAGTTTTAGTACGTGGTGGTAGAGTTAAAGACTTACCAGGTGTTCGTTATCACATTGTACGTGGTACACTAGATACAGCCGGTGTTAAAAACCGTGTACAAAGTCGTAGTAAATATGGTGTAAAAATGGCTTCAAAAACGGCTTCAAAAACGGCAGCTAAAAAATAAATAGAAATAAAAGAGTTGAAAAAGCGAAGCGTCTCTTTCAAAAAACCATAGGTTTTTTGAAGAAGAAGCGCTTCGCTTTTTGAACTTCTCAAAAAACCTTAGGTTTTTTGAAAGAGACGCTGTCCTTCGACGCTCCGAAGGAAAAAAAACCGCTTGCACCGGAGGTGCATATCAAAGGCAGTTCAAAAATAGAAGGTTGTCAAAAAAAAAGCCGTTTTTTTTTTTAAGAGACTTGACATTTTTTACTTTGTAAAAAATGTAAGCGCTTCGCTTTTTAATGCGCGCTTTTTGAACTTCTTCAAAAAAAACGTAGTTTTTTTTTTAAAGAGTTCTAAAACTGAAGGGTTTTGAGAAAGTAGTTTTATCAAAAAGCAAATACATTTTTTGACAAAGTAAAAAAAATTTCAAGTCTCTTTCAAAAAGAAGTTCTTTCAGTTCTTTCAAAAAACGGAGTTTTTTTATAAGCAAAACGTCTCTTTCAAGTCTTTCAAAAAAACTACGTTTTTTTGAAGAAGTTCAAAAAGCGAAGCGCTTCTTCTTCAAAAAACCTATGGTTTTTTGAAAGAGACGCTTTGCTTTTTGATAACCGTAGGTTTTTTGAGAAGAAGCGCGAAGCCTTTTGAACTTCTTTGTTCTTTCAAAAAAACTTCGTTTTTTTGAAAACCTACGGTTCTTTGAAAAAAACTACGTTTTTTTGATAAGCAAATACATTTTTTACAAAGTAAAAAATGTCAAGTCTCGCTTCTTCTTCCAAAAAAAAACGTAGTTTTTTTTGATAAGCTTTGCTTTTTGAACTTCTTTGAGTTCAAAAACCTTCGGTTATAAAAAAAAAAACTACGTTTTTTTTTTTGAAAGAGAACGTAGTTTTTTTTGATAAGCGAAGCGCTTCGCTTCTGCCCTTGAACTTCTTTCAAAAAAAACGCCGTTTTTTTTGAAAGAATTGAAAAGAACTGCCAAACTCTAAAAGAATGAGAAGAAGCTTCTCTTTTTTTATATTATTTAGTATAATAAGTAGTAAATATTGTTAAAAACAATTTCTCGCTCCGCTTCGCCTCTTCGCTTTGCCTTAGGCAAAGCGAAGAGGCTTTCAAAACCCTTCGGTTCTCTTTTTTGAACAGGCGAGGAGAAGCGAGATTGGTGGGCGTAGCCAAGTGGTAAGGCAGTGGATTGTGACTCCACCATTCGCGGGTTCAAACCCCGTCGTTCACCCATAATAAAAGAATAGAAAAATATGTTGTTAGCTTAATGGTAATGTCAAAAAAATATAAAAAATTTTCTTATGAGTAAAATTTATGATTGGTTCGAAGAACGTTTAGAAATTCAATCAATTGCTGACGATATTACAAGTAAATACGTTCCACCACATGTAAACATTTTCTACTGTATTGGTGGTATTACATTCACTTGTTTCTTAGTACAAGTTGCTACTGGTTTCGCAATGACATTCTACTACCGTCCTACTGTAGCTGAAGCTTTTGCTTCTGTACAATACTTAATGACAGACGTTAACTTTGGTTGGTTAATCCGTTCAATCCACCGTTGGTCAGCTAGTATGATGGTACTTATGATGATTCTACACGTTTTCCGTGTATACCTTACAGGTGGTTTCAAACGTCCACGTGAGTTAACATGGGTTACTGGTGTTATTATGGCTGTTTGTACAGTTTCATTTGGTGTAACTGGTTACTCATTACCTTGGGACCAAGTAGGTTACTGGGCTGTTAAAATCGTAACTGGTGTACCAGAAGCAATCCCTGGTATCGGTGGTCCTTTAGTTGAATTACTACGTGGTGGTGTTGGTGTAGGTCAAGCAACTTTAACACGTTTCTACAGCTTACACACATTCGTTTTACCTTTATTAACTGCTGTATTTATGCTTATGCACTTCTTAATGATCCGTAAGCAAGGTATTTCAGGTCCTCTATAAGGTATAAATAGAATTTAAATAGCATTCTTTTTCTACGCACCTACGTTGTGAGAAGACGAACTGCAGCAAAGTTTAATATTTCAATTTAAAAAGAGTGTTATTCTCGCCTTTTCACCTTCTACGCGCTACTCTTCGCTACAAAAATCTTCGATTTTTGTACTGCTCTGCGCTACAATGCACTGTTCCCTCGGTGCAAACGGTGTTCTTTAAAAAAAAAGTTTTTATGCTCCTTGCCTTCTGTAAAAAAAACCTAAGGTTTTTTTAATAGGGAGAGTTATCAAAAACGGCAGGGAGTTCAAAGGCAGTTCGCTTCATCAAAAACCTTCGGTTATCTTCAAAAAGCTTTGCTTTTTGGTTCAAAGAACCGTAGGTTCTTTGAAAAAAAACGTAGTTTTTTTTGATAACCTAAGGTTTTTTCCTTCGTTAGCGCTTGCACCTTTGGTGCATAGCGCTACAAAAATCGAAGATTTTTGTATGCCTGTTCTTTTAAAAAAAAAAACTTTGTTTTTTTTTTTTTGGTGCGCTCCTTGCACTTCAAAACCCAAAGGGTTTTGTGCTGACAAAAATCTTCGATTTTTGTATCGCTACAAAAATCTTCGATTTTTGTAACGGTGCATGCAAACCGAAGGTTTTTGAAAAGCGAATGCGAAGCGAATTCCCTGCCGGTTTTGAACCCTTCCACATTTTTGACAACGTAAAAAATGTACGTTACATATTTTCCTTTGTAAAATATGTCAACTTCTGCTTTTGAAGAAAGAAGCTTTATAAAAAAAAACGACTTTTTTGAATAAAAAGCGGTTTTTTATCGCGCTCCCTTCGGTTCGCCTACGGCGACAAGTGCGTAGAAGGCGTAGAAAAGAAGTTTTATTTTCAATATTCAAAAAGTAAGAATATCTTATTTAGGGTATTTTTACTTACTTGAAGAGATAGCGTCAAATGTTTTAGTATTCTGTTAAAAAGCAGTCATAAAAAAAAAGAAAAATGAAAGTACGTGCATCAGTAAAAAAAATCTGCGATAACTGTCGTGTAATTCGAAGAAAAGGAACTGTAATGGTTATTTGTTCTAACCCTAAACATAAACAACGTCAAGGTTAATTGATTTTGTTTTTTTAGCTATTCACATCACCAATCGCTTAAGGCTTCTTCAATGCACCACTTCTTCTTGCATCGATCTCCTGCCTTGTCAAAGGCAGGTCTCGCCTTCGTCTAAAAAAAACAGCTGTTTTTTTTGAAGGGCTGCGCTCTTTGTCTTGAACCTCTTTTAGAAGTTCAACAGAAATAGCAGCGCAACTCCAAAGGAGATGTTAATAAATATGTGAAGAGCTCTATTTATTGAAGATCTTCGCTGCAGCTGAGTTATTTGCTGCACTCCCTTTAGTTGCGCAGTTCTTTAAAAAAACCGCTTCTTCTTGCTTTAAAAAAAAAATTATGTTTTATTCAACAAACAGGCCTTTGGGGTTATTAAAAGCTGAAGCAAATTCTCTTTCAATTCGCGCTTCTCCCTGCCAATTATCGCCTCTTCGCTACAAAAATCGCTTCTCCCGATTTTTGTAGCGAAGAGGCGTAAAAACCGGAAGAAGCTTTTTTTTAAGAAGATAGCGAAGATTTTAGACAACAACAAGAATAAGTCCACGCCTTGGTGAGGCGGTAGTAAAACTTAAAAAGTATCATACAAATATAAAGCTATATTTGTATGATACTTTTGCGCAAACCTACAAGTTTGACAGCAAGCTATTTGCTTACAATTTGCTTCAATTGATCAGTTTCTTCATGGAATGGAATAACGCTGCAGCCACTCCGTTACATGGAATATTTTACATTAGAAATAATGTAAGCGCCCTCTTCGCTTTGCGAAGATGACAGCGCGTGTGATTTATACCCCCAGGGGAATTCGAATCCCCGTTTCCTCCGTGAAAGGGAGATGTCCTAGGCCTCTAGACGATGGGGGCCTTTCTTTTTTTATTTTATTATAAAGTTTTTTATTTAAAATGTCAACACATACTGTAAAGTACTCGCCATACTCGAAGAGTAGAATAAAAAAAAAATAAGTATAATTATTTCAATAAAAGTATTTATTACATTAATAAAAATAAAAAATTAAGTTAAAATAATTTTAGTATAAAACGTACTTTGAAAAAATCTTACATTATCTGCACTCCTTGCCTTCTTCGCTTCTTTAAAAAACCTACGGTTTTTTAAAAGGCAAGGGAACGGTACATGCAGTACTAAAAAAGTTTTTTTAAAGAACGCTTTTCGGCTTATCTTCAAAAAACCGTAGGTTTTAGAAACCGTAGGTGCTTCAAAAAAACCGTAGGTTTATCAAAAAACAGCGCGTATCTTTCAAAAAACCTACGGTTTTTTGAGAAGAAGCGCGAATACATTTTTGACTTTGTAAAAAATGTCAAGTCTCTTTCAAAAAAAACTACGTTCTCTTCCTCTTCAAAAAAAACTACGTTTTTTTTCAAAGAACCGATTCGTCAAAAACCTCCGGTTATCAAAAAAACGTACATTTTTTACAAAGTAAAAAATGTCAAGTTTGTCTTCAAAAAAAACCAAAGGTTTTTGTCAAGGAAGTTCAAAAAGCGAAGCTTTTTGAGACGCTTTGCTTTTTGAAGACAAAGCAAAGCTTTTTGAATTGAAAGAACTTCTCAAAAAAACGTAGTTTTTTCAAAGAACCTACGGTTCTTTGAACCAAAAAGCTTTGCTTTTTGAATTGAAAGAATTGACAGAACCTATTTTGTAGCGCGTTATTTTTGAATTGACAGAACTGCAGCAATAGTTTACTGTTATTTTTTAGTGGATTTTATTCTATTTCCTTTCCTTGGAAAGTGAAATAGAATAATAGTACAAAAAAAATTAGTAAAATCACTCGATAAATTGGCTTATATTTTAATTTCTCTTATGGCATCAACCCTTAGGCAGGTAAGAAAATAATCTACTTATTTTTGAATGTGTTTGTTTTTAAAAAAAGCAGTATAAGGGCAAGCGAAGAAATAGAGAAAAAAAATTAAAAAAAAAAAATAATATGGCACGCGCAAAATTTGAACGTAAAAAACCACACGTAAACATTGGTACAATTGGTCACGTTGACCACGGTAAAACTACATTAACAGCTGCAATTACAATGACATTAGCTGCTAGTGGTGGTGCACAAGGTAAAAAATATGATGAAATTGACTCAGCACCAGAAGAGAAAGCACGTGGTATTACTATTAACACAGCACACGTTGAGTATGAAACAGCAAACCGTCACTATGCTCACGTAGACTGTCCAGGTCACGCTGACTACGTAAAAAACATGATTACAGGTGCAGCACAAATGGACGGTGCAATTTTAGTAGTATCAGGTGCTGATGGACCAATGCCTCAAACAAAAGAGCACATTCTATTAGCTAAGCAAGTAGGTGTACCAAACATTGTTGTATTTTTAAACAAAGAAGACCAAGTAGACGACAAAGAATTATTAGAATTAGTAGAATTAGAAGTTCGTGAAACTTTAGATAAATATGAATTCCCGGGAGATGAAATTCCAATCGTTCCTGGTTCAGCATTATTAGCTTTAGAAGCTTTAGTTGAAAACCCTAAAACTCAACGTGGTGAAAACCCATGGGTAGACAAAATCCATGAATTAATGGATAAAGTAGATAGTTACATTCCAACTCCTCAACGTGAAACAGACAAACCATTCTTATTAGCTGTTGAAGACGTATTATCTATTACTGGTCGTGGTACAGTAGCAACAGGACGTGTTGAACGTGGTACTTTAAAAGTAGGTGAAAACGTTGAAGTTGTAGGTTTAAAAGATACTAAAACTTCAGTTGTTACTGGTTTAGAAATGTTCAAGAAAACATTAGATGAAACTATGGCTGGTGACAACGTTGGTGTTTTATTACGTGGTGTTCAAAAGAAAGAAATTGAACGTGGTATGGTATTAGCTAAACCAGGATCAATTGCACCTCACAATAAATTTGAAGCACAAGTTTATATTTTAACTAAAGAAGAAGGTGGCCGTCACTCTGCTTTCTTAGTTGGTTACCAACCTCAATTCTATGTACGTACAACAGACGTAACTGGAAAAGTAACTTCATTCACTCACATTCAAATGCGTAACCCTTCTTCAGTTGCTGAAGAAAACTCAAACAAAATGGCTATGCCAGGTGACCGTATCAGTATGGTAGTTGAATTAATCAACCCAATTGCCATTGAAAAAGGTATGCGTTTCGCTATTCGTGAAGGTGGCCGTACTGTAGGTGCTGGTGTTGTTACATCTATTATTCAATAATTTTATTAAAATATGTATGGGCTTTTTTTAAATATTTCTTTAATAAAAGCACATACATATTTTTCTTGTTTTATATAAAAAAAGGACTTGCTTTTTATCAAAAAAATTCTATTATTATAATAGCTGATAAGAGATAAGATCAAAACTTCAAAACATAGGCCCATAACTCAGTCGGTAGAGTGACTGCCTTACAAGCAGTAGGTCATCGGTTCAAGTCCGGTTGGGCCTAAATAAATAAAAGTGTTAAAGTGTAGTAACGATGCCCTTGCACTTCTCACTTCTCGCCTACCTTTCAGGAAGGCGTAAGCAGGCTGTTCAAAGGCAGTTCGCTTCTTCTCTCGCTATCGCCTACTCCGCTACAAAAATCTTCGATTTTTGTACGCCTTTCAAAAACCGAAGGTTTTTTTCCTACGGACAGGCTTGCGCTTTTTGCACTCCCGAAGGGACCGGTGCATGCCAACGAAGGTGCGAGACGCGACTGTTCTTTCAAAAACAACATTGTTTTTGTCTTCAAAAAAAACCAAAGGTTTTTTTTGACAAAGCAAAGCTTATCAAAAAAACTACGTTTTTTTGAACGAAGATAACAGGAAGAATCGGTTCTCTTTTTTGAAAGGCGCTGGAAAAAACCGAAGGTTTATCAAAAAAGCAAAGCGCTTACATTTTTTACTTTGTAAAAAATGTCAAGTCTCTTCACAAAAAACGGAGTTTTTTTTTTGACAACCTTCGGTTTTTGAACTGCCCTTTGAAGCGGTACAAAAAATAGAAAATTTTTTCCTTCGTGGCGCTTGCACTCCTTACAAAAATCTCCTATTTTTGTAGCGCTTCTTGCACTTGCGCTTCTTGCACTTCAAAACCCTTTGGTTGCCTAAGGCATTTTAACCGAAGGGTTACATTTTTTACAAAGTAAAAAATGTCAAGTCTCTTTCAAGTCAAAAAGCAAAGCTTTTTGATAACCATAGGTTTTTTGAGAAGTTCAAAAAGCAAAGCTTATCAAAAAACCTATGGTTTTTTGAAAGAGACGCTTCGCTTTTTGAACGCTACAAAATCTTCGATTTTGTAACGGTGCATGCACCGAAGGGACCAGTGCATGCATGGGTGGCGCATGCACCTTTGGTGCATGCGCAAGCCTGTCCGTAGGAAAAAAACGGAAGGTTTTTGAAAGGCTACAAAAATCGAAGATTTTTGTAACGGTGCATAGCGCTACAAAAATCGAAGATTTTTGTATGACTGTCCGTAGGAAAAAACATTTTGTTTTTTCTCGCACTTCAAAACCCGAAGGGTTTTGAAAAGGTGCTTCAAAAAACCTCTGGTTTTTTGACAGAAGGCTACAAAAATCGAAGATTTTTGTAAAGGCAAAAGCACCAAAAAAAACTACGTTTTTTTTTGAAAGAACTCCAAAAAACGGCTTTTTTTTTTGAAGAAGTTCTTCAAAAACCAAAGGTTTTTGATAAAGCGAAGCGCTTACATTTTTTACTTTGTAAAAAATGTCAAGTCTCTTCAAAAAAACGGAGTTTTTTTTTTGACAACCGAAGGTTTTAGAACTCCCTTCAAAAAAAACTACGTTTTTTTTTTTAAAGAGACGCTTCTCTTTTTGATGCGCTGTTTTTGAATAGAAGAAGAAGCGATTTGCAAAGCAAGCACAAGCCTTTAGCTAGCGAAGATAGCTTTTGGAAAAGGGTTGCTTTTTAAACGGACTACGGTTCAAGTGAGCTTTCAAATAAAAATCATAACTTATAAAATTTTGAAACAAACGAATCTGCAAACTAGTAATTTCATTATATAATGGAGTGTTTTTATAAACCAATAATGCGTTTAACAATAAAAATCTTGTCAGATACTATAAGTAAATGTATAATCAATAATATTATTAGATAGATCAAAAAGATAAAACGGGATGTAGCGCAGTTTGGTAGCGCATGTGCTTTGGGAGCATAGGGTCGCAGGTTCGAATCCTGTCATCCCGATAAGTAAAATATTAGAATTAATTAAGATAACGTTGTTTTTCAGCTTCCTTTTCCTTTGGAGCGCTTTCAAAAACCTACGGCCTCTTCAAAAAAACATTTGTTTTTTTTTTTTGTGCACCAAAGGCTGCACTATTCAATCTCCATAGGAGTATGTCAACTTCTGCTTTTGAATTGACAGAAGGCGTAAGAAAGAAGCGAAGCGAAGAGATGTAAATAACGCGCAAAGACAAACAAGCGCGTTTCTGTTATAAAAAAAAAGCGGATGTGTTTTCAACAAATAAAATAGAAAAGAAAAACAAGTTTAAATCGAATTTTTACCTTTTGCACGTTTCTCGCTTCTCGCTACTCTCGCTTCTCTCGCTTCGAGAGAAGCGAGAGAAGCGAGAGACTGTTTTTATCAAAAAAAGCTTCTTCCGTTTTTTGATAAACCGGTTCTTTAAAAAACTGTGTTTTTTGATAAACCGGTTCTTTCAAAAAAACTACGTTCTCTTCAAAAAAAACGTAGTTTTTTTTGATAACCTTCGGTTTTTGAACTCCCTTTGATATGCACTTGCGTCTCTTTCAAAAAACCTTTGGTTTTTTGAGAAGTTCTTTCAAAAAAAACTACGTTTTTTTTGATAAGCTTCGCTTTTTGAGACGCTCTGCTTTTTCAAAGAACCTTCGGTTATCAAAAACCGTAGGTTTTTGAAAGAACCAAAAAAAACTACGTTTTATCAAAAAGCAAAGCTTTTTGAACCAAAGAACCGTAGGTTTTCAAAAAAACTGCGTTTTTTTGAAAGAACAAAAAAGCAAAGCTTATCAAAAAAAAAAAACAAAGTTTTTTTTTTTTAAAGAATTGAAAGAACGCTACAAAAATCGAAGATTTTTGTAACGGTGCAAGCGGTTTTTGATGGGAGGAGGGTTCAAAGAAGTTTTTTCAATTCAAAAAGCAAAGCTTTTTGGTTCTTTCAAAGGAAGAAGCAACGTAGTTTTTTTTGATAACCGTAGGTTCTTTGATTCAAAAAGCAAAGCTTTGTCAAAAAAAACACGGTTTTTTTTGAAGACAACTTGACATTTTTTACTTTGTAAAAAATGTACGTTTTTTTGAAGAAGTTCTTTCAAAAAAAAACTACGTTTTTTTTTGAAGAAAAAGCGCTTCGCTTATCAAAAAACCTACGGTTTTTTGGGGAAGAAGCGAGACTTGACATTTTTTTACTTTGTAAAAAAATGTATTCGCTTTGTCAAAAACCTTTGGTTTTTGAAGAGACGCTTCGCTTATCAAAAAACCTACGGTTTTTTTAAAGATACGCGCTGTTTTTGAATAGAAGAAGGCAGTTCAAAAAGCGCTGCAGCGCTTTTTGATGCGTTGAAATTTTTGACAAAGTCAAAAATGGAGCGCTTTTAATAATTTTGCCTCGCCTTTTTAGTTGCACCACTTCTTCTTGCACCGATCTCTGCCTTACCAAAGGAAGGACAGAGTTATCTAGAACTTCTAAAGAAGTTAAATAGAAGAGTGCAACTCCTTTTGGAGAAGAAGCGGTGCAATAGGCATTTTTGCATTATTATTAAAAAAGAGGTAAGTAGTATGATTAAGCTAAAAAAAAAGAAAAAAAAAATGATTCTTTTGGATTTTTCAAAACCCTTAATTTTTATGGATTTAGGAGGCTTTGTTAATAAGCTTCAAACTAGTTCAAAAATTAAGGCTACAGGGCAAAGAACATTATTGTCAAAAAGTTCTTTTGTTACTTCTCTCTTTGTCTTGAACTTCTATAGAAGTTCAACAAAAAAAGGGCGAACTACGCCACAATGTTCGGGCCGTATATCAGTATTTCAAAATTATGGTTTAAGTACTGAAAGAAAACCTACTATGGATTTTAACTTATCACCATCCCAAGGGCAGAAGCGAAGCGCGCGTCTCTTCAAAAAAAACGCCGTTGCTTCTTCCTTTGACAAGCCCTGCTTTTTGAACGCTACAAAAATCTTCGATTTTTGTACGCCCATGCATGCACCGTTACAAAATCTTCGATTTTGTAGCGTTCAAAAAGCAAAGCTTTTTGAGACGCACCCTTCGGTTCAAAACCCTTTGGGTTTTGAAGTGCAAGAAGCGCAAGGGGCCCATCAAAAACCGCGCATCAAAAAGCTAAGCGCTTCTTCTTTGAACTCCCGTCAAAAACCTCCGGTTATCAAAAAGCAAAGCTTTTTGAAAGAACCGGTTTTTGAACCGGTTTTTGAGAGAAGCGAACTGCCGGTTTCTAATAAAAAAATTTATACTTCTTATTCAAAACTGTCAGAAGTTAAATTACTAACGATTGGAATTGCTTCACCTTTAAGAATATTACAATGGGCTGAAAAAACGTTACCAAATGGTAAAATTTATGGTGAAGTATTAAATGCAAATACATTGCACCATAAAACTTTTAAACCTCAAAAAGGGGGATTATTTTGTGAACGTATTTTTGGGCCTCTAAAGGATTTTGAGTGTGCTTGTGGAAAAATTGATAAAAGTATTAAATATGATTTACGATCTTTACGTGCAGGTGCATCTTCGGTACAAGAAGCACACCAAGCGACTGAAGAGAGCGAAACGAATCAAACAATACAAGTAAGTAAAACAGTTAACTCAAAACCTTCTATTTTGAAGCGAAGCGTTAAAAACCGAAAATATTGTCCTGAATGTGACGTTGAATATACTTGGTCTGTAATCCGACGTTATCAATTAGGATATATTAAACTTAATTCTCCTGTTACACATGTTTGGTTTTTAAAAGGAACACCAAGTTATCTTTCTATTTTACTTGACTTTAAAAAACGTCATTTACAAAATGTAACATATTGTTCAGAAACATTAACTGTTGAAAATGCTTTATTTCAAAACAATAAATTAATGCTTTTAGATTCTCCTTCAAAAATCTTTACAACGTGGCAAAGTCTTGTAAATAAATCAACTTTACCTTCTAGCGCTACGGAACCACTTCTTAGTCCAAAACCTTTAGTAAAGACAACGCCTCGTCTAGATATAAATAAAGAAAGTACGTCTCAAATAGCGGAGTCTAGCACGGAACGCTCGTCTTCGGGAGTTCAAAAACCTTCTGTTGTAAAAAAAAACGGCGTTTTTTTTGAAGAGACGGTGCCTACGCCTTTAGACAGAAGAAGTGGTGTTACAATGATCTCTTCTTATGTCCAAGCGAAAGAAAAGCTAAAACATCGACGTGTTTTACATCAACAATTAAGTCCTCTCCCTTACAGTGAAAAGGGAACAACACCATTAAAAAAATGGTGTCAAAATATAACATCTCCTATCTCTCAAAATAATTCTATAAAAAAAGAAATGGGACAGTTCCCAGAAAGCGAAGCAGATAAATATAAAGAAGTTTCTTATCTTTCTGAGGTAAAAAAATCCAAAAATAAGTTATCTTCTTATTCTCAGCTTAGCACTTCGTATCAAAAACCTTCGGTTGTCAAAGGAAGAAGCAACGGAGTTGCTTCTTCCTTTGAAGAAATGCCTTTGAGCAACGAGCAAACCAGAGGTGCAACGGGGTTGGTGTGCGCTTCACGCTTCTCGCCTTCTGCGCACAGTGGATCCTCATCAAAATCTGCAATGAAAGGAAATACTGCGTTTCTTTTAAATAAATCTTCTCAGCCTTTTCTACTTTCTGGTTCAAGTTTCTTATCGAATAAAAAAACATCGAATACTAAAATGTTGGATGTAAAAAAAGGTTCTTTTTTATTAAGTTTTTTACAATTAAGTGTTTATTACAATACTTCTTTATTAAAGAGTGAAAACTATGCTTTAGCTTCTCGCACTCCTCCCCTGCTCGCTTCTACAAAATACGTAGGATTTTGTAGAGAAGCGCAGGGGACTAGTAAAGAAAAAACACATTTTTTTAAAAAAAAAGCATCTTATACACCAACTTTAAAAGAAATAAGTCAAAAATTGCCTGTTGATTTCTATATTTTAAGTTCACTAGAACGTTTATTACATAAACAAGCTCTACTGTTATCTATTAATAAAACTTGGGAAAAAATCTATAAAAAAGCATATTTAAACGCGATGCATAAAGCAATGAAAATTGCTTTCTTAGCGCCTGCACTTTTCCCTGTTTCCCTTTCCAAAGGAAAGGGAAAGGAAGAAGTAAAGAGTTTTTCTTCTTTTTATAAACGAAAAAAAACAGTTCTTCAAAAACCTTTGGTTTTTGAAGAGGCGCTTCTTCTTAAAACGTCTGCACAAAATATTAACCTTTTGTTAAAAATGATAAAAAAAGATTTTAATAATCATATTTTAATGGCATTACAAAATTTAAAACAACCTGTTCTTGCTTTAAAACATACAACTCAAATTCAAAATAGTAATAAACAAACAAAATTCAAAGTTTCTTCTGAAATCGAACAATATTTGATTTTAAATACAGAGCCTATTACTAAACTGTTATCAGATGTATTTTTAAAATCTTTTCTTGTAGGAAATTTCTTAGAAAAAATGGCTTTTATTTTTAATAAAAAGAGTGCGCTCCTTGCACCTGCGCTTCTTGCACTTCAAAACCCTTTGGGTTTTGAACCGAAGGGTGCGCTTCGCGCGTCGGTGCATGCACCGAAGGGTGCGTCTCAAAAAGCTTTGCTTTTTGAACGCTACAAAATCGAAGATTTTGTAACGGTGCATGCTAGCAATGCAGTTAACTTTCCTCTTGACAACCCACTTCAAGGAAGTGAACAGCTGGATTTTGAAATGGTGCGTGGCAGTACAAAAATCGACGATTTTTGTAGCGAAGACAGCGATAATTTAAAAGCTAATAAATATAACACAAAGAAGGATATATCTTCGAAATTTCAAAAGAATTGCTTAAATTTATATAAAAATCTAATAAGATTTCAAAAATTGAAAAAAACGTCTGCAAGTAACTTTGTTTCCCTACCTTTGCCTTCTACGCCGTCTAGCTTCTCTCTCGCGCGTAGCGCGAAGGAGAAGAAGGCAGAAAGTAGTGCGAAAAAAGTGAAGGGAGTTCTGCGCTTCGCGCAACTCTTCAAAAAAAACGGAGTTTTTTTTGACAAGCGAAGCGCTTCTTCCTTGAACTCCCAAAAACCAAAGGAAACACAACACTTGTTAAATTCGATGTTAGCGTTTTTTCCTTCTTTTACTTCCCAAGGAAGGAGCAACAAGGGCAATGCAGCGCTTAGTCAGAAGGAAAAGGCCAAAAAATATGTTTCTTTTGACTTAAGCGAAAGTATGAACAAAAGCGAGTATTTAGATAATAAAAACAAAGTTTATAATAACGTATATGTATTATCGCATCGTGAACGTTGGAGTTCTGAAAAAGATTGGCAACTTTTTAGTCTTTACAATTCTGGAATTTCAGAATACACGGATATACCTATTCATACATATAAAAATCGTCTTTCTTTAAATTGGTGCTTTGCCATGGGCGAAAAGACAGCATTCCAACTTTTTTCTGAATTACCATCTTTACGCTTTGCGCCAATCGCCAAGAGCGCACAGTTCTACGCACGCCCTGCCTTCGGCAAAGGAACGGTGCGAGTAGGTGAAAAGAACGAACCAAAGGAAAAATTGGAAAAAATGCCAACAAAAGAAGAGTTTACAGTAAATTATACATTATCAAGTGCTTTTTATTCAGGTGCTGGAATAGTACAACAATTATTAAATGAACTGAATTTTGCTGAATTAAAGAAATTGGATAAGCAAAATCGTTTATTGTTATATCAACTAAATAAAACGATTTTTAGCCTAAAAAAACAAGCTCAATTTTTTATATATGACAAAAGTTTACAACTTGAATTAAGAGAATTATGTAAAAAACGTGATTTTTTAATTCGACGTACAAAATTAGTACGTAAATTTTTTAGAAAAGATTCAGATCCATCATCTATGGTTTTAACAGTATTGCCTGTTCTTCCTCCAGATTTAAGACCTATTGTTAAAATGGGGAATCAAATAGCAGCATCGGATTTAAATAGATTGTATCAAAGAGTTATATATAGAAATGATAGATTAAAAAAATTCTTAAAAGATCCCGCTACTAGTCATTCTTATGAAATGAAATATGCACAACGTTTGTTACAAGAAGCTGTTGATAATTTAATTCAAAATGGTAAGAGCGGTGTAAACTCTGAAAAAGATTCACGTGGTCGTCTTCTTAAATCATTATCAGATTTATTAAAAGGCAAACAAGGTCGTTTTAGACAATTTTTATTAGGAAAGCGTGTTGATTATTCTGGTCGTTCTGTTATTGTAGTTGGTCCAAAATTAAAATTGTATGAATGTGGTATTCCATTAGAGATGGCTAAAGAATTATATTTACCTTTTTTACTCAAATCTATTTTAAACAAAAATTATGCTAGAACTGTTATTGGTGCAAAATCTTTAATTAAAAATAATCCTGCTTTAGCACATGAACTTTTACGTGATATTATGAGAGTTTCTCCTGTCTTCTTAAACCGTGCACCTACTCTACACCGTTTAGGTATTCAAGCCTTTGTTCCTAAATTAGTTGAAGGACGTGCTATTTTACTTCATCCTTTAGTTTGTTCCGCTTTTAACGCGGATTTTGATGGTGACCAAATGGCTGTTCATGTACCTATCACTGTAGAAGCCCGTGCAGAAGCATGGAAATTAATGCTTGCTAGAAATAATATCTTTTCACCTGCTACTGGAGAGCCATTAGCTATTCCAAGTCAAGATATGGTACTAGGCTGTTATTTCTTAACAACATATTCAAATCCAAATAATGCACGAATGCTCCCTGCCTTCAGCAAGGGAGGAGCGAGCAGAGAGGGAGTTCAAGGGCAGACGCGAAGCACTTCGCGCTTCTTCTTTGATACGCATGGGTCTGGTTTATTCTTTAACAACTTATATGATGTTTTAAACGCTTATAATCGACAAAAAATTCATTTACACGCTTTAGTATGGGTTAAATGGCTTGATTCTATCGAAAATGGAAACGATCAAGAAGAACCTATTGAAATTCGTATGGCTAGTAATGGACACTGGCAGGAAATTTCTGCAAATTATCATCGTTTTTATGACTCAAATAACATCTTAATAAGTCAATATATGGCAACAACACCTGGTAGAATATTATTTAATTTACTTATTCAAAAAATTCTATAGCTGCATTCTGTCAAAAGCAGGCAGTTCGCTTCTCCAAAAACAGTAGGTTTTTGATAAAGCGAAGCGCTCCTCGCCTATTCGCCTTTCAAAAACCTTCGTTTCTCTTTTTTGAACAGGCATACAAAAATCGTCGATTTTTGTAGCGCTATGCACCAAAGGTGCAAGCGCCACGAAGGAAAAAAAACCGAAGGTTTTTTCTCGCACTTCAAATGCCTTGCCATGCATGCACCGTTACAAAAATCGGGAGTTCAAAAACCTTCGGTTTTTGACGCGATTTTTGTAGCCTTTCAAAAACCTTCGGTTTTTGAACAGGCGAACCCATATTCAATCTCCTATGGAGATTGAAGAAGGGAGTGCAAGAAGTGCAAGGCAAGGCAACCAAAGGGTTTTGAAAAGGTGCTTCAAGTCAAAAAAAACTACGTTTTTTTTGATAACCATAGGTTTTTTGACAGAAGGCTTGCGTCTCTTAAAAAAAAACGCCGTTTTTTTTTACAAGCTCTGCTTTTTCAAAGAACCTTCGGTTATCAAAAACCGTAGGTTTTTGAAAGAACCAAAAAAAACGTAGTTTTTTTCAAAGAACCTACGGTTATCAAAAAAAACGAAGAAGCGTTTTTTTTGAAAGAACCAAAAAGCAAAGCGTCTCAAAAAGCGAAGCTTTTTGAACTTCTCAAAAAAACTCCGTTTTTTTGAAAGACTTGAAAGAACGCTACAAAAATCGAAGATTTTTGTAAAGGCGCAGGAAAAAAATCTTCGATTTTTGTACGCTCCTCTCGCTTCGCGACTGTTCTTTAAAAAAAAAAACGTAGTTTTTTTTGATAACCTTCGGTTCTCTTTTTTTCGCCGAAGGCTTGCGCTTCTTGCGCGACTTTCAAAAACCGAAGGTTTTTGAACAGGACAGCGCAAGCCAAGGCGCAGGAAAAAAACAGCTTCTGCCGTAATCAAAAAACTACGTTTTTTTTTAAAGAACTCCAAAAAACCGTAGGTTTTTTGATAAGCGAAGCTGTCAAAAACCTTCGGTTTTTGAAACGCTTCTTCTCCTCGCCTTCGGCGTAAAACCTACGGTTTTACGCCGAAGGCGAGGAGAAGAAGCGCGGTTCTTTCAATTCTTTCAAAAAAACTACGTTTTTTTGAGAAGTTCAAAAAGCTTCGCTTTTTGAGACGCTTTGCTTTTTGTTCAAAGAACCTTAGGTTCTTTGAAGAAGAAGCAACGTCGTTATTTTTTTGATAAAAGAGAAAGAGTTCAAAAACCGAAGGTTTTTCAAAAAGCTTCGCGCTTCTTCTCAAAAAACCTACGGTTTTTTGAAAGAAGCGATACAAAAATCTTCGATTTTTGTCAGCACAAAAGGAAGTTAGCTTCTCCCAAAAACCTTTGATTTTTGATAAAGCGAAACTTATAAAAAAAAAAAACTACGTTTTTTTTGAAAGAGACTTGACATTTTTTACAAGGTAAAAAATGTAAGCGACGTGCGATTTTTGTAGCGCTACGTTTTTTACTTTGTAAAAAAACGTCAAGGGAGTTCAAAAAGCTAAGCGCTCCTCGCCTATTCGCCTTTCAAAAACCTTCGGTTTTTTTCCTACGGACAGGCGAAACGAAGGAAAAAAACCTTTGATTCTTTTTTTTGAACTCCCCTTGATACGCGCGCTTCTTCTTTGAACTGCCTGTTTACGCCTATTCGCTTTGCCTTAGGCGTACAAAAATCGGGAGAAGCTATTTTTGTAGCGAAGAGGCGAGAAGAGACAAAGGGTTATCAAAAAAGGCAGGGAGTTCAAAGGCAGAAGCGCTGCAGCTAGCGCTTCTTCCGCGCTTCTTCTTTGATGCGCTTTTTTTTCTCGCACCCTCTGCCTTGCCTTCGGCAAGGCAGGGGAAAGGTTCGTAGAAGGCGTAGAAGCGGTGCGAGTAGGCGAAGAAGTGTTCCTCAAAGGAAGGACATCTTCACCAAAGGTAGGCACGTTATACCTTACGAAAATGGAATAGTGCGTTGTAGCTAAATTTTAAGTTAAAACACAAGTTCTTACAAAAATCTTAGATTTTTGTAGCGCTTCTTCGTCTTCTACGACTGCTGGTACGCTACAGCAAAGCTTATAATTAAATAAAAAAACGCTATTAAATTTTAATAGCGTTTTTTTATTTTTGTTTATGTGTTAAACTAAGAAATGAGAAGAAATTATTTCAAAAATATTGTTTTATAAGTATCCCTTATTCACATCTTTCCTTGCACCTTTGCGCTCCCTAACTTAGGTAAGGATAAGTGCAGTGTTCAAAACTCTTCGGTGTGCCGGCGGCGAAGCAACGCAACGCAACGCTTTATCAAAAAACCTACGGTTCCATTTTTGACTTTGTCAAAAATGTAGAAGATAAGTGGTTTTTTTATAACCTAAAGTGTTTTAAGAAGGAGAGGTGTTCAAAAATCGAAGATTTTTATGCACCGTTACAAAAATCGACGATTTTTGTAGCGTTCTTTCAAAAAAACCGTAGGTTTTTTTGGTTCTTTGAAAAAGCAGAGCTTGTCAAAGGAAGAAGCAACGGCGTTTTTTTTGAAGAGACGCAAGTGCAAGAAGAGAAACGTCTTTGCTTTTAAAAACCAACAAGAACAAAAGTCAGCGCCTCCTCAAAGGGAGGCAAGGTTTGTGAAAACTGAGATTTTTTTGTTATGTTTTTAAAAGATAAAGCAGATCTGAAAATTTAATGGTAAATTTCGACATTGTTATTAGGTAACAAGAATTATTTCTTGTTATTGTTATTTTCAAAAAATTTCTGTGAATTCGAAAATTCAAGCCTTTTTTTATGCAACTTTAAGTGCATTTTTCCTAATTGCTGCACCTAATGCACAAGCTTATCCAATTTTTGCTCAACAAAACTATGAAAACCCACGTGAAGCAACAGGTCGTATTGTTTGTGCTAACTGTCACTTAGCTCAAAAACCAGCTGAAATTGAAGTACCTCAAGCAGTTTTACCAGATACAGTATTTGAAGCTGTTGTAGAAATTCCTTATGATAAATCTTCAAAACAAGTTTTAGCAAATGGTAAAAAAGGAGATTTAAACGTTGGTTTTGTTTTAATTCTTCCAGAAGGTTTTGAATTAGCTCCAGCTGATCGTATTCCTGAAGAAATGAAGAAAAAAGTAGGTAACGTTTACTATCAACCATACAGCCCTGAAAAGAAAAACATTCTAGTTGTAGGTCCGTTACCAGGTAAAAAATACAGTGAATTAGTTGTACCTATTCTTTCTCCAGATCCAGCTAAAAATAAAACTGTATCATACTTAAAATACCCTATTTATTTAGGTGCTAACCGTGGCCGTGGTCAATTATATCCAGATGGTTCAAAATCAAATAACACTGTATTCAATGCATCAGCAGCTGGTAAAATTACATCTATTGCAAAAGTAGAAGGTAAAAAAGGTGGTTATTTATTAACTATTGAAAAAGCAAATGGCGAAACAGTAACTGATAAAATCCCAGGTGGTCCTGATCTAATTGTTAATGAAGGTCAAGTTGTAGTTGCAGACCAACCATTAGTTGCAAACCCTAACGTTGGTGGATTTGGTCAAGCTGAAACAGAAATCGTTTTACAAAACCCAGCACGTATTCAAGGTTTATTAGTGTTCTTTGTTGGTGTTCTTTTAGCGCAAGTTTTATTAGTTCTTAAGAAAAAACAATTCGAAAAAGTTCAGTTAGCTGAAATGAACTTCTAATAATTCATTAATTCTCATTTTCTTGTTCTTCTTGTTGTTTTTCTTTAAGTTCTTTAACAGTTCTTTTAAAGAAAAACAACAAGAAGAACAAGAATTAATATTTTACTCTAAAATTTTGGCTTGCTCTTCAATCTTCTTCCAAGCGCTTTTTTTCAAAGCTGTCAGTTCTTTCTTTCAATTAGCGTGTCTTTCAAAAAAACTACGTTTTTTTGATAAGCGAAGCTTTTTGAACTCCCTGCCAATTCAAAAAACGTAGTTTTTTGCGCCTCGCCTCTTCGCTAAAAAAATCTTCGATTTTTGTACGCCTTAGGCAAAGAGAATAGGCTAAAAGTAAAAAACGTGGAAGTTCAAAAAGTGCGCGTCGCTTCATCAAAAACCTTCGGTTATCAAAAAAACTACGTTTTTTTGAAGAAGTTCTTTCAAGTCTTTCAAAAAAACTCCGTTTTTTTGAAGAAGAAGCGCTTTGCTTTTTGTTCAAAGAACCGTAGGTTCTTTGAAAAAAACGTAGTTTTTTTGATAAGCTTCGCTTATCAAAAAACCGTAGGTTTTTTGAAAGAGACGCTTCGCTTTTTGTACGCCCATATTCAATCTCCTATGGAGATTGAAGAAGGGCCCTTTGCCTTTCAAAAACCGAAGGTTTTTTTCCTACGGCCCTTGCGCTTCTTGCACCGGTGCGCGTAGCGCAAGTGCATGCATGGATGCACCGGTCCCTTCGGGAGTGCAAGAAGCGAACTACCTCTTGCCTATCTTTGCTGTAGGCAAAGGATAGAAAGATTCAAGAAGGTCAGGTAAAAAAGAGAGGCACGTGAAAAGAGAGATAAGCAAGCCAAAATTTTATGAATTTTTCATTATTTCTTTTTATTTTTTTATTATTTAAGTGTTTAGAACTTAATTAAGAAAAAGAAAACGTTTTAAATTGTTTATTGCTAATATAAAGCAAAATTTATATAATTAGTAATAAAATTTAAAACTATTTAATACCTTTAGCAAACAAGTTGGATGTTTCGTTTTTACCTTTGCACTGTTTTAGTCTACATGCTTAGTGTGTCGGAAACAACCGTTTATAGTAGGCTTTACGATTTGCACAGAAGGTGCAAAGCAATTTGCTTGCACTGCACCTTCGTTGCGCTTCTTCAAAAAACCGGTTCGCTACAAAAATCTTCTATTTTTGTACTGCCAAAAGCAGAAGTTGACATATTTTACTTTGTAAAATATGTAACGTCGTTGTTTCTTTCAAAAAAAACTACGCGCTCCTTCGCCGTAGGCGTTCAAAAATCTTCGATTTTTGACGGAGCGCGGTTTTTTGATAACCTTGCCTGTGTCAAAGGCAAGACGCCGGGTTTTGAGTCGACAAGGGTGCAACAAACGGTGCAAACAGCGAAAACGTTTCTACAAAATTAAAGAAAGCGTCTCAAGGGCAGAAGCGAAGCGCGCGTGTCTTTCAAAAAAACTACGTTTTTTTGATAAGCGAAGCTTTTTTGAACTCCCGTCAAAAACCGGAGGTTATCAAAAAAAAAACGTAGTTTTTTTTTTAAAGAACCGCTTTTTGAACTTCTCAAAAACAATGAAGTAATACATTTCTTAAAAAATTTACTACTTTATTACGTATTTCTTTTTAACTTTTTCAAAGTTAAAGATTAATTGTATAGATTGTGGAAAAAAGAAATTTGTTTAAAGAGCAGCGATATTCAACAAAAATAACGGAGTTATCTTTGAATTCCTGCATTTCGGCTTCTACGCACCGTTTCAAAAAAGAGAGCCGGTTCTTTAAAAAAAACTTCGTTTTTTTTAAAGAACAGAAGTGCTTTTTTGAAAGAAAAGAAGCAAAAGAAAAAAGAAGATAAACTCAAATTTCATATAGTACACATCAATAAATTTTCATAATTTTTTTATGTCTGTAACTAAAAAACCAGATTTAAGTGATCCAGTATTAAAAGCAAAATTAGCAAAAGGTATGGGTCACAACACTTACGGTGAACCAGCTTGGCCAAATGACTTACTTTACATTTTCCCTGTTGTAATTTTAGGTACATTTGCTGGCGTAATCGGCTTATCTGTTTTAGATCCAGCTGCTATCGGTGAACCAGCAAACCCATTTGCAACACCGCTAGAGATTCTTCCAGAGTGGTACTTCTACCCAGTATTCCAAATTTTACGTGTTGTTCCAAACAAATTACTAGGAGTTTTAGCCATGGCGGCTGTGCCTGCGGGCTTAATCGCCGTGCCGTTCATTGAAAGCATCAACAAATTCCAAAACCCTTACCGTCGTCCGATCGCTACTATTCTATTTTTATTAGGTACTTTAGTGGCTGTATGGTTAGGTATCGGCGCTACATTCCCAATTGATATTTCATTAACATTTGGTTTATTCTAATTTATCATCGTGAAAACGTCTGTTTCGCGATCTCTCGCCTGCTCGTAGGGCAGGCGAGCGGAAGATTTTGAAATTAGCCTCCTTTGCACTTTGTGCGTTTCGCCGGGGTTTCTTCACTCTCCTCAAAAATATCCGCTTTCTTTCAATTAAAAAATAACGTCCATTTTTTACAAAGTAAAAAATGGACGTTATTTTTGCAGCAGCGATTCAAAACCGCGCATCAAAAAAAACGTAGTTTTTTTGAAAGAACTCCCATCAAAAACTTCCGGTTTATAAAAAACACAGTTTTTTGAAGAAACGGTTTATCAAAAAAAACGTATCTTTCAATTCTTTCAATTCAAAAAGCAAAGCTTTTTGGTTCTTTCAAAGGAAGAAGCAACGTCGTTTTTTTTGATAACCGAAGGTTCTTTGAAAAAACTCCGTTTTTTTTTTAATTGGTGCGCTATTCAATCTCCGTAGGAGATTGAAGAAACCTTCGGTTTTTGAAGAGCACAGAGATGTGAATAGAGGCACAAATTTGCATTTTATAAATGGAATGTTTTTCTTTGTTTTTTTTAAGTAGGTCCTAAATACCCATTAAAATGTTTTGAATTAAAACCACCATTCCAGTCATAAAAAATAAAAAAAAGAATTGGGTTCGCCTACGGCGAAAAGCATAGATTAACTTAAAGTCTAAGGTATTAGGTTTGCTAAAGCATCCATATTATTCTTATTGAGATTTCTGGTGATGTACTTTATGTACTTTAAATAAAATTGTAACACTTCTAAGCATCTACGGTGCGAGAAGCCGAACTGCAGCGTTTTTATTATTATTTCTTTATAATTAGATTAGTAATCTTTTTTTTTTATCATTTCTTAAAAAATTATAACGAGCTCATCGTCTAATGGATAGGACAGCGGTCTTCTAAACCGCTAGTGTAGGTTCAATTCCTACTGGGCTTATTTATTAAACTTAAATCCTTTTTACAAGTCTAAAATTTAAAAAAAAAAATTAAAGTATTAAACTTCGCTTCGTCAAAAACCTCCGGTTTTTGAACGCCTCGCCTTTTAAAAAAACCTACGGTTTTTTACAGAATGCTGTCTTCAAAAAAAACTACGTTTTTTTTTTTTACAAGCTTCGCATTTCTCGCACTTCGGTAAGCGGCGTAGCCGCAACCGAACAGCAGTTCGGCTTTTCAAAAAGCTCTGCTTTTTCAAAGAACCTTCGGTTATCAAAAACCGTAGGTTTTTGAAAGAACCAAAAAAAACTACGTTTTATCAAAAAGCAAAGCTTTTTGAACCAAAGAACCTACGGTTCTTTGAACAAAAAGCAAAGCGCTTCTTCTCAAAAAAACGTAGTTTTTTTGAAAGAACTGAAAGAACGCTACAAAAATATTCTATTTTTTGTACGCCTTAGGCTAAGCGAACAGTGCGTAGTAGCCTTGCCGAAGGCTCTGTTGACATTTTTGACAAAGTAAAAAAAAGTAGCAATGCTACGCACCGCTGCAGTTCGGTTGCGGCGTAGCCGCTTATCGAAGTACGAGACGTTGACATTTTTACAAAGTAAAAAATGTAGCGGTTGTTTTTGTGATAACCCAAAGAGTTTGGATAAAAACCGAAAGTTTTTGAAAAGAAGCTAAAAAGGTAAGCTAAAAAATTAAAAACAATAAATTGTTTTTTACCATAAAGAATATTATTATTATAACGGATAGAATCGTTCTTCTTATATAAGAAAACGAATATCAACGCGCTTTTTCGCCTTCTACGTACCTATTGTGCGTAGACGCTTGTAGTTTGAATTTTTATTTTAGCCTCTGTTACGCCCCCCCTGTTTACACTTCAACTTTGCTCTTTTCCACGTAGCACAACCGAAGAGCAGGGCAACGCTCTTCTTCTTTTTAACTTCTAAAGAAGTTAAAAAGAAGCGCGTTCTACCTGCATAAAGGGTGCAAGCCATGCTTATAGAAAAAGCAAGGTGTACATACTTGTAGCAAGGCATAAGAACCATAAATTGTTTATTATTGTTATTTTGTTTATCACTGTTTTGTACTTTGTAGCTTTTCGTTCTTTATCCATTTTTGGATAAAGAACGAAAATATTAAATAATAAACAGAATTTCAAAATTATTCTCATGTTTGTTGTGCTTGTTAACATCTCCCTCAGAAATGTGCTCTTTAAAAAAGCAACGTTACATATTTTCTTCAATCTATCAAGTCAAAAAAACGTAGTTTTTTTCAAAGAACCGAAGGTTTTTCAAAAAGCTTTGCTTATCAAAAAACCTACGGTTTTTTTCAAAGAAGCGGTACTTTCAATTCTTTCAAAAAAAACTACGTTTTTTTTTTAAGAATTGAAAGGACTCCAAAAAACCGTAGGTTTTTTGATAAGCGAGAAGTTCAAAAAGCGTTTCTTTCAAAAAAAAACTACGTTTTTTTTTGATAACCGAAGGTTTTTGACAGCTTATTCTTCAAAAAACCTACGGTTTTTTTTAAAGAGTTCTTTCAATTCAAAAAGCAAAGTGCTTCTTCCTTGTTCAAAGAACCGAAGGTTCTTTGACGTCAAAAAGCAAAGCTTTTTGGTTCTTTCAATTCTTTCAAAAAAACTCTGTTTTTTTGAAAAGAAGCGCTTTGCTTTTTTTTCTTTCAAAAAAAACTACGTTTTTTTTGATAACCGTAGGTTCTTTGAAAAAAACGTAGTTTTTTTTTAGAAGTTCTTCAAAAACCAAAGGTTTTTGATAAAGCGAAGCTTTTTAAAAGAACCGAAGGTTTTCAAAAAAACTGCGTTTTTTTGAAAGAACCAAAAAAACTACGTTTTTTTTTTGAAGAAGTTCAAAAAGCGAAGCGCTTCTTCTTCAAAAAAAACTCCGTTTTTTTTGAAGAGACGAGACTTGACATTTTTTACAAAGTAAAAAATGTATTCGCGCTTCTTCTCAAAAAACCTACGGTTATCAAAAAGCAAAGCTTATCAAAGGAAGTTCAAAAAGCGAATACATTTTTTACAAAGTAAAAAATGTACGTAATTTTTTTTGAAAGAATTGAAAGAGACGCTTCTTCCTTGAACTTCCTTGAACTTCTTAAAAAAAACGGAGTTTTTTGAGAAGAAGCGAATTGAATGAACTGCTTTGTTCATTAAAAAAACGAGTTGACATTTTTGACAAAGTCAAAAATGTAGAAGCGGTTTTTTGATAACTTTGGTTCTTTGCAAATCGACTGGTTTTTGAACAGAAGAGAGGCAGCAAAATTAAAGAGAAATGCATCGACGGCACATATCTTCAGCATATCTAAAGATATTGAAGATAACTAAATTCGAATGATAGAATAAGTAGTCTATTTTAAAGCTACCCTTGTAAAAGTAGGGTAAGCGCATAATTTTATTTATGAAATTAGCTTATTGGATGTACGCCGGTCCTGCACATATTGGTACTTTACGTGTTGCAAGTTCATTTAAAAATGTGCATGCTATTATGCATGCACCTTTAGGCGACGATTATTTTAATGTTATGCGTTCAATGTTAGAACGCGAACGTGATTTTACTCCTGTAACTGCCAGTATTGTGGACCGTCACGTGTTAGCTCGAGGTTCGCAAGAAAAAGTGGTTGAAAATATCACACGAAAAGATAAAGAAGAAAGACCGGATTTAATTTTATTAACACCAACTTGTACATCAAGTATTTTACAAGAAGATTTACAAAATTTTGTAAATCGTGCTTCTAATGAAGCAGTTTGTGATGTTATATTAGCAGATGTAAACCATTATCGTGTAAATGAATTGCAAGCAGCAGATAGAACATTAGAACAAATTGTTCGTTTTTATATTGAAAAAGCAAAAAAAGAAGGGTTTTATAATTCTCAATCGCTTCTTTTTTCGACTTTTAAAGAAAGCAACGCGCCTCAAAATTCTTCGTTTTTTGAACCGCCTTTAGAAACCAAAGGTTTTGAAAACCAAGGGTGCGAGCAAAGCACAACCGAAGGGCTTGCAAGCCCTTCGGTTCGTCAAAAAACCACAGAAGCGTTTCTTCTGCTTGACAACCCTACAGTTGTTGAGCAGAAGCAAGAAAGCTATATTTCTAAAACTTTAAAACCTTCCGCAAATATTATTGGAGTTTTTACATTAGGATTTCATAACCAACATGATTGCAAGGAATTAAAAAAATTATTAAATGATTTGGGTATTGAAGTTAATGAAATTATTCCAGAAGGTGGTTCTGTTTCTTCTTTAAAAAATTTATCAAAAGCATGGTTTAATATTGTACCTTATCGTGAAGTAGGTTTAATGACTGCAATTTATTTAGAAAAAGAATTTCAAATGCCTTACACTTCTATTACACCAATGGGACTTGTAGATACAGCAGCCTTTATTAGAGAAATTGCTTCTATTTGTCAAAAAGTTAGTTCATCACTTCTCCTAAGTTCTAACATTGGAAGAGAAGAAGCGGAGAAACACTGCGCGAAGCGCGATGGTGAATTTAAACAAACAGGTAGCCTTGAGCGCGCGGAGCGCGGCACTGTACTTGCACAAAGCACAGATCATCAAAAATCAAGTTTAATTTTTGATAAACCTGCAGTTTTTGAACCGCTTCGCGTAGAAAATTATATTGATAAACAAACACATTTCGTTTCTCAAGCTGCTTGGTTCTCTCGTTCAATTGACTGTCAAAACTTAACTGGTAAAAAAACTGTTGTTTTTGGCGATGCTACTCACGCTGCAAGCATGACTAAAATTTTAGTTCGTGAAATGGGTATTCATGTTGTTTGTGCTGGTACTTATTGTAAACATGATGCTGATTGGTTTAGAGAACAAGTTTCTGGTTTTTGTGATCAAATTTTAATTACTGATGACCATAGTCAAATTGGTGATACTATTGCACAACTTGAACCAGCTGCTATTTTTGGAACACAAATGGAGCGACATGTTGGTAAACGTTTAGATATTCCATGTGGTGTTATTTCTGCGCCTGTACATATTCAAAATTTCCCTTTAGGTTATCGACCTTTTTTAGGTTATGAAGGAACGAATCAAATTTCAGATTTAGTTTATAACTCTTTTAGTTTAGGAATGGAAGATCATTTATTAGAAATTTTCAATGGTCATGATAATAAAGAAGTTGTTTCACGTTCTTATTCATCTGAAAATAATATTGAATGGACAAAAGAAGCATTAGCTGAGCTTTCTAAAGTTCCTGGATTTGTACGTGCTAAGGTAAAACGTAATACTGAAAAATATGCTCAACTTCAAAAATTTACTCAAATTTCTGTTGATGTTATGTATGCTGCTAAAGAAAATTTAGCTGTTAAATAAATACAATAAATCAATCGTCTCTTTCAAAAAACCTATGGTTTTTTGAGAAGTTCTTTCAAAAAAAACTACGTTTTTTTTTTGTTCTTTCAAAAAAACTTTGTTTTTTTGAAAACCTTCGGTGCATGCACCGAAGGTGCAAGCAAGCGCTTCTTTGAAAAAGCTTCGCTTATCAAAAAACCGTAGGTTGTCAAAGAACCGAAGGTTTTTCAAAAAGCTTCGCTTTTTGGGAGAAGCGCGGTACAAAAATCGAAGATTTTTGTCAGCACCAAAAAAAACGTAGTTTTTTTTGAAAGAACAAAAAGCTTTGCTTTTTTCAAAGAACCTTCGGTTCTTTGAACCAAAAAAAAAAACTTTGTTTTTTTTTTTAAAGACTTGAAAGAGACTTGACATTTTATTACAAAGTAAAAAAATGTATTCGCTTTTATCAAAAAGCAAAGCTTTTTGAAGCAAAGCGCACCAAAAACCTTTGGTTTTTAAAGAACTTCTATTTCTTTTTATTTACTATTTAGCCTTCTTTTTATTTGTAAAAAGATAGCTTTATTGAATTCGTATTCGCCTTTAGCAAGCCCTGTTTTCCTTTAAAAATAAAAGAAAGCAGATAACAAAACGGAAGGTACGTAGTAAATGCAGGAAAAACACATTTAATACTTATAATACTTATTATTCACATAAAGCGTGGGTAATAAGTATTATGTTTTTTTAAGCTTTTTCAAGTTTCGTTATAAAAAAAGCTCAATAATATAAAGATTTTCCAATAAAGTCGACGTTTCAACGTTGGTCTTCGACTTTAAATATTCTATTATTTCAATTTATGCAGAAGTTATTAATCTAGCATTATCTTTAAATTTCTGTTTTTTTGTAGTTTTTTTTATAAGGCTTTCGTTACTTAAAATAATTTTTGTTGCTCGTAAGAAGTGGTCTCACTCACAGTCATACACTACACTATCTCCACTAAATATCCACAAAATATCCTCAAAATATCCACAAAATATCCCTAAAAAAAATAACATCCTTTTTTTGCGCCTTTTTTTGCGCCTTTTTTTTGCGCCTTTTCTTCACCTACTCGCTTCTCGCTTCAAAAAAAAACGCCGTTTTTTTTGAGACCCTTCAGTAGCGCTTGCACCTTACGCACCTTTTCAAAAAACCTTTGGTTTTTTGAAGCACCTTACGCACCTTTTCAAAAAACCTTTGGTTTTTTGAAGCACCTTACGCACCTTACGCACCAAAGGTGCGAGTGCGAGTGCGAGTGCGAGTGCGAGTGCGAGTGCATGCGCAAGCCTGTTCTTTCAAAAAAAACTACGTTTTTTTCAAAGAACCTACGGTTATCAAAAAAACTACGTTTTTTTGAAAGAACAAAAAAGCTTTGCTTATCAATTCTTTAAAAAAAAAAAAAACTTTGTGTTTTTTTTTTTGATAAGCTTTGCTTTTTGACAACTACGTTTTTTTGAAAGACTTGAAAGAACCAAAAAGCTTTGCTTTTTGACTTGGTGCTTTTCTCGCACTTCAAAACCCTTTGGTTGCCTTGCCTTGCGCTTC